TCTTTTTCAAAGGATTATAGAAATGAATAAATTGTGAGTATTGTAAGTTAAACAATAACTCTATTACTGTTTATATATTAAAAAATTAACTTAATGAGCTAAAAAAATGTTATTAAAAGCGTGAATTTTGGTTACTTTTGACTTATAATTATATTGACCGTAAAGAAAAGTAAAATTTTAGAGTATATCTAAAGTGTTTATTTAAACAAATTACTTATTAAATTTGCTCTGGAGATTAAAATTATGACCATAGCAATTGGACAAGAAAAAACTCGTGGTGGTTTTGATCTTGTAGACGATTGGCTAAAAAGAGACCGATTTGTATTCGTAGGTTGGTCTGGACTACTTCTGTTTCCTTGCGCTTACCTTGCTGTAGGTGGCTGGCTAACTGGGACTACTTTTGTTACTTCTTGGTATACTCATGGGCTAGCCAGTTCATATCTAGAAGGATGCAATTTTTTAACTGCGGCTGTTTCTACCCCAGCAAACAGCATGGGACATTCACTTCTTTTCCTTTGGGGACCTGAAGCTCAAGGAGATTTTACTCGCTGGTGCCAAATTGGTGGTCTGTGGGCATTTATAGCTTTACATGGATCATTTGGACTAATTGGATTCTGTTTAAGACAATTTGAAATTGCTAGGCTAGTTGGTCTTAGACCATACAACGCTATTGCATTTTCTGGACCAATTGCAGTATTCGTTTCCGTCTTTCTAATGTACCCTCTAGGCCAAGCGAGCTGGTTCTTTGCCCCAAGCCTTGGAGTTGCTGCAATTTTTAGATTTTTGCTATTTTTGCAAGGATTTCATAACTGGACCCTGAATCCGTTCCATATGATGGGCGTTGCAGGAATCTTAGGTGGTGCTTTACTATGTGCTATTCACGGTGCAACTGTACAGAATACCTTATTCGAAGATGGTGATGCTGCAGATACTTTTCGTGCATTTACTCCAACACAATCTGAAGAAACTTATTCGATGGTAACAGCTAATAGATTCTGGTCACAGATTTTTGGTGTTGCTTTTTCTAATAAACGTTGGCTACATTTTTTCATGTTATTTGTACCAGTAACTGGATTATGGACAAGCGCATTTGGAATTGTTGGACTAGCTCTAAATTTAAGAGCTTACGATTTTGTTTCTCAAGAGTTGAGAGCTGCGGAAGATCCTGAGTTTGAAACTTTTTATACTAAAATTATCCTATGACGAAGGTATTCGCTCTTGGATGGCTGCTCAAGATCAACCTCATGAAAACTTTATATTCCCTGAGGAGGTTTTACCACGTGGAAACGCCCTTTAATACAACTGTTGGTGTTGGCGGTAGAGACATTGAGTCTACCGGGTTTGCCTGGTGGTCTGGCAATGCACGCTTAATTAACGTTTCTGGCAAATTGCTTGGTGCTCATGTTGCTCATGCAGGTATAATGGTCTTTTGGACTGGTGCCATGACTCTTTTTGAGGTAGCACATTTTGTTCCCGAGAAGCCTTTGTACGAACAAGGGTTTATTCTAATTCCGCACTTAGCTACACTAGGCTGGGGTGTTGGTCCAGGCGGCGAGATTTTCAATACATACCCATACTTTGTAGTAGGCGTAGTGCATTTAATTTCTTCAGCTGTTCTTGGCTTTGGAGGTCTTTATCATTCTCTGATTGGCCCTGATACTCTTGAAGAATCATTTCCTTTCTTCGGATACGATTGGCGGGATAAAAACAAAATGACAACAATACTTGGTATACACTTAGTGTTATTAGGCATTGGCGCTTTTCTGTTAGTTATTAAAGCTTTATTTATTGGTGGGGTATACGACACTTGGGCTCCAGGTGGTGGAGATGTTAGATTTGTTAGCAATCCTACACTTAATCCCCTAGTTATCTTTGGTTATGTCTTAAAGTCTCCGTTTGGCGGTGATGGATGGATCGTAAGTGTAAATAACATGGAAGATCTTGTAGGTGGTCATGTCTGGATTGGCATTATTTGTATTGCTGGCGGAATCTGGCATATACTAACAAAACCTTTTGCTTGGGCTAGAAGAGCTTTTGTATGGTCTGGTGAGGCTTACTTATCTTATAGTCTAGGTGCTTTATCAATCATGGGGCTTACGGCTTCTAATTTTGTTTGGTATAACAACACAGCTTATCCTAGTGAATTCTATGGACCAACTGGTCCTGAAGCTTCACAAGCTCAAGCTTTTACTTTCTTAGTTAGAGATCAAAGACTAGGTGCGAATGTTGCATCTTCTCAAGGACCTACTGGATTAGGTAAATACCTAATGAGATCTCCTAGTGGAGAAATTATTTTTGGTGGTGAAACCATGAGATTTTGGGACTTGCGAGCTCCTTGGGTTGAGCCTCTTAGAGGACCAAATGGTCTTGATTTAAATAAAATCAAGAACGATATTCAACCGTGGCAGGAAAGGCGTGCCGCAGAATATATGACTCACGCACCACTAGGTTCTTTGAATTCCGTTGGTGGTGTAGCTACAGAAATTAATTCAGTTAACTATGTATCTCCTAGATCTTGGTTAACAACATCTCATTCCTTCCTAGGATTCTTCCTATTTATTGGACATCTTTGGCATGCAGGCAGAGCAAGAGCTGCTGCTGCTGGATTTGAAAAAGGTATCAATAGAGAGAATGAACCTGTTCTATCTATGAGACCGCTAGATTAGATTTATAAAAATCCAAAAAAGTTCTTATAAAAAATTACAAGAACTTTTTTGGATTTTTATTATGACATCATACCTATTAAATATAATAATCCTTGTCCTGTAACTACTTCGATAAAAATAACTGATATAAAACCAATCATTGCAAATCTACCATTCCAAGTTTCAGCACTATCTGTAAAACCCCACAGCCAAAGACTTTTTTTCATTTTTTATAATTATTTTCTTTAATATATATGCTATTTTAATAATACTCAACAAATAGGAATTGAAGATTCAATCAACAAATTAAATGTTAAATATATTTAACAAAACATGCAACTCCAAATTAATATAGCATCCCATCCATTAATACAACATTGGTCAGGGATTCTCAAAAACGACAATAATCCAGGTACGATTTTAAGAACTGCTTGCTCAGAACTAGGCAAATGGATTACTTACGAAATAATGAGAGAGTGGCTAGTAACAGAAACAATCGAATTAAAAGCTAATACCACTATAAGTCTTATTAGCAGTCATTATAAATATATTATTGTAATTATTATGCCTTATGGCTTTATCTTAGCGGAAGGAGCACGATCTTTACTTCCTACAGCTAATATAGTTTTAGTTAATTATAATGATATTATTAACAATGTCCCAGATCAATTAAATTCATTTACAAAAATACTTGTCTTAGATTTATTTTTGGATGAAGCAACTATTACGCCATTATTGAACGATTTTATAAAAAAAGGTGCTGTTTTGAGCAATATAAAAATAGCCTGTTTAGAATGTGGAACATCTCAATTAAATCAGTTAGGACAGATTTGGTCTAAACTGGAAATTTATACGACAAAAGTAAATACTAATGTAGATAAAGAAAAGTGCTCAAGAGAAGATGATTTTAAGGATAAGTTTTTTGTTTAGCTGATTTATTTACATCGATTATAATATATAATCAAACTATTAGTATAACGAAGTATATAATAATTATAAAATACGTATGAACACTCTTCCTGGTACATTAAATTTATTGCTTGGATCGATAGCTAATTTTTCTGAGATTTATTTAATTTTAATTTTACTTAAATTATCATTGGCATGGTTTCCAACTGTAAATTGGTACAATGAACCATTCTGTTCATTAAATAGAATTACTGATCCATACTTAAAACTATTCAGAGGAAGCATTCCTCCCATGTTTGGAATGGACATGTCACCTATGTTAGGTATTATTTTTCTACAATGTTTAATGGTAATATTTAATAATGTTAGACTTGAATCAGCTTAATTGTTTGAATTATTGCATAATGTCGTAAGATATAATTTAATAAAGATATAAAAAATAAGCGAGGTGACTAATATGGTCAAGTTAAGGTTAAAGCGATACGGAAGAAAAAAACAACCAAGCTATAGAATTGTTGTAATGGATAGCAGAAATAAACGCGATGGTAAAGCTATAGAAGAATTAGGATTTTATAATCCTATAAATAATGAAACTCGTGTTAACATTTCAAAAATTTTGCAACGATTATCTCAAGGTGCACAAGCTACTAAAACGGTAAAAAACATTTTAAACAAAGCTCAAATTGTTGCTGAAAAAAATAACTAGTACAGTATTCTACTGTACCAATACTTAATATTAATAATGGAGATAAAGAACTTGTCAAAATTTACACTAAAAGTACTTTGGTTAGAAAATAATATTGCTATTGCTATTGATCAGATTGTTGGAAATGGCACTAGTCCACTTACTTCTTATTTTTTCTGGCCAAGGAATGATGCTTGGGAAGAATTAAAAGCAGAACTAGAATCCAAGCCGTGGATTGCTGAAAGAGACAGAATTGAGTTATTAAACAAAACAACAGAAGTTATCAATTACTGGCAAGAAGAAGGGAAAAAACACTCTCTAGCTAAAGCTCAAGCTAGATTTCCCAGAATTTATTTTTTCGGGTAGTAACTAAAACTAAAAAATTAAAACATTAATTATTTTACAAAAAACGATAGAAGCACAAGAAGATAAATTTAGTATTTAAAGAATACATCATCAATTGTCTTATATTTTACAATGAACAATAAAAGTTTAATCTTCTTGGCTATAAAATCTCTAGATATTCAAAATCAAATATCTTTAACAAGTAATATTTTTAATCTTAGTTTTGACATACAATTGAATCAAATTATTATTGATTCTCAAATAAAGTCAGATAAAGATTTAAAAAGTATTCTGTTAAAGGTTCTGAATTCAATTGGAAATCAATCTTTAGACAGTAATGATTTAGCAAATAACTATAAGAGAAGATTTCGGTATTATTTTTCAAAAATGTCATTTTTTAGATCTTTAGAAAAATCTATATATGAGAATAATATTTTAATTGATAATTTAGGTATTACGGGCTTATATCTTCTCTACTTAATAGTTGAAAAAGAAGACGTGTTTAAACTTTGGCTTTATTATAAAAATTATACATTTGATCAATTAATTAGATTAATTGAAACAAAGAATAATTTCTATAATTAGAAATTATTCTTTGTTTGAGATTATCTATTATCTTATAGCTCAATCATCGACTTTATCAACTACAATACATTCAGTAGTTAAAACCATTGCTGCAATAGAAGCTGCGTTTGCAAAGCTGATCTAGCTACTTTCGCTGGATCTATAATACCTCTATCGTACATATTTACAATATTACCGTTTGCTGCATCATAGCCTATATGAAAATCGTGACTTTTAACTTTTTCCACTATTACTGCTCCATTATCACCTGCATTAAAAGCTATTCGTCTTAACGGATAGGTCACAGCTCGTTCAACTATTAAAGCACCAATTAATTCATCCTCAACTAAATTGTTTTTAGCCCATGTAAATAATTCACTAGAGATATGGACATTAGTAGCTCCTCCTCCTGGTACAATACCTTCTTCAATTGCTGCTTTTGTTGCATTAATTGCATCTCCTAGTCTTAGTTTTTTATCTTTCATCTCTGTTTCTGTAGCTGCACCAACTTTAATGACGGCAACTCCTCCAGAAAGCTTTGCTAATCGTTCTTGCAATTTTTCTCTTTCATATAAAGAGTCACTCGTCTCTATTTGCCGCTTAATTTGCTCACATCTTGATTTAACTTTAATTTCATGACCATCTGCAATTATTGTTGTCGAGTCTTTAGTAACAATAACTCTTCGGGCTTTTCCTAACATATCTAATTGAACTGTATCAAGTGATAAACCTGCATCTTCAGTAATTACTTGTCCGTTCGTTAAGATACTCATATCTTCAAGTAAAGATTTTCTTCTATCACCGAATCCAGGAGCTCTAACCGCTACAACATTCAAAATCCCTCTTAATTTATTAACTACAATTGTGGCTAATGCTTCTTTCTCGATGTCTTCAGCTATTATTAATAAAGGCCGAGATGTTTTTGCAATTTGCTCAAGCAATGGCACAAGTTCTTGCTGCACCAAAGTAATTTTTTTGTCTGTAAATAAAATAAAAGGATTTTCTTGAAGAACTTCCATTCGTTCTGTATCTGTAACGAAATAAGGAGAAATAAAGCCTTTTTCAAACTGCATTCCTTCTGTGATCTCAAGAATCGTATTAGTTGATTTCCCTTCTTCTAAAGAAATAACTCCTTCTCTGCCAACTTTTTCTATAGCATTCGCTATCATTTTACCTACCTCTATATCATTTCCTGATGACAAAGAAGCAACTTGTATAATAGCTTTTGTATCTTCTACTGGCTTAGCATACTCAGCTATTTTACTAACAACAAAATTTGTTGCTTTTTCAATACCTTTTTTAATAGCCATCGGATTCGAACCTGCTGCAACATTTCTCATTCCTTGCTTAACAATTGCTGAAGCCAGTACTGTAGCTGTTGTTGTACCATCACCAGCTACATCATTTGTTTTAGATGCTGCTTGTCTAATCAGTGCGACTCCGGTATTTTCAATATGATTTTCTAAACTAATTTCCTTTGCAATCGTTACACCATCATTAATAATTTGAGGGGCACCGAATTTTTTTTCTAAGACAACATTTCTTCCTTTTGGTCCTAAAGTCACAGAAACAGCTTCTGTTAAAATATCCATGCCTTTTTCTAATGCTTTTCTGGCATCATCCTGATATAGAATTTGTTTACTCATTTTAGATAAGATTTTTTTATTTGAAATATAAGTTAATTAGATGCTAGCCAACTGAAAGATAAGAGCGCAAAATTATAACAAGATTACCAATATAATAGAATCATACAATTAAACTTATAGATATTTTTACAAAGTTATAATAAATTAAGCATTATATATGAATAGTTCCAATTGTAAAAAACAAACATAATTTTTTACTTTTACAAAAATTTCACATGTAAGATAAAAAGAATATAGTTGTATACATTAGTGAACAATGATATAGTTAAGGTACTTATTAAGTGGGCTTGTAGCTCAGTGGATTAGAGCACATGGCTACGAACCATGGTGTCGGGGGTTCGAATCCCTCCTTGCCCGTACTTTATAAATTACATCAGTATGTTCTAATGTATAATACATGACTGAATAACAGTCTACAACTGCTATTTAATGCAGACATATTAAGAAGGTAATCAAAAAATTATACATGGCAAAAATTCAGGCTATTAGAGGGACAAAAGATATTCTTCCCGATGAAATTCAATATTGGCAGTTTATACATAATAAAATTTCCAAATTATTAGAATGTGCAAATTACCAAGAAATTAGAACACCTATTTTTGAAAATAGTGAATTATATGATAGGGGTATTGGTGAAGATACTGATATTGTAAATAAAGAAATGTATCGGTTTCATGATCGCAGCAATAGAGATATTACCTTAAGGCCAGAAGGTACTGCCGGTATTGTGAGATCTTTTATTGAAAATAAAATGAGTTACCACCATAGTTTACAAAGATTATGGTATAGCGGTCCAATGTTCAGGTACGAAAGACCACAAAGTGGACGACAACGACAATTTCACCAACTTGGCATTGAGTTTATTGGTAGCTTAGATGCAAGAGCAGATAGTGAAGTTATACATTTAGCTATGAGCATATTTAACAATCTCAATCTGCACAACTTGAAACTTGATCTGAATTCAATTGGAAAAGTAGAGGATCGTAGTATTTATCAAGTTAAATTACGAGATTATCTTACAAAGTACCATGATGATTTAGACACTGACTCACAAAAAAGATTAACTAGTAATCCAATTAGAATTTTAGATTCAAAAGATTCTAATACACAAAAAATACTGACAGAGGCTCCAAAAATTTCTGATTTTTTAAGTTTGGAATCACAACAACACTTTGGTGACGTTTGCAATTATCTAAAATTACTTAATATTCCCTACAATATAAATAATAAGTTAGTTCGAGGATTAGATTATTATAATGATACTGCTTTCGAAATTAAGACATTGACATCAAAAGGGCAAGATACTATATGTGGTGGTGGAAGATATGACAGCTTAGTTCACCAATTAGGTGGCAAAGCAACACCAGCTGTTGGATGTGCAATAGGATTAGAACGCCTATTACTGATTGCAAAAGATAATATAGACTTGCCTAATAAATCTATCGATTTTTATATTGCTACACAAGGTACAAAAGCTAACGAAACTGGTATGCAAATAATGCGTTTTTTACATCAGCAGTTTTTTAAAATAGAAATCGATGTTAGCTCAAGTAATTTTAGTAAGCAGATTAAGCAAGCAAATAAAAAAAGAGCTGTAGCTTGTATTATTATAGGAAGTAACGAAATTGCAGAAGGAATAATTACTATCAAGTGGCTGTTCAGTCAAAAGCAAGAAAACATAACAGTCGTGCAACTTAAACATAGCGTATCTTATTTGAAAAAAAAGATTTTATTCTACAAGAGCAGCAAAAATTATTAAATAAAGACAATAGTCTATTGACATGGCAGGGTATACGACTGCTATTATAATGTTCACATGTTGGGGTGTAGCCAAGTGGTAAGGCAGCGGACTTTGACTCCGCCATTCGCAGGTTCGAATCCTCCCACCCCAGTTATGGTAATGAAAACAGTATCCTAATTTTATATAAGTATGACACAAAGAATAGCTCTGTTATACCATGAAGATTCATCTTGTCTAGACTAAAATAAATATTTATTAGTAGTCAGTGGAGCTAAAATTATTTTGATACTCATAATTTCTTGTAAACAGATAGTAATAGAAGCAAGCATCTGTTAATAGAAAGTATTATATTGGCTTCTATAACTTCAAAAACTTAATTTCAATTATTAGTTTAAATATCTTCATCATCTTGTGTTTTAAAAAGAGAATTTTTTACTAATTATCAGATATTTAGAGTTAAGATAATTGTTCGTTCTTTAAATGAAAATATTTCTCAGATTCTTTTGTTTTAGCTGTCAAGTACTTTAACTTAGATCAATACTGATTTGCAGAACAAGTTAAATAATACTACTTAATTCGTTCAGGGTTGAGCGGACTTGAACCGCTGACCTAGCGCTTAGGAGGCGCTTGCTCTATCCTTCTGAGCTACAACCCCTTAATTTCACTTACGAACATTATATGGCTAATATTCGTATGATTAGCTTATAATAAGTTAGTTCTTTGAACAGATCAAAAAAGAAAAGTTACAGTTTTATATAATACATAAAATTTGATCTACTGATACTATAAGCTTTTAAAACAGTTTCTCAACAAGCATTCAAGAACTAGAAATCAGTTTTATCCAATATAAATTATATACAAATAAAGAAGATTGATATGGCAACAATTCAATTTATTCAAGGTATCAATGAAGAAGTTGTACCAGATGTACGTTTAACAAGGTCTCGAGATGGTAGTACAGGAACAGCAACTTTTCGGTTTACAAATCCCAAAATTTTAGATGCTAGTATGGCAGACAAAGGTGAAATCACAGGTATGTACCTGATGGACACAGAGGGACAAATTATTACAAGAGATGTTAATGCCAAGTTTATTAATGGTAAACCACAAGCAATAGAAGCTGTACATGTTATTAAAAGTCCTGATGATTGGGATAGATTCATGAGATTTATGGAAAGATATGCCCAAGATAATGGGCTAACTTTTACAAAAGCTAGTTCTTAATAACTGCCATATAAAAGTAAGATATCACAATAATATATTGTATAAGCAAATTCATCAAATAACTTATATTAATTTGATGAATTTTTTAAATTATTTTTATCATAGTAAAAAAATACTTCTACAAAAGATAGATGGACAATTTATGAAAGTTTCTTTAAATTGGTTGAAAGCACTTGGTAATATCAAAACAATAGATATAGACAATAAGTATTCAACTAACACAGCAGGTTTTGAAGTTGAAGCTATTGAATCTATTATAATTGGTGGTGAGATTGATCATATATTAGATATATCATCAACAGCTAACAGGTCAGACGTGTTAAGCATGATTGGTCTATCAAGAGAAGTCTCGGCTTTAACAGGGTCCTCAATGTTTCAGCTATACATCAACCCAATAATAGATATATTCTCTAAGAAGGAGACTATAATCAGTAATCACGATTTATTAAATTGTGACAATTATTTTGCTGCCATTATAGACGAAATAAGAGTTAAAGATTCTCCAGATTGGCTAAAAAATCGGTTGCTCTCTTCTGGGTTTACACACAGAAATTTGTTAACAGATATAAGCAATTATATTATGTTGAAATGGGGACAGCCTATTAATATTATTGATTTGAATAAAATTAATAATATGAATCATAAAAATAGTCTAACAATTCGAAGCAATTTTCCTCTTGGAAGTAATGATCAGATTAAGTTAAACAATGAAAATATTGAGTTAAACAAAAATATTTTAGTTACTCAAGTAAATACAAATGTAACTAGTATAGCTGGTATTGGAAGCAACTCTGATTTTGATACAGATTATAATACAAAATCGATACTTGTAGAGTCTGCTATATTTAAACAATCTGTAGTTAGAAAGTCTTCTCGAGTTCTTAATATTCGAACAGAAAGTTCAATTAGACAAGAACGTGGGCTAAATGTAGATAATTGGAAAAATGCACATTTTGAAGCTCTTGCTTTAATCACAGATTTAACATGCGGAAATATTAGAGATACTTTCTGTCGAGAAAAAATAACTGATCATGCTCTTAATATTAATTTATCAATTAAAAAAGTTCATGACATTTTAGGACCAATTATGTATAATGGTCAAACACGTTTTTTATTCTTTGAAGAAATTCAAAATATTCTTCACTCTTTAAATTTTGATCTTATTTATCAAAATAAGGAAAATATAGAAGTTACTGTTCCAAATTATAGACGAGAAGATGTTTTTCGAGAAATAGATGTTATTGAAGAAATTGCTAGAATTTATGGTTATCATAAATTCAGGAGCTCAGTACCAAATATTCAATTCAACAAAAGGTTATCCACAAAGAGAAAATTCATAGACAAAAGTAGAAGTATTTTAAGAAATCTAGGATTAACTGAATTAGTTCATTATTCTTTAATAAAGTCCAAAGGAAATATAGCTTTAAACAATCCTCTTATTCAAGATTATTCTAATTTACGCGGCAGTTTGCTGGAAGGATTAATTGAATCAAATCTTTATAATATTAAACAAAGCAACCAAACTATAGATAGCTTTGAGATAGGAACAGTATTTCATAATGATCAAAACAAAATTGTAGAAACTACTAATCTAGCTATCATATTGGGTGGTAATCTAGATATCCGATCTACATGGTCACACCCTGCGCATTCTTTAAATTGGTATGAAGCTAAAGGGATCGTAGAAAATTTTTTTCAAAGATTAAATAGACAAATTGAGTGGACAAAAAAAGATATACTCGATGGTAGAATAAAGTTCATTCAAAAAGGAAAATTTGCCACACTAATCTATAACAATATTATTATTGGCATATTCAGTGAACTTAATCAAGCAACATATAGTGAATTAGGACTCAATACAAAACTTTTTTTTCTTGAAGTTAACTTAAACATTTTAGAAGATTGTCATAATGAATTCAATTATTTAAGTTATCAGATTCAACCATACTCTAAGTATCCATCGATCATAAGAGATCTCTCTTTAATAATACCTAAGAATATGGAAATTAAATACTTATTAAAATTATTAGATCAATTTTATGATAAAGATTTAGAAAGTACAACATTATTTGATCAATATATAGATGAATCAATTGGAAAAGAGAAAAAAAGTATAGGTCTAAGATTTACATATCGATCTAATGAAAAAACTTTAACCAATTCAGAAATAGATTATAAACAACATCAGCTACAAAAAAAAATTGTCAAACAGTTAAATTTAAAGATTCGACAATAGACATAATAATACAAGACATAAAAAGTACTACATAAGCCGGGTTCTGTTCTTTCAATATAATCGAGATATATTGTAAAGGATAGCTATTCCTCTCGAGTTATTGTTACTAATAACTTCATGCAGTATTTTCAACTAAACTAGATAAAATATACACAAATATTTGTTTAGTAGCTTTGCTCCATTTTAGGGGTTTACCTAACAAATACTTTGCAGTACTTTTGGTAAGCTTTTAACTTGCCTTTGCACCCTTACCAGCTAATATAACTTATTCTGGCGGTTTTTTTCTGTGGTACTATCCTCGCAGTTACCTACACTGGGATTTCTCCAGCATAAATTGTATTTGTGGAGCCCGGACTTTCCTCAGATTATATAGTATTAAATCTGCAGCTATCTACGTCTACTTTTCATGTCTCCTAGATATTTTAATATGTTTATATACTTAATTACAACCGAACAAATTAAAATTTTTTCATACAATTCGACAAACATTTATTTACCTTAATATATTGTACAAAGTTACTCTTTAATTCATACTATTCAATATGACAAAAAATAATGAAGGATTTACTCATAGAAATTTTGCAGCTGTTTTACAAAAATACAAGTATGATTTGAATCTTGGAGATATTGTAGCTGGAACTATATTTAGCTTTGAATTAAATGGGGTATTAGTAGATATAGGAACACCAATATCTGCATACTTGCCTATTCAAGAAGTATCTAGTAATCAAGATTTAAATAATTTCACTTCTTTAAACATTAATGACACAAGAGAATTTTTTTTATTAGATTATAATATTCAGTCGAAACAATTAATATTATCAATTCGTCGCCTTGAATATATAAGAGCATGGAAAAGAATTAGGCAACTATTAGCTGAAGACTCTTTACTTAATGTAATGATAAAAGGATTCAATAAGGGAGGAATGATAATTAACCTTGAAGGTATATCTGGATTTGTACCTAATTCTCATCTCGGTAATTTTCAAAAAAGTGAGCAATTTAATAATAAATTTATTAAGCTAAAATTACTCAATGTCGAAGAGAAATCTAATAATTTAATACTGAGTCATAGAAGAGCTCTAATATCTCAAGCATCATCTAATTTAATTGTTGGTAATATTATTGAAGGCATAATAAATCAGATTACACCTTACGGATTATTTATAAAGGTAGGAAATCTCAAAGGTCTTGTCCATATTTCTGAGATTAATATCAAGAATTAGAGCAGATATCATCACAATTTAAAATAGGTGACACTATTAAAGCTGTTATTATTCATGTAGATAAAAAACAAGGAAGATTATCTCTATCTATGAAACATTTGAGATAGAAAACTGTGTATGTACAAATAGATTATCCACCACCTACAATGGTAATAACCTCTAGCTTATCTTGATCATTCAAATAAGTTGAGTGAAACAGAGTCTCTGGTAAAAGAATGTCATTTAGCTCGACTGCTACACGCTCGGAATTAAAATCAAGATAATTTAATAAAAATTGCAATGAGATGGGCTTTGAGCAATTAAATGGTTCCCCATTAATTTGAATACTAATATTGCTATGTATCATAAAAATTCAAAGTAAATATTGTTTTAGATAAATATATAACTCGAAAACTAGACGATATATCAAAAAACAAGCTATAGTGGTGTATGTAATATGGCGAGTGTGGCCAAGGGGTTAAGGCAATGGGTTGTGGCTCCATCATTCGCGGGTTCGAGTCCCGTCATTCGCCCTTTCATTGATCTCATTATTTAATAGATTATTATTTATAGAATACTTGACTAGCAAAGTCCTATTCTTCATATTAGTTTTGTGTAAGAGTCGACTAACATATTTTTCTACATTTCTAACACTAGTATTCAGTATAGTAGATATTTCTTTATTAGTAAGTCCATCAACAACAAGATCTAAAATACTTTTTTCTCTAGGTGTCAAACGTATTTTATGATTTAATTGCTGGTTTGATGTTGCCGAGTTTTGTAAAGAAGCTTCTTTTAAGACATCTCTAGCGATTAAGTTGTTAATAATTGAAAGCAACTCATTAGGATCAAATGGTTTAGATAAATAACCATAGCACCCCATGTCGTAGCCTTTTATTCTGTCTTTAGTCATTCCTTTAGCTGTCAAAAAGATAACAGGTATTTTGGATAATGCTTTGTTTTTTTTAAGTTTTGCTAATAGTTCATAGCCATTAACTAGCGGCATCATTATATCAGAAATTATCAAGTCGAAATTATATTGATAAGCTAGATTCAGTGCTTCTAATCCATTATTGGCAATATAAACATTGAAGCCTTGATCTATTAAGTATTCTTGAATGGCCTTTGATAATACAATGTCATTCTCAACTAACATCAATTTATATGACATTTAATTTCAGTTCTTAATTATTAGAATATTTTTTTATAAAGTAGTAATTATGACTAAAAATTGTTTAAATCAAGAAAATTGTATTCCAATATTCTCTGAAAATAGTTCAGGTGATTTTTTTTCTTGCAATCCATGGCTACTATTTTTTAATCGTAATAAAATTAATTATCAAATTTTTTCACTTAAGAAAAATGATACTCTTTTGTTTAATAGCAGCTCTAGATTATACATTATATTGATAGGATCTTTAATTATTACAAAAGTCCTGAGAAATACACATAAAGTAACTCTTAACTTATTAACTACAGGAGATACATTTGGACAAATAGAATTGGTCGACGATAATTTTTACTACGAAGCAGAAGCAATAGATAAAACAGAAGTTGCCTGTATTAACTATACTACTATTATAAAAGCATGTAGTAACTGCGCTCCATTCAATTTATTTTTTGTAAATCATTTAGTATTTTGCTCGGCAAAAGCTTATCATTTTATAGAAATCATTTCACATAAAAGTATAACCAGTAGACTGGCGAGCTTATTATTATTATTAGCTGAGCAAAATGGAACTCAAGTTAATAATGGTATTATGCTTAACTTTACTATTACACATAAAATTTTAGCACAGATTATAGGTAGTAATAGAGTCAGTGTAACAAGAATTTTAGCTAATTTACTAAAAACGAAATTAATCTCTATACAAAAAAAAAGAATTATAGTACATAGCCCTGTTTTACTAAGTCAGAGAATTTTAAATCAATAAAAAGATGTTATAATAGTTAATAAGTATTGATTATAAAAAAATATAAGTTCAATAACTATTGAATTAATAGTAGCTTAAACGCAAAATATATTAGAAGAGCTTTTTGAAGCTATTTTATGAGTAAAATTTATGACTGGTTTGAAGAGAGATTAGAAATTCAAGCAATTGCTGACGATATTTCTAGTAAGTATGTACCACCTCATGTTAATATTTTTTATTGCTTAGGGGGTATTGTATTTGTATCTTTTCTAATTCAAGTTGCAACTGGATTTGCAATGACATTCTATTATAGACCTACAGTTGCAGAAGCTTTTACATCAGTAGAGTACATTATGACTGATGTAAACTTTGGATGGCTTATTAGATCAATTCATAGATGGTCAGTGAGCATGATGGTCTTGATGATGATTCTACATGTATTCCGTGTTTATTTAACAGGAGGTTTCAAAAAACCTAGAGAATTGACATGGGTAACAGGTGTAATTTTAGGAGTGCTTACTGTTTCTTTTGGGGTAACAGGTTATTCTTTGCCATGGGATCAAATCGGATACTGGGCTGTAAAAATTGTTACAGGTGTCCCTGATGCTGTTCCAGTTGTCGGAGCGAGTATAGTAGAATTGTTAAGAGGAGGAGTTAGTGTAGGCCAAGGAACTTTAACTAGGTTCTATAGTTTACACACTTTTGTACTTCCGCTACTAACTGCCGTTTTCATGCTTATGCATTTTTTAATGATACGTAAACAAGGAATTTCTGGACCATTATAATAGTTGAAAATTACACTTTAAAACAGTAATTAGACTAATCTTTATATTAAACACAAAAACAATCTAGAAAAGTCCAAGTGTAATTGCATTGTTGATAGGCATAGTTGCACCAATACCTAGCCAAATACTTACAACGGTACCAATTAAGAAAACAGTGGTTGCAATTGGTCTTCTAAATGGATTTTGAAATTTGTTAACATTTTCAATGAATGGAACAGTAAGTAAACCAGCTGGTACAGCAGCCATACTTAGAACACCTAATAGTTTATTAGGAATCACTCTTAATAGATTAAATGTTGGAAAGAAGTACCATTCTGGTAAAATCTCTAATGGAGTCGCAAATGGATTAGACTTTTCACCTATAGAAGATGGTTCTAAAATTGCGAGTCCAATACTGCAGGCAAAAGTGCCAATAATTACAACTGGAAAGACGTATAATAGATCATTTGGCCAAGCTGGCTCTCCGTAATAATTATGGCCCATTCCTTTTGCTAATTTAGCTCTCAGCTTCGGATCTGTTAAATCTGGTTTTTTAAGAATTGACATTATAATTGCTTATAATAAATAAAGAGGCACTTCTGTTTATACTTAAACAGAAGCGCTTCTTCATTACTTAACAATAACTGTTGCGCCAGCATCTTCTAGCTGTTTTTTCATAGTTTCTGCATCATCTTTAGAAGCACCTTCTTTTAAGACTTTTGGAGTAGATTCAACAAGATCTTTTGCTTCTTTTAAACCCAAACCAGTCAGAGGGCGAACAACTTTTAATACAGAAATCTTTTTAGGTGCTGGGACTTCCTCTAGGACAACATCAAATTCTGTCTTCTCTTCAACCTCAGCAGACGCTGGTGCTGAAGTTGGTGTGGCCATCATCATACCTCCTGAAGCCGCAGATGCATCAACATCAAACGTTTCTTCTATTGTGTTAACTAGTTCAGCAGCCTCTAGAAGGTTTAAAGATTTTAGCTCTTCCAAGATATTTTCAACCTTTGTACTCATAATTAATAAGATATATAAAAAGTTTTTAATGCAGATAAGATATAGTAAGCAAGTTGTTACGTTAATAATGCTAGCAAATTATAATTTGAAATAATAGATTATTCAAGTTCTATAATTATACAAAAATTTTTCATAGAAGGCTAGTGATGTCAATTTGAATAGATGGCCCCATGGTGCTAGATAAGAAAAAAGTTTTCCAGTACTTCCCTTTTGCTCCAGAAGGCTTGTTTCTATCAATCGATTCTTTAATTGTTTGGAGGTTCAAAACTAGATCTTCTTGTGAAAAACTAGATTTTCCAAAAGGTACATGAATTATACCTGTTCTATCAACTCTGTATTCAACTTTACCCCCTTTAAATTCATTCACGGCTTTTGCTACGTCCAATGTTACCGTGCCTGCTTTAGGAGAAGGCATTAACCCTCGAGGGCCTAATACTCGTCCCAGCTTTGCTATTAAAGGCATAACATCTGGTGTTGCTATCAGCTTATCAAAATCTAATCTACCTTTCAGTATTTCATCAATTAGTTCTTCGGAGCCACTGACATCAGCTCCCGCACTAATTGCTTCTGTTAATTTTTCTCCCTTAGCAATAACTGCTACTTTTATCAATTTACCTGTACCTTTCGGTAATATAACTGTTGCTCTGAGTTGCTGGTCTGCATATTTAGGATTTAAACCTAGAGCAATATGAGCTTCTGCAGTTTCCTTAAATTTAGCATTTGACGTTGCTTTTAATATAGATACTGCTTCATTAATAGTGTAAAGTTTAGGCTCAACTTTTGATTTTAATGTTGTAAGTCGACGTGAAAATTTTTTCATAAAAATAGTAAATATAATTGAAACTTTTAATCTTTAATTAGAATTCCCATATTTTTAGCCGTACCTCCAACTATTTTCATAGCTTGAGGTATATTGTTAGTGTTCAAATCGGGAAGTTTTGTTTCTGCAATAGATTCTAACTGTTTATTTGTTATGCTGCCTACTTTTTTGGTATTTGGTTCACCCGAACCTTTATTTAGTCCAGCAGCTTTAGCGATTAGTACAGAAGCAGGAGGAGTTTTAAGTATAAAAGTAAAACTTCTATCTTCATATATTGAGATCTCTACAGGGATTACTAGTCCTGACTTGTCAGCAGTACGTGCATTGTACTCTTTGCAGAACATAACAATATTCACGCCGTGCTGTCCTAAAGCAGGTCCGACAGGTGGCGCAGGAGTAGCTTTACCTGCATTTAATGCTAGTTTAACAATTCCAGTAACTTTTTTAGCCATAGTTTAAATTTTTTCAAGTTATATATACAAAAGACTATTAAATACGTGCATACTTAATGTAGAACTGTTTTTACTTATTACAAAAATAGAATTAGTATAATTAACTTATCAATAATAACATATTAAAAAACAGTACTAGTACATAGAATATTCAATGTATAAAATATGATCTTTTATATCATATCATTTTGATGTTTGCAAAAAGATAAAATGATATTATTGAATTACGATAAAACTAAACGCGCCCTGAAGGACTTGAACCCTCGACATCAGGTTTTGGAGACCTGCGTTCTACCAACTGAACTAAAGGCGCATATCAAATTAGTAAACTGTAGAAATAGACTACCTTAAATATTGGCCTGGATAGCATATGTAAATTTAGTATACAACAAAACTACTAGATGTAAATAGCTTATCTTTTATTAATTAAATAATATGTCTCATACAATTGTAACAGAAAAATGTATTGGAGTTTCTGAATGCGTGGAAGCTTGCCCCGTAGCTTGTATTCATCAAGGAAAGGGAAAAAACAATAATAACACTAATTGGTATTGGATTGACTTTTCTGCCTGTATTGATTGTAGTATTTGTGTTCAGGTCTGTCCTACACAAGGAGCTATTTTAGATAGAGAAGAACCAAGTTTACAAAAGTCATTTTAATAAACTTATCAGCTAGCTTTTAAGTGCTATTAAATAAACTATAAATTTTTATGCTAAATTTTAAAACAGAAAATACAAAATACTCACTAGAAGAATATACAAGATATTCTAAGCATTTAGTATTGCCACAAATTCAATTAGAAGGACAAGAAAGATTAAAAGAAGCAAAAGTTTTATTCATTGGGGCTGGTGGGCTAGGATCTCCAGGAATCATTTACCTTGCTGCTGCAGGAATTGGCAGCATTGGAATTATAGACGATGACATAATTGATCTCTCTAATTTACAGAGGCAAATTTTATACCGATGCAATGATATAGGATATTCAAAAGTAGAAATAGCTAAAAAAAAAATATTAGATTTAAATCCACAGTGTATAGTAACTGTGTTCAAAACAAGACTAAGCTATGAGAATTCAATCGACATTATTAGACAATATGATATTATTATAGATGGATCTGATAACTTCGATACTCGATATCTCTTGAATGATACTTGCCTAGAGTTAAATAAAATACATATTTATGGTGCCATTTTTCAATTTGAAGGACAAGTTAGTGTATTTAATTATCAAGGTGGACCTGTTTATCGAGACTTCTACAGTGAAACTGAAAATAAAGAGAGCGCAAGAGATACTTGTAGTAATTCCGGAGTTTTAGGTCTATTACCGGGTATTGTTGGTACACTTCAAGCAACTGAAGCTGTCAAAATCGTTCTGGGTTATAAGTCTATATTAAGTGGAACTATATTAACGTACAACTCATTAACTTCATCATTTAACAAATTTAAGATTATAAATACTAAATTTGTATTATCCACAAAAAAGCATTGGAACAAATATTATGGCAGTAAATCTAGTACATTTGTACGAGAAATTAGTGTTATTCAATTACAAAAGTTTTTAATTAGTAGGAATCCACAATATATTTTAATAGATGTAAGAAATCATGAAGAATATCATAAAAGTCATTTAATACATTCATTAAATCTACCTTTACAAAAAATAAAAGGAATGAATTACTCTCATATCAATTTACAAGATAAAATTTGTTTTGTTTACTGTAGCTTAGATTCTAGATCAATATTTGCTTCTAAGTTTTTAATAGCTCAAAAACTAAATATTGTTAGAGTTCGGGGTGGATTAAATGCTTGGAAGAATATTATTGGAGATTTAGATTGGACTCTATAAAACTTTTTATATTTTTTGTACGGAGAGAGAGGGATTCGAACCCTCGTTAAGATTGCTCCTAAACAGCATTTCCAATGCTGCGCCTTCAACCACTCGGCCACCTCTCCTAATGAATTATTGTGAAAGTGATTATATCAGAAAAAAATAAAAAATTACCTTTTTTTACAAAGAATATTACATCAACAAATAAATACTTACTATTAAAATCTGTATACAACAGGTATAATAGGATAATACAGATTTTTTAGAATTAAGATGAGTAAAAAAGTTATAAATGTTGTGCTAAAAGAGAATATTCAAAAACTTGGCAAGAGTAATGACGTTATCAAAGTAGCTTCTGGTTATGCAAGAAATTTTTTAATCCCGAATAAAATGGCGGCAGTTGCCACAAATGGTATTTTAAAACAACAAAAATTTTATGCAGCTATAAGAGAAGAAAAATTAAAAACAGCTAAAGAAAATGCTAAAAAAGTCAAGCAACTTCTAGAAGAAATACAAAGGTTTAGCGTTAGTAAAAAAACAGGAGATGGCCACAATATTTTTGGTAGTGTCACAGAAAAAGAAATTTCACAAATTATTAAAAACACTACTAACATAGACATTGAAAAACAAAGTATCTCTTTACCAGACGTGAAAACAATTGGCATTTACGATGTAGAAATTAAGCTATTACATCAAGTAACTGCAAATATTAAATTGCAAGTTCTTCCAGAATCAAATTAAATCAATAGTTAACTAATACCACAAGAGTAATGTTACAAGGAGGAAGTAATAAGTATTTATAAATATCTACCTCCTCATAATATTTTAGCTGAAAAAATATTAATTAGTATAATATTAACTCAGCAATCGATATCATTACTAAAATCAGTAGAAAAAATCTCTCCTGATTTTTTTTATTTTACATCAACTTCATTACTTTATAGAGCAGCACTCGAAAATGTTAACCATGCAAAGACAAAAAGCGTAAGAAATTTTTTCATTAACTTAAAAAATGAAAAAATGATTCAAGATTTGAATGAGCTAAATGAAGTTTTTAGTCTAATAGAACAAGCTCCCCTATCTGATACTATAAGCGAATATTCAGCAGTCGTTATAGATAACTACATTAAAAGATTACTTTTAGCATGTGGAGATTCATTATGTTTAATTAGCTGCTCAAAACAACTTATTGAACAAAAAAACATAACTTCTATTGTTAGTCAATTAACAAAAGCTTATGAAATACTTGACGAAAAAGATACGCAAACATTAGCTACAATTCTTGCAAACCTATTAGTCCATTTGGATACAAGGAAAAAGATTAGTATAAATAGTAGTATACTTTCTGGTTTTACAGAACTCGACTCTATAACACAGGGTTTCAAAAAGTCAGATTTAATTATTCTTGCAGGAAGACCTTCAATGGGGAAAACTGCTTTTGCTATTAATATAACTAGATATGTAATTAATCAGAAAAGATCTTATGTTATTTTATTTAGCTTAGAGATGTCTACAGAGCAACTACTAAGAAGAATTTTAGCTCAAGAGTGTAATTTAAACGGCCAAAAAATTCAATCTGGTCAGCTTAATAATGATGAATGGCAATATGTTATTCAAAAAAGTAAAACTCTTGCTAACCTTAATCTTTATATTGATGATAGCGCTAAGATTTCTACTGACACTATAAAGACAAAAGTAAAATTCTTTAAATTACAAGGAAAAAATATAGAATTAATTATTATAGATTATCTTCAATTGCTGCAGGAGAGTAGACAATCTGACAATAGATCTCAAGAACTATCATTAATTACTCGATCACTTAAAATATTAGCAAAAGATTTAAGCTTGCCTATCTTGGCATTATCTCAACTAAATAGAAACCTTGAAACTCGGAGTGACAAAAGGCCTTTGTTATCCGATTTAAGAGAAAGTGGGTGTATATCCAAATTCAATTATCTTCAGACATCATTATATAATCAACTTCAAATATTATTTAATTGCTATTATAAAAAGATTGAAGTCATTAACTTTAGTGCGCAAAAACAACAGTTATTTCTAGCAATTAAATGTAGTATTTCGAAAACAGGGAAAAAAACTGTATATAAAATTATTACCGAAGCTGGGAAATATATACAATTAACAAGTAACCATAAACTACTCACAACACAAGGATGGAAAAGATGTGATAAAATTAATCAAAATGACATGATTGCTATTCAAATAAAAAACTTTGAAGAACAAAAAAATGTTTTTAATTCTTTTTCATCTTTGACTTTTGAAAGTATACAAAAAATAAACGTTACAAGTTTACAAATAGTGTTTGATTTAGAATGTAAACCTTTATGCAATTTTATTTCAAACAACTTTATTGTTCATAATTCTATAGAACAAGATGCAGATTTAGTAATAATGCTATATAGAGAAAGTTACTATACACAAGAAACTAGAAGTAGAGACTTCACAGAAGTTATAATAGCAAAACACAGGAATGGTCCGACAGGAACATTTCAATTAAAATTTAATGCTCAGATAGCAAAATTTTCTGATGCTTAAAATGCCAAGAACCAGATTTGAACTGGTGACACGAGGATTTTCAATCCACTGCTCTACCAACTGAGCTATCCCGGCTTTATATACAAATAAAGAGTATCAGAGGTTGTCAATTATAGCAACCCATCTTATTAATTTTTTTCATAGCATTGAATATAACCTCTTCAATGCTTTAATTAATAAATTGTTTTTTATGTTAACAGTTCTAATTTTTCACCTAATAAAACTGTAACTTCTCCTTCATTAGTAACATCTACTACTGCACTATCACCAGCTTTAATTTTACCAGATAAAACTTCTTCAGCCAGACTATCTTCTAAAAGCCTCATTACTGCTCGTCTAAGTGGTCTAGCTCCATAGCTTGGATTATATCCTTCTTCTACTAATCGTTGCTTAAATCGTTCTGTTACATTTAATTGAATATCTTGCTGCTTAATTCTCGCAAAGACTTCATTAAGCATTAATTCTGCAATTTCTCTAACTTCATCTTTAGTAAGCTGACGAAATACAATAATTTCATCTAATCGATTTAGAAACTCTGGTCTAAAGTATTGTTTCAGTTCTTCATTTACTAAAGATCGTACTCTAGTATATTGGGATTCTGTTTGATCTTCTGATAATTCAAAGCCTAAACTACCTCCTCCTTTTTCAATAACTTTAGATCCAATATTAGAAGTCATAATTAAAAGAGTATTCTTAAAATCAATAGTTCTACCTTTTGCATCTGTTAGTCGGCCATCTTCTAAAATTTGAAGAAGTAGATTAAAAATATCCGGATGAGCTTTTTCAATTTCGTCAAATAAGATGACAGTATATGGTTTTTTTCTTACCGCTTCTGTTAGATAACCACCTTCACTATAACCCACATATCCTGGAGGAGAACCAATTAGTTTAGATACAGTGTGTCTTTCCATGTATTCTGACATATCTAGCCGTATCATAGAAGCTTCTGAACCAAAGAAATAAGAAGCCAAAGCTTTTGTTAATTCTGTTTTTCCTACACCCGTCGGTCCGGAAAAAATAAAGCTTGCAATTGGTCTGTTAGGATTTTTTAGACCTACTCTTGCGCGTCTTATCGCTCTAGAGACAGCTACAACCGCTTCGTCTTGACCAATAATACGTCCATGCAAAGTTTCTTCCATGTGCATTAATTTTTCTGACTCACTTTTAGTAAGCTTAGTTACTGGTATACCAGTCCATGCAGCAACAATTTCAGCAATATCATCTTCTGTAACAACAGGATCTTCTAAATTTAAATCAGGCTCATTCTTTTTACTTTGAGCAATTGCTGCAATTTGAGCTTTAATTTCCATTTCTCTTGCTCTATACTGCTCTGCTGTTTCATATTTTTGAGCTCTAATAGCTTCATCTTTTGTTTTTAATACAGCTCTTAACTCTTTATCTAATTCTCTGGCAGCAGGAGGTAATTGAGAATTTAGTAAACGAACTCTAGAACCAGCTTCATCAATTAAATCAATTGCTTTATCTGGCAAAAATCGGTCAGAAATATACTGATTAGCGTATTTAGCAGCTGCAGCCAAAGCTCCATCTGACATTGTTAATTGATGGTGCTTTTCATAACGGTCTCTAAGACCAAACAAAATTTCAATTGTTTCTTCAACACTTGGCTCTCCAACTACAACTGGTTGAAATCTTCTTTCTAATGCTGGATCTTTTTCTATATGTTTTCTATATTCTTCTAAAGTTGTTGCACCTATACATTGCAATTCTCCCCTTGCTAAAGCTGGCTTAAGCAGATTAGCTGCATCTATTGCTCCTTCTGCAGCACCAGCCCCAATCAATGTATGAACTTCATCAATCACTAATATTACATTATCAGCTGATTTAATCTCATCCATAATACGTTTTAGCCTTTCTTCAAATTCACCTCTATATTTAGTTCCGGCTACTAATAGACCTACATCAAGAGTAATAACTAATTTATCTTCTAAAATAGAAGGTACATCTCTATTAGCAATTCTTTGAGCTAATCCTTCCGCAATCGCTGTCTTACCTACACCAGGCTCCCCAATTAAGACAGGATTATTTTTAGTTCTTCTACCTAAGATTTGAATAACTCGTTCTATTTCCTTTTGTCTTCCGACTACAGGATCTAAACCACCTTCCATAGCCATTTGAGTTAAGTTAGATCCGAACTCTTCTAATGTTGGTGTTTTACTTCTAGCTTGCGTAGTATTGCTTCCACTTACATTGGCTTCCGCATTTTCTCCGAGCATTTGTATAACTTCAGCTCTAATTGAAGAAACATCGACTGCCAGATTTTCTAAAACTCTTGCCGCAACTCCTTCTCCTTCTCGGACTAAGCCCATTAGCAAGTGTTCTGTGCCAATATAGTTATGGCCTAGTTGACGTGCTTCCTCTAAAGATAATTCTAGTACTCTTTTTGCTCGAGGAGTGAAAGGAATTTCAACCGCTACAAAACCAGACCCTCTTCCTATAATTTTTTCGACTTCAACTCTTGCATCTTTTAGATTCACATTCATCGATTTCAAAACTTGAGCTGCGATTCCAGTACCTTCACCAACTAATCCTAATAGTATCTGCTCAGTTCCGACAAAATTATGTCCTAAGCGTCTAGCTTCTTCCTGTGCTAGCATTATGACTTTTATAGCTTTTTCAGTAAAGCGTTCGAACATTTTGATGCTTCGTGTTATGCCACTACCTTTGATAGTAACTAATTATAACACAAAACTAAGAAATACTTAAGCCCTAATTTTAGTCATTAGGTTTTTATAGAACTTTTTCATACATAAGCCATGTTTGAAAATAATATTTGATCATCTAGATGTACTGATTATCAAAGAAACTATAAAAGAATCTAGTTGAATATAATGGATCTGTATAATGGAGATAAAAAGAGTTTTATAAATACTAGTATGCTTATTCGCTAAAATTTTTCATATTTGTTTTTTTAATGTATAATATTTCAAAACATGTCACAAGACTAATCCTATATATGAAAGCAAATAGTACAAAGCTAAGTCAGCTAATGAAAAGTGTTGAGATACCTTTTATCAAAACAGAAGTACCTGAAATTAAAGTTGGCGATACAATACAACTTGGACTAATGGTTAAGGAAGGTAGTAAAACTCGGGAACAATTATGTGAAGGAGTAGTATTAGCGAGAAGAAGAAAAAAAAGCTTAAATACTAGTTTAACTTTAAGATGCTCATTTCAAGGTATTGGAGTTGAAAGAGTATTTTTTCTCAATTCACCGCGAATAACTTTTGTCAAAGTGATTAGAAGAGCTAAAATACGTAGAGCTAAACTGTATTATCTAAGAGATCTGCTCGGTAAAGCCGGACGATTAAAACAAATCTTCAATTAGAAATAGATACTTATAAAATCACTAAACAGTGTTATAATAATAATTAAAGTTTTGGACATGTAACTCAGTTGGTTAGAGTGTCACGTCGACATCGTGAAAGTCGCTGGTTCAAGTCCAGCTATGTCCATTACTTATTCAGTTTTATTTATCAAAGTACTTGTTTTTAGCAACATAGTTATGATATCTTATAGGTCATATCTTGAATAAGGTTTAATTAGGGTCGGTGCCCGAGTGGTTAATGGGGGCGGACTGTAAATCCGCTGGCTTCGCCTACGTTGGTTCAAATCCAACCCGGCCCAATATAGTAAAAAGCCTTTGTGGCTCAGAGGTAGAGCATCCCCTTGGTAAGGGGAAGGTCACGAGTTCAATTCTCGTCAAAGGCTGTTCTTACATAGTTTTTAATAGTATAAAAAAATTACATTTATGTACTTTATTCTTTGTTTAAAAAATACTAACTATTTACTTTAAACACTATTATTAATATAGTTGGAAGCAGTACCTCTCTGCGGTTTAGCGATACCTATCATTTGTGCATTACTTTTTCCAGGAGCAACCATTGGATAACAGTTTTCATTTTCTGTAACTTGGCAATCTAATAAAACTGGACCAGGATAATCAATAGCAACTTGTAAAGCAGATTGCATATTTTGCCTATTATTAATAGTAAAAGCTTTAATACCAAAAGCTTCTGCAAGCTTTTGAAAATCAGGTGCTCCTTCTGTCATTCTTGAGTGTGAATACCTTTCACCATAGAAAGCTTGTTGCCATTGTCTAACCATCCCTTGCCATCGATTATTAATAATAATAATTTTAACTGGTAACTGGTATTGCGCGATAGTTCCTAACTCTTGCATATTCATTTGAAAACTAGAATCACCACTAATACAAATGACTACGTCATTTGGATGTGCTACTTGAGCGCCAATTGCTGCAGGTAAACCATAACCCATCGTGCCTAATCCAGCACTTGAAAGCCAATGCTTAGCTTTTACTTTCAGAAATTGAGCTGACCACATTTGATGCTGGCCAACATCTGTAGTAAAATAAGCATTTTGGGCTAATTTATTAGTTGCAACAAGAATTACTTGAGGTGAAATGCTTGTTGATTTTCTAGGAACCAGTAAAGGATACTGTTGACGCCAACGATTAATTCTTTCTTGCCAAGATATAATCTGCTCTGGATAAGGGGGGAAAGAAGTCTTTAATAAATTCAATATTTCACTAACAACTTCTGCTACGTCACCGACAATAGCAACTTGAGGAATCCTATTTTTTCCTACTTCAGCAGGATCAATATCTACGTGAATCACTTGGGCATTACAAGCAAATTCATCTAATTTTCCAGTAACTCTATCATCAAATCTAGCTCCTAAAGCAATTAAAAGATCGCACTCACTAACTGCAAAATTAGCATACGCAGTACCATGCATACCTAACATCCCTAGACAATAGTCGCTATCCTCATTAAAAATCCCCTTCCCCATCAAAGTAGTAGTAACAGGTATTTTATAAAAATCAACAAGTTCTTTAATAATTTGATGTGAATCAGAGATTATGGCTCCTCCACCAATATACAACAATGGCTGGCTAGATTGCTGTATCATTTTAGCTGCCATAAGGATTTGTCTTGACTTTAGGCTGGTAATTGGCCTACAGCCAGGAATATTAACTTTTCCGGGCTCAACAGAAAAATAATTAAACTTCTCTAATCCTACATCTTTAGGAACATCAATTAATACTGGACCTGGCCTACCGTGTTTACAAATAAAAAATGCTTCCGCAACAATTCTAGACATGTCTCTAGGGTCCCGAACTACATATGAATGTTTTACAATAGGAAGTGTAATCCCAAAAATATCTACTTCTTGGAAAGCATCTGTACCAATAAAAGCTCTCCCAACTTGACCTGTTATAGCTAATATAGGTACAGAATCAATATGTGCTGTAGCTATACCTGAGACAAGATTAGTTGCTCCTGGGCCAGAAGTAGCGAAGCATACTCCAACCTCTCCTGTTGATCTAGAATAAGAATCTGCAGCATGAGCAGCGCCTTGCTCATGACGAACAAGGATATGTTTAATTAGAGAGGCTTCTTCCCAAGCATAAAGCTCATCATAAATAGGAAGAATAGCTCCACCTGGATAACCAAATATATGTTTAACTCCGTGCCTAACAATACTATCCAAAAGTGCGAAGGCACCGGTCTTTTCAGAGCTAACTCTTTGTTTTAGTGGCATAATATTTATCAAATAATATTTAATATTTATGGGTTTTATAGAAAAGGAAATAAATTATCATATTTAATGATAATATAATATTATATATGTTCAAAAATTTTAATTAAATTTATTTATTTCTCTCAACAACATTCGATATTTATCATTTTTTGTATTATTATTGCCAAAACTGTGATTAATCCGGCCAATGATATGATGAAAAAAAAACTTGTCAGTGGTTTTTTTAATAACACGAAAAAAGGACTAATAATTATCAAAATTAATCCTAAAATGACGCTGACTAAAAATCGTGGAAATCTTAATACATTATCCCAAAATTTATTCATAATTATAATCCCTATAGTTTTAACTGTTAGTAATATTTCTATTTTTTCAAGTACCCATTGGTATCTTTTAAATTAACACAAGCTGTGTATATAATTTTATATATCACAATCCTACTTTATTTATGTTGACTAATTCAGAAAGAGTAAAAGTCTTAAGTGAAGCTCTGCCTTATATTCAGCAATTTTCTTCCAGAATTATTGTTATAAAATATGGGGGAGCGGCTATGAAAAATCAGAAACTAAAAGATCAAGTGATTAGTGATCTTGTTTTTCTGTCTTTTATAGGACTACGTCCCATTTTAGTTCATGGTGGAGGACCAGAAATTAATTTTTGGTTAGATCGCCTCAAAATATTACCAAAATTCGATGATGGCGTTAGAGTAACAGATCAACCTACCATGGATATAGTGGAAATGGTTTTAGTTGGAAGAGTCAATAAAGATCTTGTCGCAACTATTAATAAACAAGGTGGTAAAAGTGTAGGTTTGTCGGGAAAAGATGGATTACTTATTACTCCGAGACCAAATGGAAAAGCAAACCTTGGCTTTGTTGGAGAAGTACAAAATATTGATACTAAATTACTGAAGATATTAATTAATAATAATTATATACCTGTTATAGCTAGTGTTGCAGCAGACAAGGAAGGCCAATCGTATAATATTAATGCTGATACTGTCGCAGGAGAAATAGCAGCCGCCTCTCTAATGCCGAAAAACTAATTCTACTCACAGATACGCCCGGCATTTTACGTAATTCTTCAGATCCTTCAACATTAATTAGTCATCTGAATATACAGGAAGCTAGAGATTTAACTCAAACAGCAGTAATTTCTGGTGGCATGATTCCTAAAGTGAATTGTTGTATTCGTTCTTTAGCTCAGGGTGTAGCTTCAGCGCATATTTTAGATGGTAGAATAGATCATGCTCTCTTGCTAGAAATATTAACTGATCAAGGTATTGGCTCTATGCTAGTTGTTTAATAAAAACTATTTTTTAGCTTATATTATGATTATTATCTAAAAGAGAAGATATTAAATATTACAATTACTCAATACAAGTAATAGAACACTTTTAAATATTAAATCTATGATAATCAAATTTATTTAACACAGTCAAAAACCAAATTTTTACGATTCTAATTGTATTATTTTTTTAAGCGTTTGTCACATTTGTTAGTATTTGATTTACTTGAATTACTATATTCTATTGATTTTAGAGAAGTTTTGATCAAGCCCAATGCATCACAATTTAACGTAGTTCAATAATTCTTGTACGTCGGTTATAGTTTAACTAATTAATTGATGAAAATTTCCAATATTTTTGTGTCTACAAATAAAGACAAAATTTATTGTTAATTCTAAATATCAATATTTTCGTAATCAATAATTCTAACAAAAAGTTAAAGACATTTTTAATTTTGAAATTTTATTCGAATATTTACAACTTGCACAAAAGTAGTAAATGATAGTAATTATTCTTTTATTGATTTATATTTGACCATAATTATGGTATAATATTAATAGTATTTATACTATGGCTCAGTAGCTCAGTGGTAGAGCAGGGATTCATAAGCCCAAGGTCGCAGGTTCAAATCCCGCTTGAGCCATTTCTTAATATCTTACCAAAGGGGTTATAGCTCAGTTGGTAGAGCATCTCAATGGCATTGAGAGGGTCAGCGGTTCGAATCCGCTTAGCTCCATAAATATTTATGCACACCTATTAAAATATAAGTATATTTGATATATATATAATATATATCATGGAGAGGTGGCTGAGTGGTCGAAAGCGGCAGATTGCTAATCTGCTGTACGATTAACTTCGTACCGAGGGTTCGAATCCCTCTCTCTCCTTCTAAAAGAAATATTTTAGCTACTATATCAAATATGAAGAGTATTATTACAAATACTCTTCATATTTAATATTCTAATTTGACAAGTTTAAGCTAACTATGAGATTATCTCTGGGTATTCATCTTTTTGGGACTGTAGTTCAACTGGTTAGAGCACCGCCCTGTCACGGCGGAAGTTGCGGGTTCGAATCCCGTCAGTCCCGTTTAATTTAAAATTGTGATATGTAGTAATTTTTTTCAGGAATTGCAGTGTATTCCTTAACGATGTCTCTAAATTCATTGCCTTCAATTGTTTCTTTTTCAATTAGTAAATCAACTAATCTATCTATCACTACTCGATTATCTATAATAATGTGTTTAGCTTGTGCATAGCATTCACTGACAATTTCCCTTACTTGCTTATCAATATTAGTTGCAACTTCATCTGAATATTCTGAGCCTCCTCCCATGCCTCTACCTAAAAATGGGTCTCCTCCTTGGCTTTCAAGAGATAAAGGTCCAATTTTAGACATTCCAAATCGAGTGACCATTTGTCTTGCCATTGATGTTACTTGCTGTAAATCATTACTTGCACCAGTAGTAACTTCTGCGTCACCGAAAATGATTTCTTCTGCAGCTCTGCCACCAAGAGCACCTACGATACGGGCTAGTATTTGAGATCTTGATATTAGACTTTGATCATCACTAGGAGTAAACCAAGTTAAGCCTCTTGCTTGCCCTCTTGGTATTAATGTAACTTTTTGCACAGGATCATGATGCTCTAATAAACTGCCTATTATTGCGTGACCCACTTCGTGATACGCAATTAATCTTTTGCTTTTACTGTCAATTAAAGGAGTGCCTTCCATCCCAGCTACTACTCGATCAATTGATGTATCAATTTCAGACATAGTCATTGCATTTTTTCTTCGTCGAGCCGTTAAGATAGCAGCCTCATTTAGTAAGTTAGCTAAATCAGCTCCTGAAAAGCCGGGAGTTCTTCTGGCAATGGTTTCTAAAGATACTTTAGGTTCCATTTTCTTATTTTTAGCATGAACTTCAAGAATTGCTAACCTGCCTTTAAAATCTGGTACATCTACAGAAACTTGTCTATCAAATCTTCCAGGTCTTAATAATGCAGAATCTAAAATATCAGCTCTGTTAGTAGCGGCAATTACAATAACACCAGTATTTCCTTCAAAGCCATCCATTTCAGTCAATAGTTGATTTAATGTTTGTTCCCTTTCATCATTACCACCTCCAACACCTGTTCCTCGTTGTCTACCAACAGCATCAATTTCATCAATAAAAACGATACAAGGCGCATTGTCTTTTGCTTTCTTGAATAGGTCTCTCACACGAGAAGCGCCAACACCAACAAACATTTCTACAAATTCTGAGCCTGAGATACTAAAAAAAGGAACACTAGCCTCGCCAGCAATAGCTTTTGCTAGTAATGTTTTGCCTGTGCCAGGAGGTCCAACTAATAAAACGCCTTTTGGTATTTTTGCACCAACAGCAGTAAATGATTCAGGCTGTTTTAAAAATGTTACCACTTCTTGAAATTCTTCCTTTGCCTCTTCAACTCCAGCTACATCATTAAATACTACTCCCGTTTTAGCCTCCATTTGAAATAAAGCTTTCGATTTGCCAAATGACATTGCTTGACCAGGTCCACCACTAGCATTATTAGATCTTCTAAATAAGAAAGCTAACCCGCCAACTAATAGTAAAGGAAATAGTAAATTGCCTAATAGTCCCCATACTGCACTTGTACTTTTAGGGGGGTGAGCATCTAGATCAACATTGGCTTTGCGTAATTTTGTAATTAATTCTGGCGCACTTGCTGGCAGTTCAACTCGAATTCGTTGAACCCTGTTTCCTAATTCTGGCCCAACAGCTTCTACAATTGCTGTATGATTATTTTCATAGAGGTCAACCCGTTTCACCCAACCCATATCTAAATATTCTAAAAATCGTCCATATGTCATTCTAGAACTTGCGATATTACTGCCAACATCTGTAGTAGTTGGACCTAAAAAACCTTGCCAGAAAAAGAAACCAATTACAAATATTGGTAAAGACCAAAGAAGAAGTGTTTTCCAAGATAGTTTCATATTATGAGAGAATTTATTTATTTAGTAAAAATTGTATAAGATTAAAAAATCTTGAAGTAAGCTGATATAGATTCTATGTACATATTTTTTAAATATATCTATAGAAAGATTATAATTTATATTTAACATAGTTTTAATTTTCTAGGCAACTACCTTAGTTCTATGTTATTCTTGTCTAATTTTTTAAAACAGTATTTTAATTCAGGAGAGATGGCAGAGTGGTTTATTGCAACAATTTCGAAAATTGTCATAACTTTTGTTATCGAGGGTTCGAATCCCTCTCTCTCCTTTTATTAGTTATATATTACAATTGTCGGTAGTATTTTTATATATTTTGTTTAGTTTTTTTTAATTTTTTAATATAATAATCTTTAATAATCTATCTGAGGACTAAAAATATGGAAAGAGGCTCAAAAGTAAAAATATTGAGAAAAGAATCGTACTGGTATCAGGAAATTGGTACTGTTGCAGCAATTGATAAAAGTGGTATCAAATATCCAGTATTAGTAAGGTTTGAAAAAGTTAACTATAATAATGTTAACACAAATAGTTTTGCAGATACCGAGTTAATTAATTTAGGTAAATAATTTTCTCTGGATATATAGTAAAATACTTTTAAAGCGATCGCTACTATAATCTAATAGCGATCGCTTGTTGTCTTTAATATTGTGTAATCAAAGAACTTATCTAGTTAGCTACCTAAAGTAGCCCAATCTACATCTACATTTTCTAATACTAATGAAGAATTATAGATTTGTAAAATGATTAATAAAAACAAGAAAAATAGTAACATGAAAATTCCCATAATAGGAGTTGTGCCCCAACCTGGAGCAACTTTTCCATACTCTGAATTTAAGGGTCTTAAAATTTCTCCAAGTCTAGTTCTAAGTGCCATAGTATATTTTGATAATTTTAATAATTAAATGTTTTAATATTGATAATATCATTATAGAAAAAGTTCATCTTAATACTGCTTAAATTATGGAAACTGCAACAGTTCTTAGTATTTTTATTTCGAGTCTGCTTTTAGGTATTACAGGTTACTCGATATACACAGCATTTGGTCCTGCTTCAAAAGATCTCCGAGATCCTTTTGAAGAGCATGAAGAATAATACAATGTAATCTACAATAAAACCACTTTCCACTAATAAGTTGGAAAGTGGTTCTATTATTATAAGTTTAAACGGAATCAAGTTACTTTGCTATTCTTGGAGGTTCTCTAAAAAAGATCGCAAAGAATATAACCATTAGCGTTCCTGTTAGTAAAAATACATAGACTAAGGCTTCCATAAATTCTCCTGATTAGTAACTATTAGATAATAAACTTTGTCTTAACTATTTTAATATTAGAAATATTTGATAAAGACTATCTTTGACTTTGGTCTTATACAGCTCCTTGTTTTTTACTACTTCTATCTCCTAATTTTTGGAAAGCTCCAAATTCAACTTGTTCAGTAACTTCAGCTCCGATTCCCGCAAACACATCCCGGAAGATAGTTCTTGAACCATGCCAAAGATGTCCAAAGAAGAAAATTAAAGCGAAATTAGCATGACCGAATGTAAACCAGCCTCTAGGACTACTTCTAAACACTCCATCTGATTCTAATGTAGTTCGATCAAATTCAAATACCTCACCTAATTGAGCTTTCCTTGCATATTTTTTAACGCTAGGAGCATCGTTGAAAACTTGGCCATTTAATTTGCCACCATAAAAACTAGCTGTTACACCTACTTGTTCAATACTATACTTAGACTCTGCTCTTCTAAATGGAATGTCAGCTCGTATAATACCATCTTTATCAACTAAAATTACAGGAAAAGTTTCGAAAAAAGCAGGCATTCTGCGAACACTAAGCTCTCTTCCTTCTTTATCTTGGAATACAGGATGTCCAAGCCATGCTTCAGCAACTCCGTCGCCTTTATTCATAGGGCCCGCTCTGAATAATCCTCCTTTTGCTGGATTATTACCAATATAGTCATAGAATGCCAACTTGTCAGGAATTCTTGACCATGCTTCGCTAGGTGCAGCACCATCAGCAATAGCATTTTCTACTCGTTTCTCAATTTCTTGCTGAAAATATCCACTATCCCACTGATATCTAGTTGGACCAAATAATTCAATAGGCGTAGTTGCAGAACCGTACCACATCGTACCACAAGTCACAAAAGCTGAGAAAAAAACAGCAGAGATACTACTTGATAATACAGTTTCAATATTACCCATTCTTAGAGCACGATACAGTCTTTGTGGTGGTCTAACAGTTAAATGGAAAACACCAGCTAATATACCTACAGTACCTGCGGCAATGTGGTGAGATGCAACCCCTCCAGGATTAAACGGGTTGAATCCTTCTGGTCCCCATGCTGGAGCTACTGGTAATACCTTTCCGGTTACTCCGTACCCATCTGATACCCACATTCCTGGTCCAAAAAGTCCAGTTACATGGAAAGCTCCAAATCCGAAACAAAGTAGACTTGATAGCAATAAATGAATTCCAAAAATTTTCGGTAAATCTAAGGCTGGCTCGCCAGTTCGTGGATCTCTAAATAATTCCAAATCCCAATAAACCCAATGCCAAATAGCAGCTAGAAAAAGCATGCCAGAAAGGACTATATGAGTTAAGGCTACACCTTCAAAACTCCACAGTCCAGGATTGGATACGCTCTCTCCTGTTATACTCCATCCTCCCCATGAATCTGTTACGCCCAGTCTAGCCATAAATGGCATAACAAACATGCCTTGTCGCCACATTGGATTTAATACTGGATCTGAAGGATCAAATACAGCTAGTTCGTATAATGCCATAGATCCTGCCCAACCCGCTACAAGTGCAGTATGCATTAGGTGGACTGCAATTAACCGTCCAGGATCATTTAAAACAACCGTGTGTACACGGTACCATGGTAGTCCCATTGACTACATGCCTCCTATGAATAAGAACATACTTTGTTGACTTTCTTACAAATGTTTATCATTGTTGATAATAGCTTTGGTTTTGAAAAACTATTTCTATTTCAATTATCCATACTACTATTAGTATTATATAGTAAAAATCTTTGTAAAATAAATTTAATAAATTTTTTATTAAAATTTTAATTAAGTTTAGCTTTTAATATATTAGACACAAGATAAGCTGCCATTATATCTAAAGCGATTAATAAAATAATAATTTGCCCTAAACAAATATCTCCCCAGCTAATCTTAATCACACACTCTGTAAAATTCCAGTTTACGCTTGAATATAAGTATCTTGTACCTTCTATTGCATAACTCAATGGATTGAGACTTGCAATTAACTGAAGCCATGGCGGCATGAAATATAAAGGAGCTAAAGCCGTACTAGAAAATAAAAAGGGCAAGTTAACTACTAAAATAAATGCTAATAGCTCAATATGACCTGGCAGAGTGAAAGATAAAGCTAAACTAAGCATTGTAACTCCTACAGTCACTAATAGAATCATAAGTCCAAAAATCATAGTACTATCGCTATTTAGAGGTGAGTTTCCCATAAAAAGAGAAGCTGTAACTATAAATACAACTTGTATTAAACTAATACAAGTCATAAAAGTAGCAGAAGATAAAATGATAGAAGTCCTCGATACTAAAGGAGCCGTTAATAATCTATTTAAAAATCCAAATTCTCTATCAAACATTAATGGAAGACCTGAATTCAAAGCTCCAGTAAAAGAGGTAAAAATTATAATCCCAGAGCTCAAAAAACAATTATAGCTTGTATTAATAGTGAACAAATTTATAGGAGCATTGTAGAAAAGCCCACCAAATAGAATTAACCATAATAAAGGTTGGATAATACCTGCCATCAATGTAGCCGGCCTTCTCCAAACTTGCAAAACAAGTCTAGTTATTAAGGCTTTAATTTCCTGAATAAGAGAATGCGAATATATTTGTGTTATCTGAAATTTAAGAATAGGCTTAAGTTCTACTTGTTGATTAAGCATTGAAATCATAATTAATTATTTATTGGCAGAAGACTAGCTTGATGATCAATCTATACTATCAAGTTCAGCTATTTAAATGATAAAAGTAATTTTAACTATATGAATTTATGTATATACTTTGGACCTACTATAGTTCTATTTAGTAGGAAATGTAGCTTGATTTTTCAGAATAGTATACTATTTTCTTTTTTTCCAGTCTATCATGCATAATGAAACTAGTATATAATTTTTTGGTAAGTTCTTTAAATTATTTTGCTTTATTAAGTTTCAAGTGTATCTTTATTAAGGAGTAAGAAGAAATGGCTGATTATAAAATTCATTTACTATGTGAAGAAGAAGGAATTGATGTCACATTTAATTGTGCGGAGGATACATATATTCTAGATGCAGCAGAAGAAGAAGGAATTGAACTTCCTTACTCTTGTAGAGCTGGAGCTTGTTCAACTTGTGCAGGTAAAGTTACAGAAGGAACTGTAGATCAAGCTGATCAATCATTCTTAGATGATGATCAACTTTTAGCTGGCTATGTTTTAACCTGTATTGCATATCCTTCATCTGATTGCACTATTTCAACTCATGTTGAACAAGAACTTTACTAAATAAATTTTTGATAATAGCATAAAGTGGTATCGTTGATTAAATATCAATTGCATTTCACTACTTTATGCTATTTATTTTTAAATATATAAAAGTTGCAGGCAGGAGCTTTTTTAGCTAATATATTGAATAAATAATTTTAAAAGAGAGTTTTACAGCATGGCTAAAAAGAATATGATCCAAAGAGAGATTAAGAGATCGAAACTTGCAAAAAAATATTATTTAAAAAGACTGGCTATTAAAGATCAACTGAAAGAAGCTGGCAGCTTTTCTGACAAAATGGATTTAAGACAAAACTCCAAGGAAATGCCTAGAAACAGCGCCGCTGTTAGAGGGAGAAATAGATGTTGGTTAACAGGTAGAAGTAGAGGTTATTATCGAGATTTTGGATTATCTCGCCATGTTTTTCGAGAAATGTCTCATGAATGTCTTTTACCAGGAGTTACTAAGTCAAGCTGGTAAACAATTAGCTTGTTATTACATAAATTTTTTTTGTTATCACTCTAGTTTCAATAGTATTATTTCTGTATTTAAAATTAGCTTATTTGTAGATATTTATAAAAACTATAATTATTGTAGTTTTTATAAATATCTATAATTTAGGCTTTACAGTCCTAATTGGTTGCCCCGTTGATATTGTAAATAAGCTGCTACTAATAATCCGAATAAAGTAATAGGAATAAGTCCAAGAACAATTCCTGATAGTAAGGGTTCAACCATAATAGTTATTATTGTGTAAGATATAAGATTAGAGCTCAAAAATTGGCACTCTGTATATTTGTTATTCTTTTTATAACCTAAATGTTATCTAAAACCAATTGCTGCTTGCCAAACAAAAGCTAAAAGAAGAAAAAATACAGGAATTACGGGTAAGATATCAATGATCGGTTTAAAAATGGCATAAGCTTCTGGTAGTTTTGCTAAAAAAAGGGCTGAGTTCATATGTTTTACCTCTTATTTTAAATTTCTCTAATAATTAATAATACTTAGCTTTTTATACAGCATATCACCTTATCTTAATTTTTTTTTAAAAAAGACTTTCTTTAAATTTTTTATCTACTAAAAAAATATAGTATTATTGTTTACAATAAAGATTTTAATACTTAATTTAAGGTTTATTTAGAAAACAATAATTTTAAATTATTTCTTCATAGATAAATTGCTGAAGGTCAAAAGCTTCATTGTATTATATACAGTATTATTAACATTTGAATTTTTCAGGAGAACATATTAAATGATTATTGCGATCCAATTATTAGTGCTATTATTAATTGCATTATCGACTGTGTTAGTAGTAGGCGTACCTGTTGTTTTAGCATCCCCTGGCCAATGGGAGCAATCAAAAGGATTAATATATACAGGAGCCGGCTTATGGACAGGATTAGTAATTGTTACTAGCTTAGTTAATTCCTTAGTAGTTTAGCTATAATACTTATTTGTATTTTTGAATATAAAAAGTACTTATATAATGATATAAGTACTTTTAAAAAATTATAGCAATTGTTATATTTACAACAGTTAGCTAATATGTAATTCCAAAATTAATAGTCTAGATGTATAGATTAACAGATTGACAAATATCTTAATTTTTGTAATAATACAATCTATGCGGGTATAGCTCAGTGGTAGAGCGCAACCTTGCCAAGGTTGATGTCGCGCGTTCGAATCGCGTTACCCGCTTACTTTTACTTAGCTTCAGAGAAATCAGTGTCAATCACAGTGTCGTCATCCTTCGCTTTTGTATCTTTACTTTCAGTCTGAGCAGCATTTTTTCCAATGTCCATCAGAGCATTTTGTAATTGCTGAGAAATAGATTCAATATTGTCATATTCTTCTTTCTCTAGACTAGATCTAAGCTCTGTAATTAGCTCTTCTATTTTTATTTTTAAATCTTGGCTAATTTTGTCTTCAAACTCTTTAACTTGCTTTTCAGCTTGGTAACATAGGGACTCTGCTTGATTCTTTGTGTCAATATTCTTTCTTCTTTTTTGGTCTGTATCGAAATTTTCTTCAGCTTCTTTTACCATTCTTTCAACATCATCTTTAGGTAAAGTTGATGCTCCAGATATAGTAATTGATTGCTCTTTACCAGTAGCCTTTTCTTTGGCTTTTACAGATAAAATTCCGTTAGCGTCAATATCAAAGGTAACTTCAATTTGAGGAACTCCTCTAGGTGCAGGCATAATGCCATCTAATCGGAACGTCCCTAAGCTTTTATTGTCTTTTGTTAGTTCTCTTTCGCCTTGAAGTACTTGAATTTCCACATTTGGTGGATTATCTACAGCGGTAGAAAATACTTCTGATTTTTTGGTAGGAATAGTAGTATTTCTTGGTATAATCTTTGTCATCACGCCACCCAGAGTTTCCACTCCTAAAGATAACGGCGTCACATCTAGTAATAGAATATCTTTGACTTCGCCTGCTAAAACTCCAGCTTGTACGGCTGCACCAATAGCAACAACTTCATCTGGATTGACACTTTGGTTTGGATCTTTACCAATTAATCTTTTAACCATTTGCTGTATGGCTGGAATCCTGGTAGATCCACCAACTAAAACAACTTCATCAATACTGGAAGCTTCTAGTTTTGCATCTTTCAGAGCATTATTTACAGGGATACTACATTTATCTATTAAATTTGAACAAAGTTCTTCAAACTTCCCTCTAGTTACAGTTTTTTCTAAATGTTTTGGACCATCTTGTGTGGCAGTAATAAAAGGAAGATTGATCTCTGTTTGAGTTAAATTTGACAGCTCTATCTTTGCTTTTTCTGCAGCCTCGGTCAATCTCTGAAGTGCTTGTCTATCTTTACCAAGATCAATACCTTCATTCTGTTTAAAATCTTTGATTAGCCATTCTACAATCTGCTGATCAAAGTCATCTCCGCCTAAATGTGTATCTCCAGAAGTTGAGAGTACTTCAAATACTCCATCTCCAACTTCTAATACAGATACATCAAATGTGCCCCCACCAAGGTCAAATACTAGTATTGTTTCATTATTTTGCTTGTCTAGTCCATAAGACAAAGAAGCTGCGGTAGGCTCATTAATAATTCTCAATACATCTAAGCCTGCTATTTTACCTGCGTCTTTAGTAGCTTGTCTTTGTGAATCGTTAAAGTAAGCAGGTACAGTTATTACTGCTTGTGTAACAGTCTCACCTAAGTACGTACTAGCATCTTCAACAAGTTTTCTCAGTACTTGAGCTGAAATTTCTTCTGGAGCAAAATCTTTATTCAGTGCAGGGCAAGCAATTTTTATGCTTGATCCACTAGTTTTAACATTATATGATGTTTGCCGAATCTCTTGCGAAATTTCATTCTGTTTACGTCCTATGAATCTTTTGACAGAGTAGAAAGTGTTTTCTGGGTTAATAACAGCTTGCCTCCTGGCAATTTGTCCTACAAGTTTATCTCCACTTTTAGTATATGCAACAACAGAAGCTGTAGTTCTAAAACCTTCTGCATTCGGTATGACGGTAGGTTTACCTCCTTCCATAACAGCAATTACAGAATTCGTTGTTCCAAGATCAATTCCAACGACTTTGCCCATTAATACCTCTCTAATTTGTGTAATTACATTTGCTATACAGTTATATTCTTATGTTTACTGCATTAGATGTATATATACTGCACAATAAATGTAAAAATAAAAAGGTGTAGTTACCGAACCTCAATATATTCCATTATATTTGTCAATATATAAAAGTTCAAATACGCTTTTATCTATACTTGAATTATTTCTAATAATAGCTGGTTCTAGTTTAGGCAATTAAACTTATACATGTTGATTGATATTACTGCAAGTAAGTTACGGATATCAATATCAGTTAAATCTAAGTAGTTTATAAAAAATTTAATAAGCATACTTCTAATTTATATACGCTGTAACTAGACAAAAAGCTGTTTCTATTTTAGATTAAATAGGTAAAGTTTTTAACCTTTATGTTGTCATGAATAATATCATGCATCTGTTAGTTTAATTTACTTCAGTAACTATGAAGTAGAATTTTTATGTACAATGATAGTATAAATCTCTCAAAAAGGAGAAATCTAGTGTCTGTTGGTATACTCGGTACTAAAGTAGGTATGACCCAATTCTTTGATGAAGCTGGTTTATCAATTCCAGTTACTGTAATTCAAGTTGGGCCATGTGTTATTACTCAAATTAAAGCTGTATCTACTGATGGCTACAATGCTATTCAAGTCGGTTACAAGCAAGTTGCTGAACAAAAATTAAATAAACCATTGTTGGGACACTTAAAAAAATCACAGGCTCCCCCACTAAAATATTTACGTGAATACGAAATGAAATCTACTGATGATTTCGAAGTTAGCCAAATACTATCTACAGATCTATTTCAAGTAGGCCAAAAGATTAATGTCTCTTCTAGAAGTGTAGGTAAAGGTTTCTCCGGTTACCAAAAGAGGCATCATTTTAGTAGAGGCCCAATGTCACATGGTTCGAAAAATCATAGGCAACCTGGCTCTATTGGAGCCGGTACAACGCCTGGAAGAGTTTATCCAGGTAAAAACATGGCTGGCCAACTTGGTAATAAAAAAGTTACAATAAAAAATTTGCAAATTGTAAGTATTAACTCAGAGAATGATTTGTTGATCGTTAAGGGAGCTGTTCCTGGTAAACCTGGCGCTTTGGTAAAAATTAGTAAGTAGCAATATTCTTTCATACGATATATTTCATGACAGTTAACACGCAATTAAATTATCAAGTCTATAATTGGGAAGGTCAAGTAAGTGGCAACGCTGATTTAAATCTTAAGGTCAGTCAAGATTCTGGGATGTACTTAGTCCATAGAGCTTTAGTAAAGCAAAGTAATGAAAAGCGCCAGGGTTCTGCTAATACTAAAACAAGAAGTGAAGTTCGAGGTGGAGGTCGTAAACCATGGCGTCAAAAAGGGACTGGTCGAGCAAGAGCAGGTTCTATCCGTTCACCTCTATGGAGAGGTGGTGGTGTAATATTTGGGCCAAAACCTCGTAGTTTTACCAAAAAAATGAATAAAAAAGAAAGACAATTAGCATTAAGGACAGCATTAAATAACAAATCAGTTAATACACTGATTGTAGAAAATTTTAACAGTTATTTTCATCAGCCCAAGACTAAACTATTTATGGAAGCTATACATCGATGGAATCTTGATTTAAATAAAAAAGTTTTAGTCATAGTAGACAAAAAAGATCCGAATGTTTATCTTTCTATTCGCAATCTACACAACGTAGAACTTATTTCAGCTGATACACTAAATATTATGGCTTTGTTAGCTGCACATAAAATTATTATTACAGTTGATGCTTTATCTAAAATACAAGAGGTATATAATGGATAGCATTGATTCAAGAGGTTTATTAGATCTGGTTAAATATCCCATCATTACTGATAAGACAACTAAATTATTAGAAGAGAATCAGTATTGTTTTGCCGTTGATCCCAAAGCAACAAAAATTAATATTAAGGCTGCTATACAGTATATTTTCAACGTGCAAGTTACAGGTGTTAACACTTGTCATCCTCCTAAGAAAAAAAGGAGCATCGGTAGATTCGTAGGGAAGCGACCACATTACAAGAAAGCAATTGTAACACTTGCCTCAGAAGATTCTATTAATTTGTTTCCAGAAACTTAAATATATCACATAGTTCAACATTTACTCTTCTCAAATCTTCTTATATGGCAATTCGTTTATATCGTGCCTACACACCAGGGACAAGAAATAGAACGGTTTCTACCTTTTCAGAGATTACTACTGATAAGCCAGAAAAATCATTAATAGTTAAACACCATTTCTGCAAAGGTCGAAATAATAGAGGTGTCATTACCTGTCGTCATAAAGGTGGTGGACATAAGCAGCAGTACAGATTAATTGACTTTAAAAGAAATAGACATAATATAGTTGCTAAAGTTGCTTCTATTGAATATGATCCGAATAGAAATGCAAGAATTGCATTATTACACTATCTTGATGGTGAGAAAAGATATATTCTACACCCTCGATCTCTCAGTGTAGGATCTATGGTTCTTTCTGGTCCTACTGCCCCTATCGAAGTTGGAAATGCTTTGCCTTTATCTAGTATTCCTTTAGGAACAGCAGTACATAATATAGAATTAAGACCTTCGTGCGGAGGACAGATTGTTCGTGCAGCAGGAACTTATGCTCAAATAGTAGCAAAAGAAGGTACTTTTGTTACTGTAAAATTGCCTTCAAGCGAAGTTCGAATGATTCGAAAAGAATGCTACGCTACTATTGGACAAGTTGGTAATATTGATGCTAGTAATATTACTCTTGGTAAAGCTGGTAGAAATCGTTGGTTAGGTAAAAGACCTACTGTTAGAGGTGTTGTCATGAATCCTGTAGACCATCCACATGGTGGTGGTGAAGGCAAATCTCCAATTGGACGAGCTCGTCCTGTAACACCTTGGGGTAAACCTGCATTGGGTGTTAAAACACGAAATCCAAATAAATATAGTAACCCGTACGTCTTACGTCCCGTAAATAGAATTTATTTTATTAAGAATCTAATGATTTATTATTATGTCAAGATCTATACATAAAGGCCCTTTTATTGATGTTAGTCTTCTTAAACGTATAGAAGCATTAAATATTTCAGGAAAAAAAGAAGTCCTAAAAACTTGGTCGAGAGCATCTACTATTATTCCCGATATGGTAGGGCATACAATAGCTGTTTATAATGGTAAACAACATTTTCCTGTCTTTGTGTCAGACCAAATGGTAGGACATAAATTAGGAGAGTTTGTTCCAACAAGAACTTTCCGCACTCACGTAAAAGGTGACAGAAAAGCCCGTCGTTAAACTATAACTATGAGTATTACAAAAAACGTAAAAGAAACTAAAGCAGTAGGGAAATACATTCGTCTTTCTCCGCATAAAGTCCGTCGTGTATTAGACCAAATTAGAGGTAGAAAATACCAAGAAGCATTAATTATTCTGGAATTTATGCCATACCGAGTCTGTTCTCATATAAAGCAAATCCTGGAATCTGCTGCAGCGAATGCTGAGCATAATGATGGATTAAATAAAAACCAATTGTTTGTTAGTAAAGCCTTTGCAGACAAAGGCCCGACTTTAAAAAGATTTCAGCCTAGAGCACAAGGAAGAGCCTTTCCAATACATAAACCAACTTGTCATATTACATTAGGTGTTTCAGAACTGTAGTCTTTTAACGTCAATTAGTCATTATAGCTTTTAACTTATAATCAAGGATACTGTGGGTCAAAAAATTCATCCTTTGGGCTTTCGCATAGGCATTACCCAAAAACATCGTTCTTCATGGTTTGCTAACTCTAAAGACTACCCAGTTCTTTTACAAGAAGATCATAAAATTCGCTCATTTATACATTCAAAACTTAGTAATGCTAGTATTGCTAAAATTGAAATTAATCGTAAAGTTGATCAAGTAGAAATTCTCATAGCAACAGCTCGACCAGGAATCGTACTTGGAAAATCTGGAGCGGGAATTGAGTCTTTAAGAAAATCGCTGTCCTTAATCCTAGACCCTAGCAAACAACTCAGAGTAAATGTTGTAGAGATTGCAGATCCAGATTCTGAAGCAACCTTAGTAGCAGAATTTATTACTCAACAGCTAGAAAAAAGAGTGGCCTTTCGTAGAGCTGTCAGACAAGCAGTTCAAAGAGCTCAAAGAGCAAATACACAGGGTGTTAAAATTCAAGTATCTGGTCGGCTTAATGGTGCAGAGATAGCTAGAAGTGAATGGGTTAGAGAAGGTCGTGTACCTTTACAAACTTTAAGAGCCGATATTGATTATTGTCATCGCCAAGCTCACACTACGTATGGTGTGCTCGGAGTAAAAGTTTGGCTTTTTAAAGGAGAAATTTTGCCAGAATCGAAAAGTCTAGAATCTGCTTATAATCAGGAAACTCCTGATTCAACAGCTTCTTAATTATTATTATTTTTTAATTTTTATGCTAAGCCCCAAGAAAACAAAATTTAGAAAACAACATAGAGGTAGAATGAAAGGTTCTGCTAGCAAAGGTAACACAATTGCGTTCGGTGATTATGCATTACAAGCGACAGAGCCAGTTTGGTTAACTTCTAGACAAATAGAAGCTACTCGAAGAACTATTACTAGATATGTGAGAAGAGGTGGTAAACTATGGATTAGAGTATTTCCAGATAAACCAGTCACTGCCCGTCCAGCTGAAACTCGCATGGGGTCAGGTAAAGGAGCTCCAGAATATTGGGTTGCAGTTATTAAGCCTGGACATATTCTATTTGAAATTACAGGTGTACCACAAAAAACTGCTCAACAAGCTATGAAATTAGCTTCTTATAAATTACCAATCAAGACTAAATTTATAGTTCGGAATACAACAGAATCCTAAAATATGACTTTCCCTAAAATATCAGATGTTACAAACCTGGACTCTTCTTCTTTAGCTGAAGAAATCCTTGTAATAAAAAGAGAGCTTTTTGATTTAAGGCTAAAAAGAGCCACAAGGCAAGATTTCCAGCCTCATCTATTTAAACATTCTAAGCATAGATTAGCCCAACTTTTAACTGTTGAAAAGTCTCGTACTAAGTCAACCATGTAATAATCTTAAAATTTAATTATATATAAAAAATATAAAGACTATGCCTTTAAAAGAAACAACAGGTAAAGTAGTAAGCGATAAAATGAATAAAACTATAGTAGTAGCTGTAGAAAATAGAATCTCTCATAGAAAGTACGCAAAAACTATGATCCGGACAAAGAAATATAAAGCGCATGATGAAAATAATGAATGCACAATCGGCGATATTGTTACAATACAAGAGACACGACCTTTAAGTCGCACAAAGTGTTGGACAATGGTTAATATCTTATCTAAGTCTTTTGATAATTAATCTTATACAGAATAAAAGTATGATACAGACTCAAAGCTATCTTAATGTTGCAGATAATAGTGGTGCTAGAAAAATAATGTGTATTAGAGTACTAGGCACTAGTAATCCTTCTTATGCATCTATTGGAGATGTTATTATTGGAGTAGTCAAAGATGCGTCTCCCAATATGCCAGTTAAACGATCTGATGTTGTCAGAGCCGTTGTAGTAAGAACTCGTAAAGCTTTACGGAGAACTGACGGTATGAGCATTAGATTTGGAGATAATGCGGCAGTTATCATTAATCAAGATAATAATCCACGTGGCACAAGAGTCTTCGGACCTATAGCCCGAGAGTTAAGAGATAAAAATTTTTCTAAAATAGTTTCTCTTGCACCGGAGGTAGTATAATGAAAGGTCCTTCTAAAACAACCAAAAATAATACAAAAATTAAATTAAAAAAAGGGGACTTAGTTCAAGTTATTTCTGGAAGTGATAAAACAAAAACAGGTGAAATTATTGCAATTATTTATAAAACAAATAAGGTGATTGTTAAAGGAATTAATCTCAAAGTGAAGCATAAAAAACCTCAACAAGAAGGAGAAACGGGAGAAATTATCAAATTTGAAGCTCCAATACATACCTCTAACGTTATGTTATTTAGTGAACAAAATAATATTGCTAGTCGATCCTCAGTAATAATTAATGATAAAGGCCAAAAAATTCGAAAACTGAAAAAGACTGGCGAACTTATTAAATAATTGATGAAAATATAATGGCAATAGGATTAAAAGAAAAATATAAAACAACTGTTACTCAATCTTTAAAAGATGAATTTCAGTACAAAAATGTACATGAAGTTCCTAGGTTTACTAAAATTACTATTAACCGTGGCTTAGGTGAAGCTTCTCAGAATGCTAAGGCTCTTGAAAGTAGTATTCAAGAATTGACATTAATAACTGGACAAAAACCAATTGTCACAAAAGCTAAAAAATCTATTGCAGGATTTAAAATTCGAGAAGAGGTTCCTATCGGAATTGTTGTGCATCTAAGAAAAGACAAGATGTATTCTTTTTTAGAGAAATTAATTAATTTAACATTACCAAGAATTAGAGACTTCAGAGGAATTAGTCCTAGAAGTTTTGACGGCAAAGGTAATTACAATTTAGGTTTACGTGAACAGTTGATCTTTCCAGAAATAGACTATGATAATATTGATCAAATTCGTGGTTTAGATATATCAATTGTCACTACAGCTAAAACAGATCAAGAAGGTCTAGCTTTGTTAAAAAAGCTAGGGATGCCTTTCAGGGAATCTTGAAAATATTTCAAATAATTCATCGCAAGGAGGATCATGGTGGTCAACGATACGATCGCCGATATGCTGACACGTATTCGTAACGCAAACTTAGCAAGACATCAAATTGTGCAAGTTCCAGCAACGAAAATGACATGCAATATGGCAACAGTACTGAAAGAAGAAGGATTTGTTCAAAATTTCGAACAAATGGGTGAAGGTATAGAGACTCATTTAATGATTTCTCTTAAGTATAATGGTAAAAATCGTCAACCAGTTATTACTGCTCTGAAAAGAATTAGTAAACCCGGACTAAGAGTCTACGCAAATCATAAAGAGTTGCCCAGAGTTCTTGGAGGTTTAGGCATCGCTCTTATTTCTACTTCTAGAGGCGTTATGACAGATAGACAAGCTCGTCATGATGGTCTTGGTGGTGAAATATTATGCTATATTTGGTAACTATTTTATAGGTGGAATATGTCTCGTATTGGAAAAAAAATAATTTTATTGCCGACAAATCTTAGTACTCAGTTCGATGGTCAGACTATCACCGTGACAGGACCTAAAGGTACCCTATCCAGAACTTTACCAGCTGGTATTAATTTAGAAATACTTAACGACACAATTGCTGTCAAGACGAGTGGACAAACAAAAATGGCTAGTCAGTTACATGGGCTATCCAGAACTCTTATTAGTAATATGATTGAAGGTGTTTCTAATGGATTTTTTAAAAAACTGCAAATACAAGGTGTAGGCTATCGTTCTCAAATTGATAACCAAGATTTAATCTTAAGTGTTGGCTATAGTCATGTAGTGAAAATTAAACCTCCTGCCAATATTGAAATTAAAGTTGAAAACAACACAAATATTACTGTCTCTGGCATAGATAAAGAAGTTGTCGGTCAGGTTGCTTCAACTATTCGTTCTATTAGGCCTCCTGAGCCTTATAAAGGAAAAGGAATTAGATATCAAGGTGAATTTGTTAGAAGAAAAGCTGGGAAAGCTGGAAAAGGTAAATAATAATGAAACTAAACACTAAACAAACTAGAATTCATAAGCATAAAAGAGTTCGGAAAAAAGTTCAAGGAACCTCAAGTAGGCCTCGTCTGTGTGTATTTAGATCTAATAAACATATATACGCACAAATAATTGATGACACACAAGGTATTACATTAGTAGCTACATCATCTGTTAACTTAAATAATAAAGAATCTGATAACATAAGACCAAACTGTGATACTTCTCGCGTAGTTGGTAAACAGTTAGCAGAACAGTCTATGAAAGAAGGCATTAAAAATGTCGTCTTCGATAGAGGAGGAAAGTTATATCATGGAAGAGTTAAGGCCTTGGCTGAAGCTGCTAAGGAAGCAGGCATGGGTTTCTAGAATCGTAATTAACTAATTAGGAATAATTCTTAAAATGGCCAATCGTAAAAAACAGAGCAAAGGAAAAGATAAAGATAGTGGCTGGGAAGAAAGAGTCGTACAAGTTAAAAGAGTTACTAAAGTTGTAAAAGGAGGTAAAAAACTAAGCTTTCGAGTTATTCTTGTTATTGGTAATGAGCAAGGCCAAGTTGGTGTCGGCGTGGGAAAAGCAAGCGATGTAATTGGTGCAGTAAAAAAAGGAGTAACAGATGCTAAAAAACATCTAGTTACAGTTCCACTGACAAAATCGAATTCTATACCTCATCCTATTAACGGAATTTCTGGTGCCGCGAAAGTTATATTAAGGCCCTCTGCACCTGGCTCAGGTGTAATTGCCGGAGGTTCTGTAAGGACAGTCCTCGAATTGTCGGGTGTACAGAATATATTAGCTAAGCAATTAGGTTCTAATAATACATTAAATAACGCGCGAGCTGTTCTCAATGGCTTAACTCAATTAAGAACTTTTAGTGAAGCAGCTAAAGATCGAGGAGTTCCAATAGAAAGCCTGTATTCTACATAGAATATTATATTAATATTACTATAATATTTTACTTCCCTATTTTAAACTTATACAAGTCTTGGAATAGGGTTTTTACATAAAAAAGTATCTCTTTTCATTTAAAATTTATTTATGAGCCAAAAAAGTGATCTAAGAAATCGTATTATCTTTACTCTCTTTCTATTAGTTTTAGCACGTTTAGGAATATTTATACCTGTTCCAGGTATAGATCATGACGCCTTTTATGCAAGTGTAGAAAAAAATACTTTAGTAAATTTTCTGAATATTTTTTCTGGAGGAGGTTTTTCAACAATAGGGATTTTTGCGTTAGGTATTGTTCCTTATATTAACTCTTCAATTGTAATGCAGCTACTTACGAAAATTGTCCCCAATCTGGAAAAATTACAGAAGGAAGAAGGTGAATTGGGCCGCCAAAAAATAACTCAAATTACAAGGTACTTAGCTCTAGGTTGGGCGACTTTACAATCTGGAGCAATCTCTATATGGGTAAAACCATATGTTTTTAATTGGAATTTTGCATTTGTCTGCGAGTCTGTTTTAGCTTTAACAGCAGGTTCTATGATTATTATGTGGTTATCAGAGTTAATTACGGAAAAGGGAATTGGTAATGGAGCCTCTTTACTTATTTTTCAAAACATTGTGTCAGGACTACCAAAGAATTTTACACAGTCATTTTTTGATGCTAGTTATAGTAATGCAAGTCTTAAGTTCGGATTATTTATAGCGATCTTTTTATTAATGATAATAATTACAATTTGTGTACAAGAAGGAACAAGAAGAATTAAAATTATTTCAGCAAGACAGCTAGGAAAATCTTCAATTTTGGATCCAAATAGTTACTTGCCCTTGAAATTAAATCAAGGTGGAGTTATGCCTATTGTTTTTGCATCTGCATCTATGGCCCTCCCATCTTATCTAACCCAAATTATTCAAAATAAAACATTACTCCAAATCCTATACCTGTTTTGTCCTAATGGTTCACTATACCTTCTTCTTTATTGTGCTTTGATCCTTTTCTTTAGCTATTTTTATACATCAATAGTAATGAATCCAGAAGATATTGCTATAAATTTAAAAAAAATGGGTGCAAGCATTCCTAATATTCGTCCAGGTCAAGCGACTATTGATTATTTACAAGTCATATTAAATAGACTGACATTCCTAGGAGCCTCGTTTTTATTTACAGTAGCGCTGATTCCGTTTATAATAGAAAAGGTTACTCAGATCCAAAACTTAAGAGGTCTCGGGGCTACGTCTTTACTTATTTTAGTTGGAGTCGCAATAGACACAGCTAAGCAAATTCAGACATACGTCATATCAAAAAAATATGATAGTATGACGAAGTAAAATCTACAACAGTTAAAGTAGTACAATATATTGTTGACATTTTTAATGTCGATAATTAATAGAGTTAATATAGTAATATTCCTAGTATATAGAGTTAATATGAAAGTTCGTCCTTCTGTTCGAAAAATGTGTGAAAAATGTAGAATAATTCGGCGTCACAGAAAGGTGATGGTAATTTGCACTAATCCTAAACATAAGCAGAGACAAGGCTAAGCTTATAAACAACCGTTATAAAAATACATATTATTTATTGGAGACAAGACAAATTATTTTCTTGGAGCTTTTTTCTTACCTGCTACTGTTTTTTTACCTCCTCTGCGTGTTCTAGCATTAGTTCTAGTTCTTTGTCCTCTCAAAGGAAGACCAAGACGGTGTCTTCTACCTCTATAAGTACTAATTTCCATAAGTCTCTTAATGCTCATAGACTCAAAACGTTTGAGATCCCCTTCAATCTGATAATTAGACTCAAGAATTTCTCTTATACTGACAACTTGTTGATCATTTAAATCTTGACACTTAATATCAGCGTCTATGTTTGTTTTTTCTAATATTTCTTTCGAGCGAGATAGTCCAATACCATAAATATATGTTAAAGCTATCTCTATTCTTTTGTTTCTTGGAAGATCTACTCCAGCAATTCTGGCCACTCTTTTAATTAACTATATAATAGACGAGACACGTTATACTCGGCGTTTCTTAGGAGGGCGACATCCATTATGAGGTACAGGAGTAATATCTTTTATTAGAGTAATCTCTAATCCTGCAGCCTGCAAAGCTCTAATTGCTGTTTCTCGACCCGCTCCTGGACCATTTACTAGAACTTCAGTTTGGCGCATACCTTGATCCATAGCTTGTCTAGCTGCTTTTTCAGCTGCTGTTTGAGCTGCAAAAGGTGTTCCTTTTTTAGCTCCCTTAAATCCACTTGCACCAGAGGATGACCATGATAATGTTTCTCCTTTTAAATTAGTAATAGTAACAATTGTATTATTGAATGTAGATTTAATATGTGTAATACCGTTAACTGCATTACGTTTAGTTTTTCTTGCTCCGGATTTTTTTATTTGTCTAGCCATATTCCTTCTTGTTTTAGAGAGACTTACTAATCACTGATTATTTTAAAGGAGCTTTCTTAGGTGGCTCAATTTCAAATTGAATGCATAGAGTCAAGAACAGATGGGGCGCGTGGGCAGTACGGTAGTTTTGTAATAGAACCATTAAATCAAGGACAAGGTATTACATTAGGTAATGCTTTGAGAAGATCAATATTGTCAGATCTTGAAGGTACTGCTATAGTTGCTGTACGGATTGCTGGAGTGAACCATGAGTTTTCTACAATTCCTGGGGTAAGAGAAGATGTGTTAGAAATATTACTTAATCTAAAAGAAGTAGTATTTAAAAGTTATAACAAAGAATCTCAAATTGGTCGAATTAGAGTTCAAGGGCCAGCTATAGTTACAGCCGGCCTATTTGAATTATCTTCTGATATAGAGGTAGTAGATCCTAGACAGTATATTGCAACTATTTGCAATAATACAATATTTGAAATGGAGTTTAAAATTGAAAAAAATTGCGGGTATCGCTTAGCTGAAAAAGCTGTAGATGAATTATCTGTGGATTTTTTGCAAGTAGACTCTGTTTTTATGCCAGTTAATAAAGTTAATTATAAAGTAGAAGAAGTCCGTATTGGTAGCAACAGCATAAAAGATAGATTGATTATACAAATCTGGACAAATGGGAGCATCTCTCCTCAAGAAGCAATAAGTCAAGGAGCTACAGTTTTAACTAATCTTTTTTGTTCACTAAGAAATTTAGACTTTAAATCAGCAGATAATTATCGTAGCAAAGAAGATAAAAAAATTAGTCAAGTTTTAATAGAAGAACTGCAGTTATCTGTTAGGGCTTATAACTGCTTAAAGCGAGCTCAAATCCATTCTATTGCAGATTTACTAGATTACTCTCAAGAAGAACTGCTAGAAATTAAAAATTTTGGCCAGAAATCAGCTGAAGAAGTTATATATGCCTTGCAAAAAAAACTAGGTATAAGTTTGCCAAAAGAAAAAAGTGATTAATATATTTTATATTATTAAAAATAGTATAAGTTATTGATAACTAGAAATTTTCTTGCTGACAAACAATTTAAATAACTGTTAGAAAAGTTCTCTTTGTTAATAATATTTTTAAATACTACTTGTATAGAAATTGAATGTAAACCATTTACATATTCTCTTATTGTCAACCAAAAGTATTAATCTTTTCATGAATAAAACGCAATCACCCTCATTAAATACTAATTCTCATTGGTATGTTATAGACGCTAAAAATCAGACACTTGGTAGAATATCTACTCATATTTCTAATATCTTAAGAGGTAAAAACAAGCCTTCTTATACACCCTATCTAGATACTGGAGATTATGTAATCGTTATTAATTCTGCTCACGTATCTGTAAGTGGAAATAAAACGAATCAAAAACTATACAGAAGACATTCTGGACAGCCTGGCGGATTAAAAGTTGAAACATTTGATCAGCTTCAGACAAGATTACCTAACAGAATTATTGAAAAATCGGTTAAAGGTATGCTTCCTAAAGGTCCATTAGGCAGAAAACTATTTACGAAGCTTAAAGTGTATTCTGGCCCAATTCACCCACATGTCGCGCAAAAGCCACAAGAGTATATAGTATAAAGAATGTATATTTATTTAGTTATCAAGGAATGTTATGTCGACAGAATTAATTAAAACTCGCGCAATCTATTCTGGAACAGGTCGCCGGAAGTGTTCTGTTGCACAAGTAAGACTAGTCCCAGGGTCAGGTAATTTAATTATAAACGGTATACCAGGAGAGTCTTATCTTCAATTTAGTCCTAATTACTTAAGAGTTTCATATGCACCATTACAAGTTTTAGGACTACTAAACCAGTATGATATCCATGTAAATGCTAGAGGAGGAGGTTTGACAGGGCAAGCTGATGCAATTCGTTTAGGTGTTGCAAGAGCATTGTGCTCAATTAATCCAGAAAATAGAACGACACTTAAGTCTGAAGGCTATTTAACAAGAGATCCAAGAGTAAAAGAGAGAAAAAAATATGGTTTAAAGAAAGCCAGAAAGGCTCCTCAATTTTCTAAGCGTTAATAGTTATTATTGATACATTTATATAATTATAAAAACACTAGTTTTTATTTATCTTATACTTACGCATAAATCTTTCTACTCTACCTTCTGTATCAATAATTCTCTGTGAACCAGTAAAGAATGGATGGTTTCCTGACCAGATATCTACGTGTAGTTCTGGCTTTGTGGACCCAATCGTCATAATTAACTGGCCGTCACAGTAAACTTTTGCTTCTGGATACCAATTTGGATGTATATTATCTTTTGCCATCCAATTCATGTAAAGCAAGTTCAAATAGTATCTATTAAAGACTTTAAATCAATTTTATTATGCCAACAATTCAACAACTTGTTAGATCCGAAAGACGAAAAATACATAAAAAAACAAAATCTCCAGCTCTTCAAAGTTGCCCTCAAAGAAGAGGTGTTTGTACAAGAGTATATACTACAACTCCTAAAAAACCGAACTCTGCTTTAAGAAAAGTAGCGCGTGTTAGATTAACATCTGGATTTGAAGTTACAGCTTATATTCCTGGCGTAGGTCATAATATTCAAGAGCATTCTGTGGTACTGATTAGGGGCGGCCGAATTAAAGATTTGCCTGGAGTCCGATATCATGTAGTACGTGGTACTTTAGATGCTGCAGGAGTAAAAGATCGTCGTAAAAGCCGATCTAAATATGGGACAAAAAAGCCTAAATCTTAAATACCTGCTAATAGAACATTATTACAATAACCAATTTTAAATACTATGTCTCGTCGTAATACAGCTAAAAAAAGGTTTGCATCACCTGATCCTTTATATAAAAGCAGACTCGTAAGTATGTTAACTGTTCGTATTTTGAAAAGTGGTAAAAAAACTTTATCTCAAAGAATTATATATCAGGCTTTGGATATCGTTAAAGAGAGAACAGAATCAGATCCTTTAAATATTTTAGAAAAAGCCATCCGAAATATTACTCCTCTAGTAGAAGTAAAAGCAAGAAGAGTTGGTGGTTCTACTTACCAAGTTCCTATTGAAGTACGAGCTTATAGAGGTACGAATTTAGCACTAAGATGGATTACTAAATTCTCTAGAGACAGATCTGGTAAAAGTATGTCTATGAAATTAGCTAATGAAATTATGGATGCAGCTAATGAAACAGGAAATTCTATTAGAAAGAGAGAGGATACACATAGAATGGCAGAAGCAAATAAAGCGTTTGCTCACTATCGATATTAGATTAGTTATATTGCATCTTGTCTGTATTAAATAATAAATCTTTCAATCCACAAGATTTATCGTTAAAAGTAACTATAAAGCAACTTTTACTATAAGGAAAACAAAAAGCATGGCTCGATCTAAATTTGAACGTAAAAAACCTCATGTCAATATTGGCACAATTGGTCATGTTGATCATGGTAAGACAACTTTAACAGCAGCGATCTCTGCGACTTTATCAACTTTAGGGTCTACTGCAGCGAAAAAATTTGATGAAATTGATGCCGCTCCAGAAGAAAAAGCTAGAGGTATTACTATTAATACTGCTCATGTTGAATACGAAACAGATAATCGTCATTATGCTCACGTAGATTGTCCAGGCCATGCCGACTACGTAAAAAATATGATTACGGGTGCTGCTCAGATGGATGGAGCTATTTTAGTTGTATCTGCGGCAGACGGTCCAATGCCACAAACTCGTGAACATATTTTATTAGCAAAACAAGTAGGTGTTCCTACATTAGTAGTATTCCTAAATAAGGAAGATCAAGTAGATGACGAAGAGCTACTAGAATTAGTAGAATTAGAAGGAAGGGAATTATTAAGTCAATACGACTTTCCTGGAGATGATATTCCTTTTGTTGCAGGTTCTGCCTTATTGGCATTAGAAGCTGTGACGAAAAACCCAGCTATTAAGCAAGGTGAAGATAAATGGGTTGACAAGATTTTTTCACTTATGGAAGCAGTTGACACATATATTCCAACGCCGGAGAGAGATGTCGATAAAACTTTCTTAATGGCTGTAGAAGATGTTTTTTCTATTACAGGACGTGGAACTGTTGCCACTGGTAGAATTGAAAGAGGCATTATTAAAGTTGGTGACACAATTGAAATTGTAGGTTTACGAGAAACTCGTACAACGACTATTACTGGATTAGAAATGTTTCAAAAAACGTTAGAAGAAGGTCTAGCGGGTGATAATATTGGAATTCTTTTAAGAGGTGTGCAGAAAAAAGATATTGAAAGAGGTATGGTATTAGCTAAACCTGGTACAATTACACCTCATACTCAATTTGAAGCAGAAGTTTATATTCTAACTAAAGAGGAGGGCGGAAGACATACTCCATTTTTTCCAGGATATAGACCTCAGTTTTATGTTAGAACAACTGATGTAACTGGTACTATTAATCAGTTTACTGCTGATGATGGTACTGATGCAGAAATGGTTATGCCTGGTGACAGAATTAAGATGACTGCTGAATTAATTAATGCAATTGCAATTGAGCAAGGTATGCGTTTCGCTATTAGAGAAGGTGGCCGTACCGTAGGCGCAGGTGTTGTCTCTAAAATTCTTAAATAATAAGATCTTTTTAACATGACAATTACTCAGCAGACAAAAATCAGAATTAAACTGAAAGCATATAATTCTATTATACTTAATACGTCGTGTGACAAAATACTAGATACCGCATCTAGAACTAATGCCGTTGCAGTAGGGCCAATTCCTTTACCGACAAAAAGAAGAATTTATTGTGTTTTACGTTCTCCACATGTAGATAAAGACTCAAGAGAACACTTTGAAATAAGATCTCACAGAAGAATTATTGATATTCATCAACCTTCTTCTCAAACGATAGATGCATTAATGAAGTTAAATTTGCCTTCTGGTGTAGATATTGAGGTGAAACTTTAGTAAGTTTTTGTTTTAAATCTAAAAAAGTCAGTCATAAAACTATTATGACTGACTTTTTTTTAGCTAATTCGAATTTAGTCTAACCAAATTTGCCTGCTGTTGAAGCTAATACAAAAGCTGCGTAAGTTAATACATATCCTACAGAAAAATGTGCTAAACCTACTAATCTTGCCTGTACAATTGATAATGCAACAGGTTTATCTTTCCAACGAATCAAGTTTGCTAAAGGTGTACGTTCATGCGCCCATGCTAGAGTTTCAATTAACTCTTGCCAATAGCCACGCCAGGAGATCAAGAACATAAATCCTGTTGCCCATACTAAATGTCCAAATAGGAACATCCATGACCATACTGATAAATTATTCATGCCATATGGATTATAACCATTAATTAATGGAGAAGAATTTAGCCATAAGTAATCTCTAAACCATCCCATTAGATAAGTTGAAGACTCATTGAATTGAGTTGCATTGCCTTGCCATATTGTAATATGTTTCCAATGCCAATAAAATGTTACCCAACCTATTGTATTTAGCATCCAAAATACAGCTAAATAGAACGCATCCCATGCAGATATATCACAGGTGCCGCCTCTGCCAGGTCCATCGCAAGGAAAACTATATCCAAAGTCTTTTTTGTCCGGCATAAGTTTAGAGCCTCTTGCATCTAAAGCACCTTTAACTAAAATTAACGTAGTAGTATGTAATCCCAATGCAATTGCATGATGAACTAAGAAGTCACCAGGACCAATTGTTAAAAACAATGAATTTTTTCCGCTATTAATCGCTTCTAACCAGCCTGGCAGCCAAATATTGCTACCAGCTTGTGTTGCGATATTAGTAGAGGATGATAGTAACACATCAAACCCATAAAGTGCTTTCCCTGAAGAGGCCTGAATCCATTGAGCAAATACCGGCTCAATTAGAATTTGTTTTTCAGGAGTTCCAAAAGCAATCATTGTATCATTGTGAACATAAAGGCCTAATGTATGAAACCCTAAAAATAGAGTTACCCAACTTAAATGAGAAATGATAGCTTCTTTATGTTCTAGCATACGAGCCAAAACATTATCTTTATTCTGTTCAGGGTCATAGTCTCGAACAAAGAATATTGCCCCATGAGCAAAAGCTCCAACCATTAGAAACCCAGCAATATATTGATGATGTGTGTACAAAGATGCTTGAGTTGTGAAATCTTTAGCCATGAAAGCATATGGAGGCATAGCATACATATGTTGAGCTACCAACGAAGTAATTACACCTAGGGAAGCCAATGCTAATCCCAACTGTATGTGTAAAGAATTAGTAATAGTATCAAATAGCCCTTTATGTCCAGCTCCTAATCTACCACTAGGTGGTCTATGAGCATCTAAAATATCTTTTAGATTGTGCCCAATTCCCCAATTAGTCCTATACATATGTCCAGCAACAATGAATACTACTGCAATAGCCAAATGGTGATGAGCCATATCAGTTAGCCACAAAGACTGACTTTGAGGATGAAATCCTCCTAGAAATGTCAGAATTGCTGTACCCGCACCTTCATTAGTTCCGAATAAATGTTGAGCTGTATCTGGATTTTGGGCATATACACTCCAATTACCACTGAAAAACGGCTGTAAACCGGCTGGATGAGGTAATACGGTTGTAAAATTATCCCATCCTACATGTTGTCCTCTTGCCTCAGGTATAGCAACATGTACTAAATGACCTGTCCTGGCTAAAGAACTAACCCCAAATAATCCAGATAAATGATGATTTAATCTTGGTTCGTTATTTTTAAACCATGATAAACCAGGCTTGAATTTTGGTTGTAGATGTAGCCACCCTCCAAATAAGAGTAAAGCTGATAAAACTAGTAAGAATAAAGCCCCAGAATACAGGTCTTGATTGCTTCTCATACCAATAGTATACCACCAGTGGTATACGCCAGAATATGCTATATTTACTGGATAAGCTGAGCCACCTTTACTAAAAGCTTTCAAAGCAGGTTGTCCAAAATGCGGATCCCAAATTGCATGAGCAATTGGTTTAACTTTCAAAGGATTTAATACCCACTGTTCAAAGTTGCCTTGCCAAGCTACATGGAATAAATTACCAGATGTCCATAAGAAGATAATTGCTAGATGTCCAAAGTGCGAAGCGAATATCTTTTGATATAAATTTTCTTCTGTCATTCCATCATGACTTTCAAAGTCATGTGCCGTAGCAATACCATACCAAATCCTTCTAGTTGTAGGATCTTGTGATAAAGCTTGGCTAAACTTAGGAAATTTTGTTGCCATAATTGTTTTTTTTATCCTATTTTCACTATTAGCCTACTGAAATAATTCTCGCTAAAAAGAATGCCCAAGTTGTACCAATTCCACCTAATAAGTAGTGTGCAACACCGACTGCTCTACCTTGAGTAATACTTAAAGCTCTTGGTTGAATTGCAGGAGCAACTTTTATCTTATTGTGCGCCCATACGATTGATTCTATAAGCTCTTGCCAATAACCTCTACCACTAAATAAGAACATCAAACTGAATGCCCATACAAAATGTGCTGCTAAGAAAATTAATCCATATGCAGATAGCGCAGAACCGTATGATTGAATAACTTGAGATGCTTGAGCCCAAAGGAAATCTCTCAGCCATCCATTGATTGTAATTGCACTCTGTGCAAAATTACCGCCAGTAATATGAGAAACATTTCCAGACGGAGATACACTACCCCAAACATCTGATTGCATTTTCCAACTAAAGTGAAAAATTGCTACAGACAGAGAATTGTACATCCAGAATAAGCCAAGAAAAACATGATCCCAGCCAGACACTTGGCAAGTACCACCTCTACCAGGTCCATCACATGGAAACCTGAAGCCAAGATTGGCCTTGTCAGGAATTAGTCTAGAGTTTCTTGAGAAAAGGAACCCTTTAACTAAAATTAAAACAGTTACATGAATAGTAAATGCATGTATATGGTGAACTAAAAAATCTGCAGTACCTAAAGAAATAGGCATCATTGCAACTTTGTTACCAACAGAAACAATATCTCCTCCAAATGCATAACTAGCTGTTGCTAATGCATTTGGAGCTGTATTTCCAGGAGCTAAAGTGTGTATACTTTGTACCCATTGAGCAAAAATAGGTTGTAACTGTATAGCTGTATCAGAGAACATATCTTGAGATCTTCCAAGTGCCCGCATAGTATCATTGTGAATGTATAAACCAAATGAATGGAATCCAAGAAATATACATACCCAATTTAGATGAGAAACAATAGCATCTCGATGCCTAGAACTCGATCTAAGATTGTTATAATTTTCTGCAGGGTTATAATCTCTTACCATAAATATAGAAGCATGCGCTCCTGCTCCAACAATACAAAATCCTCCAATCCACATATGATGAGTGAAGAGCGATAACTGAGTTGGGTAATCAGTAGCAATATAAGGATAAGGAGGCATTGCATACATGTGATGTGCTACAATGATGCTTAAAGATCCCATCATAGCTAAATTAATTGCAAGCTGTGCATGCCAAGAAGTTGTAAGAATTTCATATAGACCTTCGTGACCGTTGCCGGTAAAAGGTCCTTTGTGAGCTTCTAGAATTTCTTTCATGCTATGTCCAATACCCCAATTGGTTCTATACATATGACCTGCAGCAAGAAATAGAACAGCTAATGCTAGATGATGATGAGCAGTATCACTTAGCCATAAACCTCCAGTAACAGGGTTTAAACCTCCTTTAAAAGTTAAAAAGTCGGAATATTCAGCCCAATTTAAAGTAAAGAATGGAACTAATCCTTTACTAAAACTTGGATACAGCTGAGCCATAAGCTCTCTATTAATTAAAAACTCATGAGGTAGTGGAATTTCTTGCGGAGACACGCCAGAATCTAGTAGCTTATTAATAGGCAAAGACAAATGGATTTGATGGCCTGTCCAGCCTAAACAGCCTAAGCCTAAAAGCCCAGCTAAATGGTGATTCATCATTGATTCAACATTTTGAAACCATTCTAACTTTGGAGCAGCTTTATGATAATGAAACCATCCTGCAAACAGCATTAAAGCAGCCATAGCTAATCCGCCAATAGCAGTACAGTAAAGCTGAAATTCTGTAGTAATTCCTGATGCTCTCCACAGTTGGAACCATCCAGATGTAACTTGTACTCCTTGAAAGCCACCACCTACATCGCCATTTAAAATTTCTTGCCCAACTATAGGCCAAACAACCTGCGCACTGGGCTTAATACCTGTTGGATTACTTAACCAAGCAACATAATTAGAGAAGCGGGCTCCGTGAAAATACATTCCACTAAGCCATAAAAATATTACAGACAGCTGCCCAAAATGTGCACTGAAAATCTTACGTGAAACTTCTTCTAAAGAACTGGTTTGACTATCGAAGTCGTGAGCATCAGCATGAAGATTCCAAATCCAAGTAGTAGTTCTTGGTCCTTTTGCTAGTGTACGAGAAAAATGGCCTGGTTGGGCCCACTTTTCGAAAGAAGTATCTACGGGATTTTTATCAACCGAGATTTTTACCTTCTTTGTCTCTTGCTCTTTTGAGCTAATTGCCATTGAGATTCTCCTCTCTTGAGACAAGGAATCAAAACGCTTATTTCTATTTTTGGCAGATAAAGTAAATAATTTTATATATTAGTTTTTAGTGCCTTTGCGAAATAAGTTTTCATAACTATAGTATAAGCTAATTTTTCTATCTAAATAATTTCTGTTAACAATATGTAAAATGGAAAAATTAGCATTATGTTTCAACCTTCATTAAGGCTTGCCCGCAATCTACTATATCACCATCTTTAACAAGAATTTCTATAATCTTGCCTTCAATTTCTGCTTCGATTTCGTTCATTAACTTCATTGCTTCAATAATACAGACTGTTTGATTGAATTTGACCTCATCGCCAACTTGTACAAAAATTTTTTCACCAGGAGCAGGTGAATGATAAAACGTTCCAACCATTGGAGAAACAATAGTGGCATATTCTGTACGGTCTTCATTGACACAGAAGATTTTCTTTGTATTATTTATTGATTTAATTATCGTAGATGGACTATTTTGTAATACAGCAGATTTCTGCGAAGGTATAATTTCTTGATTGACTTTTTTATAGGTCTTATTTAATAGAAGTTCAAACTTACCTTGTTTTAGTTTTAATGTCTGGATCTTTTTTCTTTGTACAGACGAAAGTAAGTCTTGTAATTTTTTAATAGTAATTTGCACAATTAAAAGTACTCCTTTAAAATTTATTATTTTAACGACTCATAAGAAATTTTGTATAATAAATAAAATAAATTATGTTTCATGTTTTTAATTCATTTAGACAGATTAATTCCTCTCTAAACATCCAAAGCCTAGTGTGATTGTCAAACTCAACAATAATAGTAACACATTGACTATTAATAAACTTTATTCCCTTAATAACTCCTAATTCACCAACTTTATCTGCTATATCACTAGCAACTTTTTGTTTGCTATATTTAATACGAACTTTTTGTCCAATAAACATGTTAACACGACTATTAATTTTGACCAATCGATTTATTGCGTAAAGTTTAATCAGTTCTTTTACATCTATAACTTCCTGTTCAATTTAAGTATAAAATTGATTCCAATCATAATATTCTTTAATATGTATTGTAATCTTTAGAATCTTGAATCTTCTATTTGATTAATTAATTATTATATACTCAATCATGCTTATTGCAGATGACTTAGATAAGTTGCTAGAAATTTTGCCAAATTTTGTCAAAGAACCTTTACAACAGCATCCTAATAGAAATAATTTAATAGAAGTCGTTATGGATTTAGGTCGTCGTCCAGAAGCTAGATTTCCAGATAACCCAGAATATTTATCTCAAAGATCTATTAGTTGGCAAGACTTAGATTATTGTGTAAAAAAAGTTGGTAATTTTAGCGGCGATAATCGAGCTGGTATCGAAAAAACCTTGCATCGTATTAGTTCACTGCGTAATAGAGAAGGTAGTGTTATTGGCTTAACCTGTCGTGTCGGCAGAGCAGTCTTTGGTACAATTAGTATTATTCGAGATTTACTACAGCAAGGTGATTCAATTTTACTCTTAGGAAAACCAGGAGTTGGTAAAACAACCGCAGTTCGAGAAATGGCCCGTGTTTTAGCTGACGAAATGGAAAAAAGAGTGGTTATTATAGATACTTCAAATGAAATAGCTGGTGACGGAGATATTCCTCATCCAGCTATTGGTAGAGCTAGAAGAATGCAAGTCGCAAGGCCCGATTCGCAACATCAAGTAATGATAGAAGCTGTTGAAAATCACATGCCCGAGGTTATTATTATAGATGAAATTGGCACGGAATTAGAAGCGTTAGCTGCTCGAACTATAGCAGAAAGAGGAGTTCAATTAGTAGGTACAGCGCATGGAAATCATTTAGAAAGTTTAATTAAAAATCCAACATTGGCGGACCTAATTGGTGGAATTCAATATGTAACATTAGGTGACGATGAAGCTAAACGTAGAGGTACGCAAAAGAGTATACTAGAAAGAAAAGCTGAGCCTGCTTTTCAGATTGCGATCGAAATACACGAGCGAAATGTTTGGATAGTTCATAATAAAGTTAAAGAGACAATAGATCAAATTTTGCAAGGCCATCAACCTTTTGTGCAAAAAAGACAAATTCAAGCTAATGGTAGAATTTTAATTAAATGTTATCCATCGCAATCTATAGAAGTCTTACCTGTAAACATCTCTAATGCTCGAAAATCAATTAACGCACAGCAGGCGCCTCCGGTTTTACAATATAGAGAATTAAGAAATAAGTCCTTAGATTTGAATAAATCACAAAATCGTGATACATCTTTATTGTCAACTACTTTCAATGCCCCTATTAATATTAATAAACAATCTTTGCAATTGGAAATACCTCATCAGTACTTATATGCTTATTCTTTGAGTTGGCAGCATATTACATCAGTTATTTCTTCACTAGATCTACCAATTATTTTAACCAAGGAGATAGAAAAGTCTGATGCTATTCTAGCGCTACGTAATCAAGTAAAGCAAAATACAAAACTTAGACAAATTGCAAAATCAAAACAAATTATTATATATACAATTCAGAATAGTACGGTTCCACAAATTACTCGTGCACTCAGAAAAATATTAAACATTCATACTTCATCTGGTCTTAATTGGGTAGAACTCTGTAAAAATAAAAATTTTGATGAGATCCAGGCTCTTCAAGAAGCTAAATTGGCTATTGAAACTATTATCTTGAATGAAAGTTCAATAGTTCAGCTTACACCTCGATCAGCCTATATACGAAAAATGCAGCATAATCTAGTTGACAACTACCAGTTGAGAGCTCGTAGTTTTGGAGAAGAGCCATATCGTAAACTTCGTATTTATCCAGAATAATAGTATATCATATAGGTATAAATATTTTAATCTCGACTAAAAATTACTAATTTTTTAGAGTTGGATAATAATATAAGCCGAAAAATTTTTGATAACACCTTAGAGGAAATAATATATTATGCAAGATAATGAAATCTTTGAAAAAGTTCAAGATATTGTAGCAGAACAGCTAGGAATTGAAAAAAAAATAGTGACTAGGGAAGCAAATTTTTCAAGTGACCTGGGAGCCGATTCTCTAGATACAGTTGAGCTGGTAATGGCCATAGAAGAAAAATTTAGTATAGAGATACCAGATGAGGATGCCGAAAAAATTTCTAACCTGTCACAAGTTGTAGACTTTATTAAGTCTAAACTTAATACTATCAGTGTATAGCTAGCTTGCCTTGAGAAGCCAACTATAGTTTTATAACGGAAAGGGTGGGATTCGAACCCACGGAACCAGATAGTTCAACTGATTTCAAATCAGACGCCTTCAACCACTCGGCCACCCTTCCATACTATCAGTATACATTATCAAAAACCTAGACTATATAAAAGTTATTTTATGTCTAGGTTTTTGAGAGACTAATCGTAAGTTGCTTTATTCATGAATTTGACATCTACAGGATTAATATTTTGTCCAATAGAATGATCAACACTGTTGACGCTAGCTCTCCCAGTATTAACTTTTTCTGGAAAGACTCCATCTTTAGGATGCAAATATTGCACTTCTCCGTTAGGAAAAACTCTGTAAATCTTATAGTCAGATATTTTAAATTTACTTTTTAGTTGAGTACCTAAAGCTAAACATTGTTCTTTCTTAGCTAAATAGAGTAAGTTTTCTCCATTTCGCATAGTTGCGGTACCACCAGTTGGCATTTCAAACTTACTTTCATTTTTGCCTGTCCATGTTATCGCATACTTTTCTTCTACTTCTGCGGCTCTTAACCAACCGCCAGTGCTTCCACCAAACGTTGGGGAAGGCATATTTAAGTTAATTGTATCTGGCATTACCAATATTCAGTAAAAAAAGTTTATATATAGTACATTTATATATAGTACAATTTTTACATGTTTACTTAAAGAAAAACTATAACTGCAAGAAATCTTTACTTTCAAGCTTGATCTAACAGTTATTTCTATTCTGAATTATATTTTTTAAATATTTATAATGATAAGCTTCATTTAAAAAATATTACAAAATTGTCAAGGAGTTAAATTAGATGTTTGGCTAATGTTTGTTAGTTAGCTTTAAAAGTATTACTATGTCTAAATAAATCATAGGAAAATTTAATATGAAATTAGCTTATTGGATGTATGCAGGCCCTGCTCATATTGGAACTTTAAGAATTGCCAGTTCTTTTAAAAAAGTTCATGCAATTATGCATGCGCCTCTCGGAGACGATTATTTTAATGTAATGCGTTCAATGCTTGAAAGAGACAGAGATTTTACTCCTGTTACAGCAAGTGTTGTAGATAGACATGTGTTAGCCCGTGGTTCTCAAGAAAAAGTTGTAGAAAATATTACTAGAAAAGACAGAGAAGAAAGCCCTGATTTAGTTATTCTAACACCAACTTGTACTTCGAGTATTTTGCAAGAAGATTTGCAAAACTTTGTTAGCAGAGCATCTATAGAAACAGAAGCAGATGTTTTATTAGCTGATGTTAATCATTATAGAGTAAATGAACTGCAAGCAGGTGATAGAACATTAGAACAAATTGTCACTTTCTATATGGAAAAAGCTAAATCTAATAATCAAGTTTTAACTCAAAAGACTAAAACTCCATCTGTTAATATTATTGGAGCAGTAAGCTTAGGATTTCATAATCAACATGATATAGCAGAATTAAAAAGGTTATTTCAAGATCTAGATATCCAAATAAACCAAATTATTCCAGAAAATGCATCAGTTCAAGATTTAAAAAAATTACCCTCTGCATGGTTTAATTTTATTCCATATAGAGAAACTGGACTAATGACAGCTCGATATTTAGAGAAAGAATTTAATATGCCTTATGTTGACATTACACCTATGGGTATTGTTCAAACAGCTGCATGCATCCGATCAATACAGCAATTAGTAAATGCATTGGGAGCTGCTGTAGACTACGAAAAATACATAGACGAGCAAACCCGATTTATTTCACAATCTGCATGGTTTTCAAGATCAATTGATTGTCAGAATTTAACAGGTAAAAAGGCTATTGTATTTGGAGATGCAACTCATGCTGCAGCAATAACTCGAATTTTACACCAGGAAATGGGTATACATGTCGCCTGGTGTGGAACTTATTGCAAATATGATGAAGAGTGGTTTAAAGATCAAGTTCAAGAATTCTGCGATGAAGTAATCGTTTCAGATGATCATGGTTTAATTGGAGATTTAATTGCTAAAACTGAACCTGCAGCAATTTTTGGAACACAGATGGAAAGACATATTGGTAAGCGTCTAAATATTCCTTGTGGCGTTATTTCTTCACCAGTGCATATACAAAACTTTCCTTTAAGTTACCGTCCATTTCTTGGTTATGAGGGAACAAATCAAATTGCTGATTTAGTATATAATTCGTTTACACTTGGTATGGAAGATCATTTGCTAGAAATATTTGGTGGTCATGATACAACAGAAGCATTAAGTATAGGAATTTCTGCTGTTGATAGTATTAATTGGTCAGAAGAAGCACAGAAAGAATTAAATAAAATTCCTGGGTTTGTTAGAGGTAAAGTAAAAAGAAATACAGAGAAATTTGCCCGTGATTGTTCTAAAAATCTAATTACTTTAGAGGTTATGTATGAAGCAAAAGAAAAAGTAAGTTCTTAGTTCTAGATCTATATAATCCCATTATATTCTTGACAAAATAAAAGCTCCTTCCATCGAGAAGGAAGCTTTTATTTTATATTAATCACTAGATAGCTTTTTATAAGAAAAAAGCATTCCCTTGTATTTAACTATCGAACTGTATTCCATACTGTTTTTGAGTCTATTGGCTTAATCAAATATATCTTTAGTAAATTTGCAAATAAGGAAAAATATAGAGGTATCTTTACGATAGATTTAATGAATAATGGAGAATTGTTATTATCAATATCGATCAGAGCTCTATTATCACATGCACAAGTATCTAAATATTTGAAAAATTTTGGATTGTCCACGTCTAAAGCAACCGGGAAAACTCTAGCGGCACTTTCGTTAGTTTTTCGTATTACTTGCATATCATACTGTCTAGAGTCTAGGCCTATGGCATTATAAAAATCAATTCTTTGAAAGTCGTTTAAGTACATTGTTGCAAATACACTTAATAGAAAAAATCTGCACCACATTTTTGCTTTCCAGTCATTTAAAAAATGAGGTTGGGATTTGAGCAAAGCAGCAAAAAAATCTCCGTGACGATTTTCATCCTGACACCAATTTTCAAAAAATCTAAAGATTGGATAAATACGGTGTTCTGGATGTTGTTCAAGATGGCGGTAAATAGTTATGTATCTCCAGTATCCAATTTTTTCAGAAAGATAGGTTGCATAAAAAATAAATTTAGGTGAGAAAAAAGTATACTTGCGACTCTTCGTTAAAAATCCTAAATCTAAAGATAAATTGAAGTCCCCGATAGCTTTATTTAAAAAACCGGCATGCCTAGCTTCATCTCTAGACATTAATAAAAAGCACTCAGCTATAACCGGATTTCTGTCTTTTAATTTTCTGGATAATTCCTTATATAGTAAAAAACCTGAAAATTCTGCGGTACAAGATCTTTCTAAAAACTCAATAAATAAGGATTTAGTTTTATGTTCTAAATTAGACCAAGATTGATTAAACTCTTCGTCTCTAATAAAATGTTCACTATTATAGTCAGCTCGAAATTCTTCGAGGATAGCCAAAAAATCTTCTTGATTGCCGGAAATATCCATATTAGCCATCTCTTCAAAGTCAGTCGTATAGAATCTAGGTGTTAGTAAAGTTTCTTTACTAGACGTTTGCCCATTATTTATAGTTGTTTGCATAATTGAAATACTAACTTCCTTTTTATTGATAAATTATATTAGCATATTAACTTAGTCGCTATGAATTCTTCTATTTTGAAATATGTTAATCGTATAATTAAAAACATCATAATTACTAATGATTCTTGAGTGATATATATTTAGATTTAAGCATTATAATAAATCAAAAGTTGACTATGGTTCTTAGGATGAAATACTTATCCAGTACCTCGAAAAAATTCAATCTTCTTTAAATACACTAAAAATACGAATTAAGTAGTACTCTGTTATAATTAGCTTATTATATAATGATATTTTTAATATTAAGAATATTATAGTTTAAGTAAAAGAGATCTTATTTTTAGGAATATTATAAATTAATGGATATTTTAAGTTTGGGATGGGCAGCTCTAATGGCAATGTTTACATTTTCAATCGCAATGGTAGTTTGGGGTAGAAACGGATTTTAGTAGCTCAATATAATCTTGTCAAAAGAATGACAATAATAAAATAATAAGGAAAAATAAAATGGTCGGAGAAATTGTAGAAAGTGCTGTATTAAGTTCAGTCCTAGTTTTGGTAGGGCTGGCAATAGGATTTTTACTTTTAAAAGTACAGGGTGAATAAATACTTTTTAATATGATAAGACAATCAATATCTTTTAGACGATTGTCTTTGTGCTATTTTTATTAACTTTTACATAATGGAACAAATTTTAAAATTTTTTTGGTACTCATCTACAATAATATTAATCTTCACTATTCTAATACACAATCCTAAATCCGAAGGTTTAGGAAGTGTAGGTGCTCAGAATCAGTTCTTTAGTAATACTCGTAGTACTGAGAATACTTTAAATAAAATTACTTGGCTATTTTTAGTTTTATTTCTTCTACTCACTACTATAATTGCAGTTAGTTAATATTTAATGTCGTACCTATGTTAGATAATATAAACAAAGTCTTTATTATAATACTTTTTAATGTCAATGAATTTATATAATACTCAATGTCCTGTGCCAAAGGAGCAGCAACCTGTTCATGAATATACTTCTTTGAAAAATTCTTGGTTCTTTTGCTGGCCAACTTTAAGCCGTAGATCTTATAATAAAAAAATAACTATTGCACTACTACTTAACTGTTTATTAGTTAGTCCTATATTATTATCAATTTTTCCAATCACTAAACTACCTTTGAAATTTTTCTTTTCAGAATTTATTACTTCCAGCCTAATGACAGGATTTATTTTAATCAGATTATATTTAGGCTGGTCATACGTAGTAAAACGATTAATGAGTGCTACAGTATTTTATGAAGAATCAGGCTGGTATGACGGTCAAATTTGGGTAAAGCCGTCCGAAATTCTTTTAAAAGATAGATTTATTGGTTTATATGAAGTCTTCCCTCTTTTAAATAAGATAAAAAATACTTTGTCGTTTCTAAGTTTAATGATCAGTGGACCAGTTCTTCTATTTTTTTACTTCTAAAATCTATTATGCATTTGCTTTTATATATATATGTAGACTAATATGATTTTAGTTATCCGCGGGGTAGAGCAGTCTGGTAGCTCGTCGGGCTCATAACCCGAAGGTCAATGGTTCAAATCCATTCCCCGCTATAAAGATAGTATTGATTATATCATTTAGTAATTTAAAAAAGACTTGTAGTATTTTAATATATACTAAATTTTGTTATATAATTATTTATTAAATAACAAAATTATATCAATTCTTCTGGGAAAAATTAATGATTTCTGGACCAAATTGTCTTCGAGTAGGTCAGCTAGCTCCTGATTTTTCAGCTACAGCTGTTTATGACCAAGAATTTAAAACGTTAAAATTATCTGATCTCAAGAATAAGTATATTGTCTTATTCTTTTATCCTTTAGATTTTACATTTGTGTGCCCTACAGAAATTACAGCATTTAGCGATAAGTATAATGCTTTTTCGGAACTTAATACAGAAGTTCTTGGAGTCTCGGTTGATAGTGAGTATTCTCATCTTGCTTGGTTACAGACTGACAGAGAATCAGGTGGATTAGGAGATCTTTCATATCCATTAGTATCAGACTTAAAAAAAGAGATCAGTGCAGCTTATAATGTTTTGAATAGTGATGGTGTAGCTCTAAGAGGACTATTTATTATAGACCCGAAAGGAATTATTCAGTACTCTACAATCAATAATCTAGAGTTTGGCAGGAGTGTAGAAGAAACTTTGAGGGTTTTACAAGCAATTCAATATGTACAATCTCATCCAGATGAAGTTTGTCCAGCTAATTGGAAGCCTGGTGACAAAACAATGAATCCAGATCCAATAAAATCAAAAAATTATTTTGCAGCAGCCTAGTTAGCGCAACTCAATTATAAATATACGGATAACTATTTATTGTTAATTTGTTATCTTTAAAAATGGAATATTGATATTATGGTTAATACTTTAGCGAATGAACTAAGAGAAGGTACTACTAAGTCCCATAGTATGGCAGAAAATGTTAGTTTTGTTAAATCTTTTTTGGGAGGAGTTGTAGATAAGAAGTCATATCGTAAATTGGTTGCAAATCTATACTTTGTCTATTGTGCAATAGAGGAAGAGTTATTTTCTAATAAAAATCATCCAGCTATTAAACCTATATATTTTACAGAGCTTAATAGGAAAGCGAGTCTATCTGAAGATTTAAACTATTATTATGGATCAGATTGGTTAGATTTTATTGAACCATCTCCTGCTACAAAAATTTATGTTGATAGAATTCACACTATAGGACATAAACAACCTGAATTATTAGTTGCTCATGCTTATACGCGCTATTTGGGTGACCTTTCTGGCGGCCAAATTTTAAAAAAAATAGCTAGAGGGGCTATGAATTTATCAGATTCAGGAGGAACGAAATTTTACGATTTTGACCAAATAAAAGACGATAAATTATTTAAAGATCAATATAGAGCTGCATTAGATATGATTCCCTTGTCTGATGTTCAAATTCAAAATATTGTCTCAGAAGCCAATATTTCATTTACATTAAATATGAAAATGTTCGAAGAATTGAATTCAAGCAGTCTTAAAATTATAACAATGCTAATTGCTAATACTATACAAAAGTTCAAAGCAAAATATAAATCCACTTTAGCTATGGTTGATTAACTGATTAGTATTATATATATAAATTGTTTCAGTTAACCTATGTAGTAAGTAAAATAAATTGTGTTAAGATTATTCTAAGTATTGAAAGGTCTAAGATTGATATCCTCAGACTTTTCATGCTTTTGTTAATCATTAAAAGTTTATAATATGCCTAAGTTAAAAACATCAAAAGCAATAGCAAAAAGATTTAAAGTCTCTTCATCCGGAAAATTTCTTCGACATAAAGCTTCTAAAAGTCATTTATTACAAAAAAAGTCATCAAAACAAAGAAGACATCTTTCTTCTACTTGTTCGGTTGACTTAAAAGATATTAAAAACATTGCAATGCAATTACCTTATTTATAATCAAAGAGTATAAGAATTTAGTAAGCTGGTAATAATTAAAATTTAAGTAATATTTTATGAGTAGAGTTAAAAGAGGTAACGTTGCAAAAAAAAGACGAGCTAAAATCTTTAAGCTAGCTAAAGGCTTTAAAGGTGCACATAAATGTTTATTTCGAACAGCTAAGCAGCAAGTCCTTAAAGCTCTTCGATATTCTTATGTTGGTCGAAAAAGGAAAAAGAGAGATTTTCGTCGTCTTTGGATAACTAGAATAAATGCTGCTGCTCACAATCAAGGCATGAATTATAGTACTTTTATTAGTGCATTAAAAAAAGAGAATATTGCGTTAAATCGTAAAATGCTAGCGCAGCTAGCTAGTAATGATATTCAAACTTTTCAGACTGTTTTAGAAACAGTAAAAAATTAGTTAATAACATTTTAATTTTAGCAAGTCCTTTATGACAATCTTGTGATTATGAAATGTGTTAATTCTTTTAAACTAGATACAGGTGTAGATTGTGGTAAAAACTGAAGGCAGGAAAGTGCCGCCTGCACCTGTTCTTTAGCTAAATCTTTAGCTTTTGTAATTCCCCCGCTTCTTTTTATAAGAAATAATGTTGAGGCTATATCTGTACTATTACAGAACTCCCTATCAATAAGATCATTTAAACTTGCTTCTTGAGTAAGTGAAAAAAGGAGAGGAGAGGTCAAATTTCCATTTATTAGATCAGCGCCAGCAGGTTTCCCTAAGCTCTTAGTAGAACCAGTTATATCTAGAACATCGTCCATAATTTGAAATGCTAATCCCATATGTTTACCGTAAAGATAAAGATCATTATTTATTTGATGATTGGAACCATTAAGCATAGCTGCACCCCGACAACTAGCAGCAATGAGTGAAGCAGTCTTGTAAAATGATTTCTCAATGTAAGCATCTATTGAAATACTGGGATCGAAATGAACTAAGCCTTGCCTAATTTCTCCTTCTGCAAAGTCGGTGATGACTTTAGAAATAGCTTTGACTACGGCTAAATTTTCAATATTAGCTAAATACCAAGAAGACTGTGCAAATAAAAAATCTCCTGCTAGCACAGCAATCTTAGTATTGAATAAATTATGTACAGTTTTGACTCCTCTACGTGTTGTGCACTCGTCAATAATATCATCATGTACCAAACTAGCAGTATGTATAATTTCAGTAATTTCTGCTAGCCTTTTTTGTCCAGTATTTATATCTTGCTTCTCAGAGGTTGCTTTAGCCACTAAAAATACAAGAGCTGGTCTAACTCGTTTTCCTCCAGCATCGAATAGATGCTTTGCTGCGGCATATAAAATTGGATGACGAGTCCCAGCAACAGCTTTCAGATTTTTTTCAAGACTACATAGTTCTTGTTCAACAGGATAAAATAAAGATGGTGACATAGCCATTAATTGTAAAATATTTAGAAATATTAAGTATTAATTAATAATAATCATTTTTTTTCAATAATTCTGTTTACTTCTATTTATATCTGTTTTTAACTATTCTTTTAATAAACTTTTTTACTACTTTTTTATATAAGTTTCAGACATCCGTAGTATAAGCAAAATTAATTTGATATACTGAACTAGTTTCAAATAATTATTAAAGTCTTTAGTAAAAAACATATTATAATTTATAAGTTTTTATCTGTGTGTTTTCTATTGATAGCTGTTTCTTCAAAATTCCTATTTACAATAAGAGGTTTCTTTACAAATTATGAGTTATCCTAAGAAAGTTCAATTGCCGCTGACTAACTATAATTCAACAGGTCTTAATCTTAATAAGAGTAATTTATTAGTTTTATATGAAGACATGTTGTTAGGCAGAAATTTTGAAGATATGTGTGCTCAGATGTATTATAAAGGAAAGATGTTCGGTTTTGTTCATCTTTATAATGGTCAAGAAGCTGTTTCTACAGGTGTAATTAAACTTCTGAATCCAACTGATTATGTTTGCAGTACCTATCGAGACCATGTACATGCTTTAAGTAAAGGCGTCCCATCTAAAAATGTGATGGCTGAGTTATTTGGAAAAGAGACTGGTTGTAGTAAAGGCAGAGGAGGTTCGATGCATATTTTTTCTGCGCCTCACAATTTTTTAGGTGGCTTTGCTTTTATTGCGGAAGGTATACCGGTTGCAACAGGGGCAGCCTTTCAAAGTATCTACCGCCAGCAAGTACTTAAAGAAACAGAGGATTTAAGAGTCACGGCTTGCTTTTTTGGTGATGGGACTACCAATAATGGGCAATTTTTTGAATGTCTGAATATGGCAGTTCTCTGGAAACTACCTATTATATTTGTTGTTGAAAATAATCAATGGGCTATAGGTATGGCACATCACCGGTCTTCTTCAATACCTGAAATACATAAAAAAGCAGAAGCTTTTGGGCTTCCTGGGATTGAAGTTGATGGAATGGATGTGCTAGCTGTAAGACAAGCTGCAAAACAAGCAGTTCAAAGAGCTCGCCAAGGTGATGGTCCAACCTTAATAGAAGCATTAACATATAGATTTCGTGGTCACTCTCTCGCAGATCCTGATGAACTAAGATCAAGACAAGAAAAAGAGGCTTGGGTGGCAAGAGATCCTATCAAAAAACTCAAAAAATATATTCTAGATAATGAAATTGCTAATATAGGTGAACTTAATGAGATTCAGAATGCTGTTAAAACCGAATTGGAACAAGCTGTGAAATTTGCTATTTCCAGTCCAGAACCTAACATGTCAGAATTGAAACGATATCTTTTTGCAGATAACTAAATAGAATATGGTGTCTTAACTGTTACTTTAAAACAGTGGTCAAATCATAAAAATCAAATATTAAAATGAGTAAAATCTTTATGTTTGACGCTTTACGAGCGGCAACAGATGAGGAAATGGCAAAAGATCCAACTGTCTGCGTAATAGGAGAAGATGTTGGTCACTATGGTGGATCTTATAAGGTAACTAAAGATTTGCATAGCAAATATGGGGATTTGAGAGTTCTTGATACACCAATAGCAGAAAATAGCTTTACTGGTATGGCAATTGGTGCAGCTATAACAGGGCTAAGACCAATTGTTGAAGGTATGAACATGAGTTTTTTATTATTAGCATTCAATCAAATTTCTAATAATGCAGGAATGTTACGTTATACTTCTGGAGGTAATTTTACATTGCCTTTAGTTATTAGAGGACCGGGAGGAGTTGGTAGGCAGTTAGGTGCAGAGCATTCTCAGAGACTGGAAGCTTATTTCCAAGCCATCCCCGGCTTAAAAATAGTTGCTTGTTCTACTCCTTATAATGCAAAAGGATTACTGAAATCTGCAATTCGAGACAATAATCCAGTTGTATTCTTTGAGCACGTTCTACTTTATAATTTACAAGAAGAGATTCCTCAAGAAGAATATTTCTTACCTCTCAATAAAGTTGAATTTGTACGAAAAGGAAAAGATATTACGATTTTAACCTATTCTAGAATGAGGCATCATGTTATCCAAGCATTACCGGCCTTATTAAAAGAAGGTTATGATCCAGAAGTTATAGATCTTATATCTTTAAAACCTCTGGATATAGACTCTATATCTATCTCAGTAAAGAAAACTCACAAAGTTTTAATTGTAGAAGAGTGTATGAAAACAGCCGGAATTGGAGCAGAGCTAATTGCACAAATTAATGAGTATCTTTTTGATGAATTAGATGCTCCTGTCGTGAGGCTATCTTCGCAGGATATACCCACACCATATAATGGAAGCTTAGAGCAGGCTACAGTAATTCAGCCTAGTCAGATTGTAGATTCTGTTAAAAGTATCATAACTTCCGTCAAAGCGATTATTACATAACATAAAAACTGGTACATCCTGTGAATAAAGTGTTTATACTTTCTTTATAGTAAGTGCCAGTTTTATATTGCTTTAAAAATTCATTTCAGCTGCTTGAACTTTTTCAAATTGTTTTTTCTTTAATACGAAGAAAATTTGAGCTAGAACACTAGCGAAAAAGAAAACAATCATGCCCTTAATTCTATTTGGACTCTGTAAAACTATTTCTGTTTCGTTCTGACCAAAACCACCTACATTTGGATCACTATTCAAAGCTTGATCAAGCTGAATTGTATCCCCTTCTTTTACTCTAAGTTCGAGACCAGGTGAAATCTTCTGTGTTGACTCCACATTGCTACTGTTAGTCACATGTATTATAAATCCACCTTTGTCTAGTAATTCAATTTTATTAATTTTACCACTGCTTAAAGCAGAGACAATATTATTGTTGCTTTTGTCACCCGTTGGATAAATCTGGCCTCGTCCTCTATTTCCGCCAACATATATTGGATACTTGAAAAAATGAGCTTTTTTATCTTTTGCAGGATCGGGAGATAGTATTGGGAAAACTATTTCTCTATTTTTATCACCAGAAATAGGTCCAATTACTAAAATGTTGTCTTGTTTAGCACTGTACGGCTGAATGTAAAGATTTCTAGTCTTTTCTTTTAACTCTGTAGATAATCTATTAACAGGAGCTAACTTAAATCCTTCAGGTAATATTACAACGGCTCCAACATTTAAGCCTCCTTTACTGCCATTACCTAAAATCTGTTTAGCATTGCTGTCATATGGAATCTTCACAACAGTCTCGAAAACAGTATTAGGTAGTACTGCTTGAGGCGCTTCTATCTCCACAGGCTTTTGAGCAAGATGACAATTGGCACATACTATCCTACCAGTTGCTTCTCTTGGACTTTCATAAGCTTGTTGCGCATAAATTGGAAATGCATTACTAGAATTAGGTGCGACACAAATAATATTTAAAATAATTAGTAAAAGTGTACAAGAATATATAGACTTTTGAATTAAGTTAATTAGACTATTTAGCTTCATTTTTCTGTTTTTTTGATAAAATATTAAGACAGATTTTTCTGCCAAAAGAATTAAGAGTTATTACTTTAATTAAGCATGAAAACTATTAATTAGACTTACTGTTATAACTATATAATGAATAAGCCTTTATATAAATAAAACTCACAATAAAATACTTTTTACGTTGATATAGATTACCATAATCAATACTTAAATCTCTTCATATCTATTTAATAAATAGATTAAAGAAATAATTCTAAGAACAATAAAGAGAGTACTAAAAAGTGTGCAACACAAATAATTGATGAAAAAACAAGCCAATGTATCGATTGTATTTCAATGATAAAAAGAGACTTGAAATATTTAGAAGCCTGATACTTAAATCTAGCAATTGTTTTATAGATTATTTGCCCAGATAACAAATATATTGGATTAATAGAAAATATTTACTCTACTTTTTTAAGACTAATAATATAACAATTCCACCAAAATAAAGTAATAAAACAGCTGAAGACATTATTAATTGTGTAACGGGATCAGTCGAAGGGGTCAGAATAGCTCCAGCAATTGTTGCTATAATAATAATATATCTCCAAGCTCGTATCATTTGACTAGAAGAAAATGTCCCTGAAACACCGAGCAATAATTGTATGATTGGTATCTCAAATGCTAATCCTGTACTAAGTAAAAGTAATAGAATAAAGTCAAAGTATTGTTCGAAAGACCATAATGGTTCTACAATATCAGACCCATAGCTAATTAAAAATGTTAAAGCTGCTGGTGCGAGAACAAAGTAAGCAAATATACCACCTGTAATAAAAAGCAATACAGAACTAATTAATAGAGGCAAAATAATTTTTCTTTCTTTTCCAGTTAGTCCTGGGAGTATGTATAATATAACTTGATAAACGGCAAACGGAGTTGTTGCAACAATCCCGCAATATATTGCAACCTTAATAGATGAAAAAAAATATTCTCCTGGTGCCAGTTGTAAAAACTTAATACCAACAGCAGGAGCTTGCAGTATTGCAACAATGATCTTAATTTGTGTGAAACTTATAGTTGTAGCAAACAAAAAGAATAAAAACACAAATAAAGTCCGTTGTCTTAATTCTTCTAAATGTTCCGTAATTGACATTGGTATATCATTTTCGGGTATATCTACATGATCTATATTTTCGTTAGTTAATAGGTTGTTTTGTGGCTTTAAATTCATACAAATTGCTCATTAATATTGTTTATGTTAGAAAAAATATAAAACTAGTCTAAACCAATTAAAAGCAATAACAATTGTACAATTGCTAAACATTCAAGTGATTAATGTTTGTAGAATAAATCTTTTAATTTTCCTATCTATAAAACTTACTTAGTATACTTTATTTCACATCAACCTCTCACTAATTGAATTTTAATATAAAAGAGTGAGCACTTAAATATTTTTTTGACAAATGTTAATAGAAGTATTACAAAATTTGTATTTATAGAAGTTAGTTATAAGACTCTCTGTACTATAAGTACTAGTACCTAATAATATAGAAAACAGTGTGCTTGCATAGTATCTTTAAATATTTAGAAATATCAAGCTATATTTGTATTCGCTAGCAAGCAATATCAGTTAAGGAGATAAATAAAGTAATGAGTATCAAAGCAAGTGGCGGAAGCCCATTAGCACGCCCCCAGCTTTATCGGACTGCCTCAATTTTAACTATTACTCAGGCAGAGCAACAAGACCGATTTTTACAGCTTGGTGAATTAAATCAATTAGTTTCTTTTTTAAATTCTGGACAAAAAAGACTGGAAGTTGCAGATATTTTAACTAAAAATGCAAATATTCTGGTAGCACGAGCAGCAGATAAAATATTCGTAGGTGGGTCTGCAATTTCTTATTTAGAACGTCCGCAAGCAGCTGTTATTATTGCAGGAGATCAAAGTTCTCAAGATAAAATTAATGAGTTATCAGGAAATATCCAAGGAGATTTTGGCCAAAGTTTCCGATCTTTATTTAATGCTGGGGGAGCTACTCCGCCAGGGTTTAAACCTATAAACGTCTTGAGATACGGTACTACAAGAATGAGAAAATCTCTTCGAGATTTAGACTGGTTTTTACGGTATTTGACATATGCAATTGTATCAGGCGACCCTAATATTTTATCTGTTAATATACGAGGATTGAGAGAGTTAATTGATAACGCATGCTCAAGTGCAGCAGCAATTGTGGCTCTTAGAGAGATGAGACGGACAGCATTATTAATCTTTGAGGAAGATATAAAAGGTCAAGATTTAGTTAAAGAGTATTTTAATGTTGTGATTTCTGAATTTGAAGCTCCATCTTTGACTGATAAATTAAGAAAAAGAATATCTGGAGATTTACAAGGTTTGCGTCTTCCTCAGACTTATGTACAGGCAGGAGTGTCAACACCTCGTTTTGTTATGAAGCCTAGTTTATCTGCTGATGAGAAAAATATTGTTGTGAAAGCATGTTATAGACAAATTTTTGAAAGAGATATTGCTAAAGCATATGACCTCTCTTTATCGAATTTGGAGTCGCAAGTAAAAAATGGCCAAATTTCAATTAAGGAATTTATTCGTTCGTTAGGAACTTCAAGTATTTATAGAAAGCAATTTTATGAACCTTTTGTCAATAGTCGAGCATTAGAATTAGCATTTAGACATTTCTTGGGTAGAGGTCCTAGCTCTTTAGAAGAGTTTCAAAAATATTTTGCTATTTTATCATCTACTGGTTTAAGTGGTTTAGTGAATGCACTTTTAAATTCTTCTGAGTATACAGATTATTTCGGTGAAGAGACTGTGCCTTACTTTAGAAATTTAGGTGAAGAGCCTCAAGAGTGCCGTAATTGGGGGCCTCAAATAGATCTTCTCACCTATAGTGCGCCTTTTCGTAAGGTTCCTCAATTTATAACTTTATTTAGTGATTATAAGCAATCATTACCTGATCAACATCCATATGGAATAGGTAATGATCCATTATCAATTCAATTTGGAGCTATTTTCCCTAAAGAAAATAAAGATCCAAGAAAAAGACAAGCTCTTTTTGGTAAAGATACAAGAAGGATATTAGTTAGACGTGGGCCAGGAATCTACAATCAGATTAGTAATCCACAGGTAAGACCTAAGTCAGCAGGATCCCTGGGACCAAAAATCTTTAAATTGTCCAACGCTCTTATAAAGTCAGATTCATCCCAAAATTTTGAAAATTCAGTAGAAGTTGTCACAAAAGTTGCTTATTTAAGAGTTTTTGGCAGAGAAGTGTATCAAGAAGAAAAACTAATTCTCAAGCCAATAGAAAGTCAGCTAAAAGATAATCAAATTACAGTTCGCGAGTTTGTTAGACAGTTAGCAAAATCAAGTATATTTAGATCTCTTTATTGGGAGCCATTATATATTTGTAAAGCTATTGAATATATTCATAACCGCTTACTGGGTCGCCCTACATATGGTCGGCAAGAAATTAATAAATATTTTGATATTGCATATAAGCAAGGCTATTACCAAGTAATAGACACAATAATTGATAGCTCAGAGTACACAGAAACTTTTGGAGATAATACTGTTCCTTATGAAAGATATAGTACTCCAGCTGGTGTTGCTTTAAGAAGCTTAAGACCAGGAATTATTGACCAGAGATTCAAAAAAGTTATTGCTAGTAAATCTGCTAGGTTTGTTGAATTAGGCACTGTCAAAGAAATGAGGAGTAGTAATGATATTCAGTCTCGTATTTCACAAGGAGTAACTTCTTTAAGAGATCAATCTATTGTCTTTGAAGTGAATAGTGATAGTAACAAAGAAATGTTAGAACAAGCTTTAAGAGCAGCATATCGTCAAATTTTCGAAAGAGATCTTAACTCTTTTAGTGTCGGCGGTGAATTCTTGGATATTAAGTCAGCTTTCTTGAATAGACAAATCTGTGTCAAAGAACTAGTAGAAAAACTGGCGCTATCTGAACTATATGGTAAAGAATTTTATCAGCCATATCCAAATACAAAAGTTATAGAATTAGGTACTAAGCATATCTTAGGAAGAGCTCCTAATAATCAGGCAGAAATTAGATTCTTTAATCAAATTTTAGCTTCAAAAGGCTTATCTGCATTTATAAGTAATTTAGTTGAAAGTGTTGAATACAATGCGGTATACGGCAAAGATACTGTTCCATACAGAAGATTTCCGACTTTACCAGCAGCTAACTTTCCTAATACAGAAACACTCTATAATCGTTTGACTAAGCAGGATATATCAATTGTGGTACCAAGTTTTAAAAAAGTACTAGGAAATCAATAACAGAAGTTCCTACATATAACTTTCTCGTTTTAGTACTTACCTCAGTATCTATCCTGCTTCATATATCATGAACGTGTTTCGGTTAGAAAATTCTCAAAAAGTACATTACTTTCTGAGTTATATCATAAATAATTAGTATTAAGCTTTTTTTAAAGCATTACAGGAGTTTTATCCATGAGTATTGTTACAAAGTCAATTGTAAATGCAGATGCAGAAGCAAGATATTTAAGTCCTGGGGAATTAGATAGAATTAAAAGTTTTGTTTTATCTGGACAACGTCGTTTAAGAATAGCTCAAATTTTAACAGATAATCGTGAGCGTATTGTAAAGCAAGGCGGCCAACAACTGTTTCAAAAAAGACCTGATGTAGTTTCTCCTGGTGGAAATGCTTATGGCGAAGAGATGACTGCTACTTGTCTACGAGATCTGGACTATTATCTTCGCTTAGTAACTTACGGAATAGTTGCTGGCGATGTAACTCCTATTGAAGAAATTGGATTAGTGGGTGTTAAAGAAATGTATAATTCTTTAGGAACACCAATTTCAGGAGTTGCTGAAGGTGTAAAATGCATGAAAAGTGTAGCTTGCTCACTGCTTGCAGGTGAAGATTCAGCAGAAGCTGGTTTTTACTTTGATTATACTTTGGGTGCTATGCAGTAATACTGATATCGCTAAAAGATCTAGTAATTTTGTTATATACCCCTAGTATTAGATATTTAAAATTAAGGAATGTGTGAAAGTTATGCAAGACGCAATTACTTCTGTTATTAATGCAGCTGATGTCCAAGGTAAATATTTAGATGATAGCTCTGTTGAAAAATTAAGAGGCTATTTTCAAACAGGTGAGCTACGAGTCAGAGCTGCTGCTACTATTGCAGCTAATGCAGCAACAATTATTAAAGAATCCGTAGCAAAATCTCTACTTTATTCGGATATTACACGCCCAGGTGGTAATATGTATACAACTCGACGTTATGCTGCATGCATCCGTGATTTAGACTACTACTTACGCTATGCTACTTATGGAATGCTAGCTGGAGATCCATCTATCCTTGAAGAAAGAGTATTAAATGGTCTAAAAGAAACATACAATTCTCTAGGTGTTCCTATTGGTGCAACGATTCAAGCTATTTTAGCTATGAAAGAAGTTACTATTAGTTTAGTTGGACCAGATGCAGGTAAAGAGATGGGATTATATTTTGATTATATTTGTTCAGGTCTAAGCTAAGTTTATTTAAGCTGCCTATAACCATACAAATAAAACATAAAACTTTAGTAATAATTACTAAAGTTTTATGTTTTAAGAGGAATCTTTTACGAAGTTGCTGCTGTTGCAGCTTGTACTCGAGCTCGAGCTTTTCGTATTTTTTGTGTTGCTTCTATTTTTTCTTTATTAGACGAGGCATCACTTAAGAGTTGAGTTGCAGTGTCTAAATTTTTTTCTGCTTCTGATAAATCAATTTGACTAGCTTCTTCTGCGCCATTAACCAGAATAGTTAATTGATTGTTCTCTATTTCTGCAAAACCGCCCAGCAAAACAATCGGCATCCATTCTTTATCTACTCTTACTCTCATAACTCCAATATCTAAAGCTGTAAGCAAAGGTGCATGGCCTGTTAAAATACCAAGTTGCCCTGTACTACTTGGTAAAATAATTTCTTGTGCTTCTGCATCCCAAACAGTCCGATCAGGAGCAATAATTCTTATATTTAAAGTCATCGTTAATTATATTAATCTTTCATGCTGTCAGCTTTTTGTATAGCTTCATCTATATCACCTACTAGATAAAATGCCTGCTCAGGCAAGTCGTCTAAATTGCCTTTTAAGATCATTTGAAACCCTTTAATTGCATCTTCCAAAGATACATATTTCCCAGGTGATCCAGTAAACACTTCTGCCACGAAAAAAGGTTGAGATAAAAATCTTTCAATTTTTCTTGCTCTTGATACGGTTTGTCTGTCTTCCTCTGAAAGTTCATCAAGACCAAGAATAGCAATAATATCTTGCAGTTCTTTATATCTTTGTAAAGTTGATTTTACCTCTTGAGCAGTAGAATAATGCTCAGTTCCAACAATTCCAGGCTGTAGCATTGTTGACGTTGAATCCAGTGGATCCACTGCAGGGTAAATTCCTTTTGCCGCCAAGTTCCTCGAAAGTACTGTTGTTGCATCTAAATGTGCAAATGTAGTGGCCGGAACTGGGTCTGTTAAATCATCAGCCGGCACATATACAGCTTGAATAGATGTAATTGATCCTTCTGTTGTTGAAGTAATTCTTTCTTGCAGTGCTCCCATTTCAGTTGCTAGAGTTGGTTGGTAACCCACAGCAGATGGCATACGGCCTAGTAGAGCTGATACTTCTGATCCAGCTTGTACAAACCGAAAAATATTATCAATAAACAATAGAACGTCTTGTTTGTTAATATCTCTAAAGTATTCTGCCATTGTCAATGCAGTTAAGCCAACGCGCATACGTGCTCCAGGAGGTTCATTCATTTGACCATATACTAATGCTACTTTAGATTCTTTCAGATTATCTGCATCAATTACTTTAGACTCTTTCATTTCCATATATAGGTCGTTTCCTTCTCTTGTTCTTTCACCAACGCCTCCAAATACAGATACTCCACCATGAGCTTTAGCGATGTTATTAATTAGTTCCATAATTAATACAGTTTTACCTACTCCAGCACCTCCGAATAAACCAATTTTCCCACCTCTTCTATAAGGAGCAAGTAAATCGACGACTTTAATACCTGTTTCAAAAATATTTGGTTTTGTCTCTAGCTTAGTAAAAGCAGGTGCTGGTCGATGGATAGGTAAAGTACTCTCAGAATCAACGGGACCCAAATTATCTACAGGTTCACCTAAAACATTAAAAATACGTCCAAGAGTATCTGTACCTACAGGAACAGATATAGGGGATCCAGTATCAATAACTTCTACCCCTCTTTGTAGTCCTTCAGTGGAACTCATAGAAACAGCTCGTACCTTGTTGTCACCCAAAAGTTGTTGTACTTCACAAGTAATAGTTCCTTCTGAGCTTTGTACTTTGAGTGCGTTGAATACTTTCGGAAGCTGTCCGTTAGGAAATGCAATATCTAAAACTGGTCCGATAATTTGAGTAACAGATCCGGTACTTTTTGTTGTACTAACCATTATGCTTATTTGTATTCATGAATATAGTCAATAGATTTAATTTCGGTTATTCAGCTAAGTCTTAGAGATAGAGATCAACTAGTATAATATTATAATATATAGTAAAGTACTCTATATAGTACCAGTTTCTTTAACTAATTTTAATTTATTAATTGATATCTTTATTATATCTTAAATATATTAATATCCTTGTATATTCCTCATTCGTCCTGTCGTTTTCAGCCAATTTTGAGCTTCAATATAATTATCAGGAGCTAACTTAATAGCCTGCTGCCAATATTGAGCCGCCTTATCAAACATTAATTTAGATAGCTCTGTATCTTTATCCTCAATTGCTTGAACTCCTTGGTAATGGTATATCACGGCTATATTATTAAGGGCCTGAGGTAATTTAAAATTTAGTTCTAATCCTTGATGGTAGTATTCTAAAGCTTTCACATACTCTCCATTACTAGCATAAATAAGCCCTATATTATATAAAATATAGCTTCTATCATATGGATCTTCTTCTAGTTTTAAAGCCTCATAATAATTTTCTAAAGCTTCCGCATACTCACCTTCAGATTGTGCAGACATTCCATCTCGATAGTAAGAGAAAGCTTCTTTTTCCTCTTTACTTGTAGGAAGTATTTTTAATACAATATCAGCTAATACTGTAAAAGTTTTGTCAATAAAATTATCATTTTTTTGAGATCGTGGCATAAGTGGCGTGGAGGTGATTAACGATTCTTACTTAATTGTTGAGTTTTTAAATTTTAATAGAATTTCATAATGAACATAACATTAGATAATTTAAAAGCCCTGACAAAAACAGTATTATTTAGATAAATAGATTGTATACCAATAAACTAGAATCTAGTGTTTATCATCATAAAAAGTTTTAAACTTGTATAACGAACAAAGGACTTTAGTGTTATATTAAATCTAATACAACATAGATTAATTCTCTACATTTGTATTATTTATACAGATATTCGATTCTTGTTTATATTAAGCTCTGTATTAAAATTAGAAAGTTACTATTAGATAATAAAACCAATATTTATGTTTTTAAATAATCAAAACTTTGAAAATAGATCCTCTAGATCTAGCTCAAATATCAATTCTTCTGAAACAATTGTAGATTTGAAAAATCCTCAGATTATCTATAAAATTAGATTAGAGTCAGTCAATAATGATAATCTGTTAAATTTAGACCTTGATAAATCAGAATCACATACAGGTGGTGAACAGCATCTAGAATTAAGTTCTCCACCTAAACTAGATAAAAAAAGTAAAAATTTTAATAAAATTCACGACTTAGTAGATAGTAAAAAAAATAAGAATAGACAGCGCAAAAAAATAAAAACTAAAATACATATTGACGATGATGATGACAACTTTAGAGACTCTAATTCTAATGTTTCGCAGACTGCAGGAGATTTAGCTATCTCTTTAATGCGTCCACCTAAGCCAAAAGTGGAAGTTGTAAAAAAACTGACTAGTAATAAAAAATCTATAAGACAGAAAAAAGTAGCCGTAACTCCTAGTCAAAATTCAGCAAGCATTCAATCTAATTCTCCGCCAGAGTCTATTAGTATTACTAATCCTCTAACTATTCAAGAATTATCTAAACTAATTTGTGTTCAAGAAACAGATATTATAAAATATTTATTTCTTAAAAGAATATCAGTTACTATGAATCAAACCATAGACGCCTCAATAATATCATCAGTGGCTGATAATTTTGGTATAGCAGTAGAATCAAATGTAAAGGAAAATAATAATGGACTTTCTAGTAATTTAGATAACTCTAATGCTTTTTATGAAACTGGCAATTATATTAAAAGACCTCCAATTGTCACAGTTATGGGACATGTAGATCATGGCAAAACAACGCTATTAGATTATATTCGAAAATCTAATAATGCTAACAAAGAAATTGGAGGAATTACTCAAGCCATTGCAGCTTATGAAGTTGAGTATATTAAGAAAGATAATAAACAAAAAATTGTTTTCTTGGATACTCCAGGCCATGAAGCTTTTACAAGTATGAGGTCTAGGGGAGCTAATTTAACAGATGTCGCTATTATTATTATAGCTGCTGATGACGGAGTTAAACCTCAAACCATAGAGGCTATTAATCATATTCAAAAAGCGAATGTCCCTTTTGTCATAGCAATATCTAAGATAGATAAAGCTGGTTCTAATACAGATATTATTGAGCAAGATTTATTAAAATACAATGTCATGTCGGAGAAACTTGGTGGCCAAGTGCCTATAATTCCTATTAGTTCTCTTACTGGTCAAAATGTTGATAAATTATTAGAAACTATTACCTTGTTAGCTGAATTAGAGGATTTGAAAGCTGATCCAACACAGCCTGCACAAGGTATTATAATAGAAGCCCATTTAGATAAATCGCATGGTCCAGTAGCAACTCTATTAATACAAAATGGTACATTGAATATTAGTGATAATTTGGTTATTGGATCAGCTTACGCAAAGATTCGAGTTATAATTAACAACGCTAAAGAGAAAATTAATTTAGCAATACCATCATCTGTTGTTGAAATTTGGGGATTGTCATCTGTACCAGCTACAGGAGAAATAGCTTTAGCAGTTAAAAGTGATAAAGAAGCCAAACTTAAAGCGATTGAAAATACCTCTAAAGACTCATCAATTATACAGAAACAAAGAGCACTTAATAGTCGAATTACATTAGATACTTTAAAAAACACTAATTCTAAAGATATTAGTAAGCAAATTTCTTTAATTATTAAAACAGATAATCAAGGCTCTACAGAAGCAATCCTAGATTCTTTATCTCAATTTCCTCAGAGTAAAGTTCAACTCAATGTTGTCTCAATCATGCCTGGAGAAATTACTGCTACAGATGTTGAACTAGCTTCAACCACAAATTCTACTCTCATTGGGTTCAATACCAACTTTGCTCCAGGAACAAAGCAAGCATCGGCAAAGTCGAATATATTAATAGAAAACTATCAAATCATTTATGCCTTAATTGAAGACATTAAAAGAAGGATGGAAGACTTACTTGATCCTGAATATTCAGAAGTACCGGTGGGAGAAGCAGAAGTAAGTACAGTATTCTCGTTAGCAAATAGAAAAATAGCAGGATGTCGAGTGATCAATAATAAGCTATTAAAAAACTCTTGGATTAAAGTGATTCGAGAAGAAAAAGTTATTTATCAAGGAAAAATTGAATCTTTAAAGCGCGTTAGAGAAGATGTCGAAGAAATTCAAGCTGGCAACGAATGTGGAATTTTCATCTCTGAATTTCAATTATGGCAGTCGGGAGATAAGATTCATTCATTTGATCTGATACCTAAACAAAAATCTTTGTTTTAAATACCTTGTTAAAGCTTAAAGAATCTTGAATTGCTAGAAGCAAAAAAATTTCCTCTTTTAAATAGACTATATAATATAATCAATTAAAAGAGGTTACCTTTATGTCTGAATCTAGCTTAATAAATTATAATGCTATTATTAATTATAAAATGAACAAAACTTGTAATGAGTAGATCTTCTTAGTAATTCAGTATGTTAGATCATTTTAATAAACAAATCTATAGAAATTTTTAATATTTAGATGGAAAAATATGAAGTTAGGCTATATATTTAATCTTTATTTAAAAAAGGTAATAAAGAAAGGATTCTAGCTTGTTTAATCGCCTTAGTAAGTTTTTTTTGCTGCTTCGAAGTCAATCCAGTTGACCTTTTAGGCAGTATTTTGCCTTGTTCTGTAATAAATTTTCTTAGCAGGTCAATATCTTTGTAGTCAACAGCATCTGTTGGCTTAATTGGAGATATTCTGTTTCTATATATAGCCATAATATGATTATTCTAATAAGATAAATAACTACTTAATTTCTTTGAAGATACAATGCTGATTACAATTAGGACAAAACTTGTTTAATTCAATTCTACTTGGTGTATTTCGTCTATTTTTAGTAGTTGTATATCGAAAAACGCCAGGTTTCCTTTTTTGAGCAAACTCTCCAGCCTTATCAGAGCACTCTAAAGTTATTACGATTCGTGCACCTTTGCTTTTAGCCATTAGTATGACACCTTAGTTATAAGTATACAGTAAACGCTTATTATTCATGTTTAGTGAAGAAGTATCAAGTCTAAAAAAGTAAAAATACTATAAAGCTTCAAAATTTAAGTCATTAGTCCTGATTCTTATTACTCTTTCAATACTACTAATAAATATTTTTCCATCTCCAATTTCCCCTGTTTTAGAAGCCTTAATAATCGTCTCTACAATTTTCTCTACTTTATCATCGCTAATAATAATTTCAATTTTTATTTTATCAATGATATCAATAGAGTATTCGGATCCTTTATATCTTTCAGTTTGACCCTTCTGTCTCCCAAATCCAGAAACTTTGATAACCGTCATTCCTCCAATACCTTCCTTGACTAGAGCAAGTTTTACTTCATTAAGCTTGAAAGGTCTAATAATAGCTTCAATTTTTTTCATATATATTTATATGTCTAGTTAGTTTATTTTAATTAAATACTATCTTACAAAGTTTTTCGCAATGACAATCTCTATTGTGTAATAACAAGAGCTCTTGTTGAACTATTGCCTATTGTTTTTCTTTAATGTTATAATACGCCGCATATTCCCTTTTTGAATAGATCCCAGATTTGTGTATTTTCGTTTCTAAAAATATTTTATAAAAGTTTTATTGGATTTACTGTGGCTAAGAACCTTTCTGCGATTAAACGCATTAAAACTTCGGAAAGAAATCGTCTCATTAACCGTAAGTATAAATCGGTTGTCAAAACTTTAACTAAAAGATGCCTTCTAAATATTGATAATTTAGAAAGTGATAATTTCAATGATGTGCAGTCAAGTATTTCTCAAGTATATAGTAAGATTGATAAAGCTGTAAAAAAGGGGGCATTTCACCCTAATACAGGCGCTAGAAAAAAAGCTAGACTTGCGAGAGCATTGTCTTTTGCTCAGAAAAACAGAATTGATTAAATAAATAATACTTGTCTATCTTGATGTCAATTAATTGACAGACAGACAAGTATTAATTTCGTTTTTTTTAATAGCTTGAACTATCTTTTAGCAGCAAAGTACTTATAGATAGTGTGTGTGAAGAAAAATTTTAAAAATCTTTTTTTGAATAAAATATGATGTTCTAGTTATGTCTAGAGAAGAAATAATGTAGCAAACTATGCTTATGCATTATCTACCAGTACTCTATTAATAGTATTAAACTCTTCGATTTCAAAATTTGTTATAAAGGAGATCTATGGTTCAACGTATAAGCTTAAAAAATAAACTTCTTCCAGATTTAGTTGAAATTCAGAGGGCCAGTTTTAAATGGTTTTTATTAGAAGGTTTGACGGAAGTTCTTGAAATTTTTCCGAAGATATCAGACCCTACTAGTCGACTCGAATTACAATTATTTGGTAATGAGTACAAGATAAAATTTCCTCGTTATAGTGTCAGACAGGCAAAAAATAGGGATAAAACTTATAGTGCTCAAATATATGTTCCTGCAAAGTTAACAAGAAAAGATATTGATCTACCTTCTAAAAACCAAGAAAAAAATATTAAATCATTAGATTTATCATCAACCCATCTACAGCTCAGTGCTGAAAAGCAGATAAAAAATAAAAAGTACAAAAAGAGATTAGTTTTTATTGGAGACTTGCCAATAATGACAAATAGAGGAACTTTTATTGTATCTGGGACAGAAAGAGTTATTATTAACCAAATAATCCGTAGTCCAGGAATCTATTATAAACAAGAGATAGACAAAAATGGTAAGCAGATTTATAGTGCAAGCCTAATTTCTAATAGAGGTTCTTGGTTAAAATTTGAAATTGATCCTAAGGGAGAAATTTGGATAAGAATAGATAAGACCCACAAAGTAAATGCTTATATTTTTCTGCGAGCTATTGGACTCAATAAAGATGAAATTGAAAAAGGACTTAGTAAATATGCTTTTCTTATTTCTGCATCCCAAATATATTCAGTTAAAGAATTAGCTAAAGAAATTGGAAAAAATAATATTGAAGAAGTAACTGATGAGGAAGCCCTGCTCATAGTTTATTCTAAGCTTAGACCTAATGAACCAGCAACAGTTGCTGTTGCTAAGCAGATGCTTTACTCTCGTTTTTTTGATCCTAAAAGATATGACTTAGGTGAAGTTGGTAGATATAAAATTAATAAAAAACTAGGTCTCAATATACCTAAAACGTTCCGAGTATTGTCTCCTCAAGACATCTTATCCTCAATTGATTATCTAATTAATATTAAGGATAAAAACTCAGGTAATCTTGATGATATAGATCATCTTGGTAATAGAAGAGTTCGTTCAGTTGGAGAATTGCTGCAGAACCAATTCAGAGTAGGTCTCAATCGTTTAGAACGCATTATTAGAGAGAGAATGATGATATGTGATATAGATTCATTGAGTTTATCAAATCTAATTAATCCCAAGCCATTAATTGCGTCAGTGAGAGAATTCTTTGGATCTAGTCAGCTTTCTCAATTTATGGACCAAACTAATCCAGTTGCAGAACTAACTCACAAGAGAAGAATTAGTGCCTTAGGTCCAGGAGGTTTTAATAAAGACAGGGCAGGTTTTGCAGTTCGTGATTTACATCCTAGTCACTATGGTAGAATTTGCCCAATTGAAACTCCGGAAGGTCCGAACGCAGGTTTAATTGGTTCACTAGCAACCTGTGCGCGGGTCAATGTTTTTGGTTTCATAGAAACCCCATTTTATCCGGTAAACCAAGGTCAAGTGATTTATCACAATAGTCCTGTCTATCTAACAGCAGATGAGGAAGATGATTTCCGAGTAGCTCCAGGAGATGTTAAAGTTAGTAAGCAACATTACATTGAAGGAGATATTATTCCTGTACGTTATCGTCAAGAGTTTATTACAACAACCCCAACCCAAGTAGATTATATTGCAATTTCACCTATTCAAGTAATTTCAGCTGCAACATCATTAATACCTTTTTTAGAACATGATGATGCGAATAGAGCTCTAATGGGATCTAATATGCAAAGGCAAGCTGTTCCATTATTATATCCAGAAAAGCCAATAATTGGTACTGGTCTTGAGACTAAAATAGCTCGAGACTCTGGTATGGTTGTTATTAGCAGAACATCTGGTCATGTAAATTATGTTTCTGCTAATAAAATAGGCATTCAGGATAATAGTGGTAGAACAGTTCATTATCGCTTAAAAAAATATTATCGGTCTAACCAAGATACTTGTATTAATCAGCGCCCAATTGTTTGGGTGGGAGAAAAAATAGTTGTTGGCCAAACTTTAGCTGATGGCGCATCCACAGACGGAGGGGAAATCGCTTTAGGGAGAAATATTCTAGTTGCTTATATGCCTTGGGAAGGTTATAACTACGAAGATGCATTTTTAATTAGCGAAAGATTAGTTTATGATGACTTGTATACTTCTATCCATATCGAAAAGTATGAAGTAGAATGCCGTCAAACTAAATTAGGACCAGAAGAAATTACTAGAGAGATTCCTAACGTCAGCGATAACTCTCTGAAGGATTTAGATAGAAATGGAATTGTTGTCGGTGGTTCTTGGGTTGAAGCTGGAGATATTTTAGTAGGAAAAATTACTCCTAAAGGTGAAGCTGATCAACTACCAGAAGGTAAATTGTTGCGAGCTATTTTTGGAGAAAAGGCTCGAGATGTGAGAGATACATCTTTACGGCTTCCTAATGCTGCAAAAGGTAGAGTAGTTAAGGTTAGGGTTTTTACTAGGCAGAAAGGAGATGAGCTGCCTCCCGGAACAAATGCTATGATTCGCGTCTATGTTGCGCAGAAGAGAAAAATCCAAGTGGGTGATAAAATGGCTGGTCGTCACGGCAATAAAGGTATCATTTCTAGGATCTTACCTAAACAAGATATGCCTTATTTATCAGATGGAACACCAGTGGACATTGTTTTAAATCCTTTAGGTGTACCTTCTAGAATGAATGTTGGTCAAGTATTTGAGTGCCTACTAGGCTTAGCAGGTGGCTATTTAGGAAAGAGATTTAAAATAATACCTTTTGATGAAATGTATGGAGCAGAAGCATCAAGAGCACTTGTAAATAGAAAATTAAAAGAAGCATCATTGATTACTAGCAATAAATGGCTTTTTAATGATCAGCATCCAGGTAAAATGCAAGTTTTTGATGGTAGAACAGGAGAGCCTTTTGATAATCCTGTTACAGTTGGTAGAGCTTATATGCTTAAGCTTGTTCATCTTGTTGATGATAAAATCCATGCAAGATCCACTGGTCCTTACTCTCTAGTTACGCAGCAGCCATTAGGAGGTAGAGCACAGCATGGAGGTCAAAGATTAGGTGAAATGGAAGTGTGGGCTTTAGAAGCTTTTGGTGCAGCATATACTTTGCAAGAATTATTAACTGTAAAGTCGGATGATATGCAAGCTAGAAATGAAGCATTAAATGCAATAGTTAAAGGGAAGCCTATACCGAAGCCTGGAACTCCAGAATCTTTTAAAGTCTTAATGCGAGAGCTGCAGTCATTAGGTTTAGACATTGCAGTACATAAATTAAAACTATTTGAAGATGGCCAAAGACGGACAGTTGAAGTTGACTTGATGTCGGATTCTAAAGATAACCGAGTAGATCGTTCTAATTATGATACTCCTCCAGTAGACGATTTTGAACAATTCCTTTATTAAGATATTCATTTTTCAATATGAAGCATGTAAATAAATTGGCTAATTATTTGATTTTAAGGTATTCAAATTTATGACAAAGTTTGAGCAATATTTTGACTACGTAAAAATTAGTTTAGCTTCTCCCGAAAAAATTCGACAGTGGGGCGAAAGAAGTTTGCCCAACGGACAAATTGTTGGTGAAATTACAAAGCCTGAAACAATTAATTACAGAACTTTAAAGCCAGAAATGGATGGTTTATTCTGTGAGAAAATTTTTGGCCCAGTTAAGGATTGGGAATGTCACTGTGGTAAATATAAACGTTTTCGCTACAAAGGTATAGTTTGTGAACGATGTGGCGTAGAAGTTACAGAATCACGCGTGAGAAGACATCGGATGGCTTATATTGAACTTGCCTCACCAGTAACTCATGTTTGGTACTTAAAAGGAAGTACAAGCTATATTGCTTTAGCATTAGACTTAAAAGTCAAAGAAGTAGAAAAAATTGTTTATTTTCATTCTTATGTAGTTACGCAATCTAATACAGATATTAATTTAAAATACAAGCAACTGCTCGAAGGTTACGAATGGAAAAGTCTTGAAGAGGAAATCTACCAAAATCAAGATGAGAATAACCAAGTAGAAGTAGGAATAGGTGCAGAAGCTATTCAGAAACTGTTGAAAGATTTAGATTTAGAGCACATAGCTGAAACCTTAAGGTCTGAAGCTACAAATCCACCAAAAAGTTTTAAGACACCTTCATTAAAATTCAATAAAAAAATGAAACGCTTAAGATTGATTGAAAATTTCATAGCAACAGGTGCAGATCCTTCTTGGATGGTATTCACAGTCATTCCTGTGATACCTCCAGACTTACGGCCTATGGTCCAATTAGATGGAGGTAGATTTGCGACGGCAGATTTGAATGAGTTTTATCGTCGAATTATTAATAGAAATAATAGATTATCTCGTCTAAAGTCAATTTTAGCTCCGGAGATTATTATCAGAAATGAAAAAAGAATGCTGCAAGAGGCCGTTGACTCTCTCATGGATAATGGTCGTAGAGGTAGAACTGTTGTAGGTGCAAATAATAGACCATTAAAATCTTTGTCAGATATTATAGAAGGAAAACAAGGTCGTTTTAGACAAAACTTGCTAGGTAAAAGAGTAGATTATTCCGGTAGATCTGTAATTGTTGTAGGTCCTCATTTAAAACTACATCAATGTGGATTGCCACGAGAAATGGCTTTGGAGTTATTTCAGCCTTTTGTTATTCACAGACTAATTTTGCAGGGATTAGTTAACAATATTAAAGCTGCCAAAAAGATGATTCAAAAAAATGAATCTTCTATTTGGAATGTCTTAAATGAAGTTATTCAAGGTCACCCAGTACTATTGAACAGAGCTCCCACACTACACAGATTAGGTATTCAAGCATTTGAACCTATTCTTGTAGAAGGAAGAGCTATTAAGCTTCATCCATTAGTATGCCCAGCGTTTAACGCTGATTTTGACGGAGATCAAATGGCTGTTCATGTTCCTTTGTCTTTAGAGGCTCAAGCCGAAGCTAGATTGCTAATGTTAGCCCCTCATAATTTTCTCTCTCCAGCAACAGGTCAACCAATTATTATGCCAAGCCAAGACATGGTTTTAGGTTGCTATTATTTAACAGCTAATAATCCATCTCAGCAGCAGGGATCTAATCAGTATTTTGCAAGCTTAGAAGATGTAGTTATGGCTTATGAACAGAAGAAAATTGATTTACATTCTTATATATGGGCTCGTTTTGATGGATTAGTAGATGGTGATCAACCTCATGATCCGATTAAGATTGAAAAACATTCTGACAATAGTACAACAAAATTTTTTAATAACCATATCATAAAAGAAGACGCTGAAAATCAGAGAATTGTGCAATATATTAGAACAACAGCTGGCCGTATAATCTTTAATAAAATTATTCAAGAGTCTTTACTAGCATAGTTAATAACGAACATTTAATATGGAGAAGATTTAGTGGATAATAGACGAAGTCTTGCACAGCCAAGTTTTTCAAATAAGGTTATTGATACAAACGAACTAAAAAATTTAATTGTCTGGGCTTTTCGTAATTATGGTATAGCCCGAGCAGCCAATATGGCCGACAAGCTTAAAGATCTTGGATTTCATTATGCGACCCAGGCAGGAATTTCTTTAAGTTTAGAAGATTTAAGAATTCCTCCTAGTAAGCAAAGTCTTTTATTAGGCACGATTGAAGATATTAAGGCCACTGAAAACAAATATCGCCGAGGTGAGATTACAGCAGTTGAACGATTTCAAAAAGTTATTGATACGTGGAATAATGCGAGTGAATCCTTGAAACAAGAAGTTATTAAATACTTTAAAGAGACAGATCCTCTAAATGCTGTTAGTATGATGGCGTTCTCAGGTGCTAGAGGTAATATTTCTCAAGTAAGACAGTTAGTGGGCATGAGAGGGCTTATGGCTGATCCACAGGGACAAATTATTGATCTTCCAATATCGAGTAATTTTAGAGAAGGACTAACTGTTACTGATTATTTTATATCATCATACGGAGCAAGAAAAGGATTAGTTGATACTGCTTTAAGAACAGCAGATTCCGGCTATTTGACGCGTCGACTTGTCGATGTTTCTCAAGATGTAATAATTAGAGAAGTAGACTGTAAGACCAATAAAGGCATCATACTAGAAGATTTAGTAGATACGCAGAAAATATTAATTAATCTAGAACAAGCTTTATCTGGCCGAGTATTAGCAGAAAATGTATTCCATCCAGAGACAAATTGTTTAATTGCTCATACGAACCAAGATGTCAGTCCTAAGTTAGCAAAAGAGATAACTAAAGCTGGTATCAAAAAAGTTTTAGTAAGATCTCCTGTTACATGTAACTCTAGAAGTTCTGTTTGTCAGTATTGTTACGGATGGAATCTTGCACATGGCCGCTTAGTTGATTTAGGAGAGGCTGTTGGTATTATTGCGGCTCAATCTATTGGTGAGCCTGGCACTCAATTGACAATGAGGACCTTTCATACTGGAGGAGTATTTACCGGTGAATTAGCAGAACAAATCTACGCACCTATAGATGGTCAATTGATAGATCTAGATATTGAATCGTATACAGATGTTCGTACCAGACATGGTGAGCAAGCATTAATAACAAAAAAGCCAACCCAAGTTACAATCAGATCTAAGAAAAATCAGAAGTCAATAATTAACTTAAGTAAAGGTACTACTCTTTTAATATGTGATGGTGAATTAGTATCGAAGGATCAAGTGATTGCTGAATCACCCCGCAGAAATCGACTCATGACAGAAAGAGCTCAAAAACATGTAGTTTCAGATCTCTCTGGCAAAATCTGTTTCTCCAATTTAACAGTTGAAGAAACAGATAATAATCAATATACTACAAGAATTACTAAAACTGGAGGCTTGATCTGGGTGCTCTCAGGTGAAGTTTATAGTATATCTGATTCTGCTAATGTTATTGTTCATAAAGAAGATAAAACTAAAGCTGGTACTATACTTGCACAGACAGAATTAATAAATCATTATGCTGGAGAAGTAAGGATACACCAGAATACTAATAGCAGTATTACCAATATACAAGTTATTACTGAATCTATTGTAATTCCAGGTTGTTATATTTATACAGATGTAATCCACAAAAAAGAATCTTATATTTTAGAAACAGAAAAAAAACAAAAATTTCTTTTCAAAGCTATTCCAAACCAAAAAATTCAAGATGGTTACACAGTCGCAGAACTAATATCTGATACGTATAAAACGACAAGTGGTGGTATTATTAAATATTTAGACTTAAATGTATCAAAAAAGAAAACAGGCTTAGATAAAGATGCCTACGAAATTTTAAGTCCGGGATATATCTTATGGATTTCAGAAGAAACTCACGAAATTAATAAAGATTCATCACTAATACTAGTGCATAATGGAGATGTTATAGAAAGTGGAACAGAGCTAGTTAAAAATATTTTTTCTAAAAGCTCAGGTATTGCTGAAATAATCGAAAAGGATGGAATAGTTCGAGAAATTATTATTAAGCCTGGATCTATCTATAAACTTAGTGAGGTGTATAGTAATAATGATAAAAGTAGAGGTTTTTTAAGACCTGGAGAAAGACTTCATAATAATATTTCTACAGATAAGTTAGTTTATTGGGAGTATATAGAAAACGAGCAAATGCCCTATATTCTTATTAGACCTGTTATTGTTTATTCAATACCAGAAACAAAATCCAGTCTAATTGAAAATCTAGTTTCACAAAAACCAAGTCAAACTAAACTAAAGCTAGTTAAAAGAACTCCTTTTCGGGACGGAGAAAGAGTGAAATCTATAGAAGGAGTTCATTTAGTAACAACTAATCTTGTGGCTGAAATTGAGCATCGAGATGATAATTTAATATCCTCAATTGAGTTTTCTGCTAAAGAAAGTGGCAATAATTATTTTGACTTAAGGCTGTCAACTTTTGAAACATTATCAATTAAAAGTATTGATGTAAATAAATCAGAGAAGCAACAAAGTCAAACTAGAATTATTGTAAAAAATGGTGAATATATCAAGCCATTTACAGTTGTTGCTAGTACTGAGATTATTGCAATGAGTGAAGGTACTGTTGAGGAGATTTATTCTGAAAAGAATACTAGCAGGCGCATTTTGATTGCGACATCTTCTGATAAAAAGACCTTTAATATAGGAAAATCAACAGTTAAAGTAAGTGTGGGTGATTGGATTCGTTGTGGTGATTTTATTACTGAAAATATGACTTCTTTAGACTCTGGACAAATTATTGAAATTTCTTCTAGATCAGTTACATTAAGAATTGCTAGACCTTACTTGGTTTCTAATGGTGCTATTTTACATGTTGATAACAATGCATTAATTAGAAGGGGAGAAACATTAGCTATATTGGTTTTTGATAGAGCAAAAACAGGTGACATTATACAAGGGCTTCCAAGAATTGAAGAAATTCTTGAAGCAAGAAAGAAAACAGACGTATTGTTAAATCCTCATGATATCCTCGATGCAAGTTTTGATTTGTATATTGAATGTGGATTAGCCTTATATGAAGCTGCTCGATTAAGCTTTCAAGAGATTCAGTTACTACTTGTTAAAGAAGTACAATTGGTATATCAATCTCAAGGAGTGAATATTTCTGATAAGCATGTAGAAGTAATAGTACGGCAGATGACTTCTAAAGTGAAAATAGAAAATGGTGAAGAAACAGGCTATTTACCTGGAGAGCTTGTAGAGTTACAGAAGATTGAACAGACTAATAAAGCCATAACCTTGAGAAATAAGATTAATGCATCATATAGGCCTGTGCTATTAGGTATTACTCAAGCTTCCTTAAATACAGAAAGCTTTATTTCTGCAGCAAGTTTTCAAGAAACTACAAAAGTATTAACTGAAGCTGCTATATCTGGTAAATTAGATTGGTTAAGAGGTCTGAAAGAAAATGTTATTATAGGTCGGCTTATACCAGCTGGTACCGGCTTCAATATGTATGATAACTGTAATGGCTCATCGTTAGAGAAAAAGAATTTAACTGCAAATACTAATGACGAAAGTACTATTTCATCTGTACGAGATGATTTAGATGATATCATTTTAGACGACAGAACCGCGCGTAATTATTTTAGCAATAAAAGTGTAGAATGAATTCTTCAGGATCTATTTTGTTGATCTGCTTTAAAAGTGTGTTAATTTATTATTAGTTTACTAAAATTCAAATAAGTTAGTTGAATCAGTTTCTAAACAAAGGGATTTCCCGAATAATTACATTATTTAAATATTATAATTCATGGCTATTGTTACATTAGCAGAATTACTAGAAGCAGGTGTTCATTTTGGACATCAAGCACGTAGATGGAATCCTAAAATGTTTCCATATATTTATACAGAAAGAAATGGCATACATATTATTGATCTAGTCCAAACTGCACAATTATTAACAGAAGCTTGTGAACTTATAAAACAGGCTTCGTCGGATGGTAAAAAAGTTTTATTTCTAGGAACAAAAAGACAAGCCGCTGGTATAGTGGCACAGGAAGCACAACGCTGTGATTCTTATTATGTTAACCAGAGATGGCTTGGAGGAATGTTAACTAATTGGGTAACGATTAAGTCTCGAGTTAGTCGTCTGAGACAGCTAGAAGAACAAGATAAAAGTGGTATGATTGATCAGTTACCCAAAAAAGAAGCCGCTGTTTTACGAAGAGAATTAGATAAACTTCGTAAACATCTAAATGGTATTAAAAATATGACTCGTTTACCTGATATTGTTGTAGTTGTAGATCAAAAGAGAGAAACAACAGCTATACAAGAGTGTTTAAAATTAGGTATTCCAACTATTTGTATACTTGATACTAATTGTAGTCCAGAAATTATTAATATTCCAATCCCAGCTAATGATGATGCCATTAGGTCAATTAAACTAATTGTAGGTAAAATAGCAGATGCAATTTATGATGGTAAATACGGGCAAACAGATTTAGAAGAAATAACTCATCCTACTCAAAGTGAATTATAATAATTAATTTAAATACTTAAAAATTTTTGAAAGCATATGACACTACAAATTTCTGCTCAAGTCGTAAAAGCCTTACGTGATAAGACTGGAGCAGGTATGATGGACTGCAAGAAAGCTTTACAAGCTAATAATGGCAATGAAGAAAAAGCTTTAGAATCATTAAGACAAAAAGGGCTGGCTTCAGCTAACAAGAAATCTAATCGTACCGCTATTGAAGGTTTACTAGAGAGTTATATTCATACTGGCGGAAGAATAGGTGTATTAGTTGAAGTCAACTGTGAAACAGATTTTGTAGCACGACGTCCAGAGTTCCAAAAGTTAGCTAAAGATATTGCTATGCAAATAGCGGCATCGCCTAATGTGGAATACGTATCAACACAGGATATACCTAGTGAAATTATTAATCTGGAACAAAGAGTTGAAGCTGGTAAAGATGACTTGAAAAACAAACCAGTTGATAGAATCGAAACAATCATTGAAGGACGAATGAAAAAGAGACTTAAGGAGCTATCATTATTAGATCAAATGTTTATTCGCAATCAAGATATTAGTATTGAAGATTTAATAAACCAAAATATTGCTGTTCTAGGTGAAAATATTAAAATTAGAAGATTTGTAAGATTTCTTCTGGGAGGGGGAGAAGAAAATTTGAAAGTTAATTTTGCAGATGAAGTCGCAGATATTTTAAATAAAAAATAAACTATAACAATCTTTAGAATGGATAAAACAATAAAGTTTGTAGCAAAATACCTATAATCATATTAAATAATTAATATATGGGTATATAATTAAACGTAAAAGCATTATAGGTAGCAATAATTGTTTTTTACAAAAAATAATCACTACTAAAAATAGCTATCTCTATTAGAATTTATTTTTGCTTTTAATTTATTAATAGTCTAATTTTAAGAATAAATTAATTGCATATTAATTCTTCAAAAACTTATTTTTTGATTCTTGCACTATTTAAAAAAATATTTATTATGTATCAAAACAGTCTCATAGATTTTAACCCATATAATAGTTTATCAGCAGTAGAAGTTGGAAAACATCTATATTGGAAAATAGGTAGCTTACAATTGCATGGGCAAGTTTTCATTGTCTCTTGGTTAGTAATTGCTACACTTTTAACTTTATCATTTCTAGGTACTAGAAATCTACAAAGAATTCCTGAAAAATTTCAGAATTTTATGGAATTTATATTAGAATTTCTGCAAGATATTGCAAAAAATCAGATTGGTGAGCATGAATATCGCCCTTGGGTGCCTTACATTGCAACTTTATTTCTATTTATTCTAGGTTGTAACTGGGCAGGTGCATTAATTCCTTGGAAGTTAATTCACTTGCCTGAAGGTGAGCTAGCTGCCCCAACAAATGACATTAATACAACTGTGGCCCTGTCTTTACTTACATCTTTAGCTTATTTTTATGCAGGTTTAAGTAAAAAAGGGTTAGGCTACTTTGCTAGATATATTCAGCCAACTCCAGTATTACTACCAATCAATATTCTAGAAGATTTTACGAAACCACTATCTTTAAGTTTTCGATTATTTGGAAACGTCTTAGCAGATGAATTAGTTGTTTCTGTATTTACTTTGCTAATTCCAATTTTAATACCATTACCAGTTATGATACTCGGATTATTTGCGAGTTCAATACAGGCATTAATCTTTTCTACTTTGTCCGCAGCTTATATTGGAGAAGCAATGGAAGGTCATGGAGAAGAGTAATATACTATAATTACAATATTAGAATCTATTATACTTAATTATATAGATTTTAAGTATTATACGAAATTTGTCAATTTTCTACTCATATAACAAAAAATTAAAATTCATTATGGATTCAATCGTTTCAGCCGCATCCGTTATCGCTGCCGGTCTTGCTGTAGGTCTTGCTGCAATAGGCCCAGGCATTGGTCAAGGTAGTGCAGCAGCTAATGCTGTCGAAGGTATTGCTAGACAGCCAGAAGTAGAAGGAAAGATTCGGGGTACACTTCTTCTAAGTTTAGCATTTATGGAATCTTTAACAATTTACGGCCTAGTTGTTGCGTTGTCTTTATTGTTCGCTAATCCATACGTTGGTTAAAATAATCATTTGCGCTTAGTCTGGTGAGACTAAGCGCACTATAAAGTTATTTTTCTTAATTGAAACAAAATTATTAACTATAAACATAATTAGTAAAATGATTGATTTACCATTTCTATTAGCCGAAGAAATTGAAGGTGGCTTATTTGACTTCAATGGTACTTTGCCTTTAATGGCATTACAGTTTCTTACTTTAATGGTTTTATTAAATACTATTTTTTATAAACCTGTAACTAAAGTACTAGACGAACGAGATGAATATATTCGAACAACATTGACTACTGCATCGTCTATGCTTGTTAAAGCAGATGAGCTAGCTGCAAAATATGAAGAAGATCTATCTGAAGCTCGCCGCAATGCACAATTAAAAATAGCCTCTTCTCAAAAAGAAGCTCAAAATATAGTCTCAGAAGATATAAAAAAAGCTCAATTGAATGCAGAGAAACTGATTGCTGAAGCATCGAAACAGTTAAATGTTCAAAAAGAAGAAGCTCTTAAAACTTTAGAAAATCAGGTTGACACTTTGAGCGATCAAATTAAAGTTAAATTATTAAGTAGTCAATCTTGAAAATCATGATTCCAGAGTAAAATATTAAAATAGTAAGAATTTTAAATGAATAATATAGTAAAAATACCACAAATAATTACTATTTTATCAGAACATAGTAGTGAACACAAATTCGGCTTTAATTCTGATATTTTTGAAGCAAATGTTATTAATATATTGTTGCTTTTATTTGGTCTTATTTATGTTTTGAAGCAATTTCTCGGATCAAGTTTAAATGCAAGACAGATAAAAGTTTTAGCAGCTATACAAGAATCCGAAGAAAGACTAGAGCAAGCAAGTGCTAGATTGTCAGAATCAGAAAAACAACTTGCTCAAACTCAAATCATTATAGATCAAATTAAGAAAGAAGCTCAGCTAACAGCTGGAAAAGTTAGAAGTTCCATATTAGCTCAAGGCCAATTAGATATTGAAAGACTTGCCATAACAGGTAAATCAAATATAGAAACAGCTGAAAAACAGATCCGAAGGCAAATCCAGCAACAAATAACATTTCTTGCTCTTAAAAGAGTTACTTTGCAGCTGGAAAATCAAATGAGCTCCGAAATGCAACTGCGTATAATTGATAATAATATTGCTAAGTTAGGAGATCAACTATGAGCAGTAACAATGTTGTTATAAAAATAGCTCAGCCTTATGCAGTAGCTCTTCTTGATTTAGCTAAAACTAAAAAAGTTACTGAAAAGGTGAGCCAAGATATTCAGTCAATACAAAATATTTTAGCGCAATCTGACAAGCTAAAAATTTTTTTAGCTAATCCATTAAAAACTGTAGAGGCAAAAAAAGAAGTAATTATTGCAACTGTTGGCGATCAAATTAACGAAAATACATTATCATTTCTAATGATTTTAGTTGATCGCAAGCGAATTGGAATGTTAGATGCTATAGCTAGTAAGTATTTGGAACTGGCTTACCAAATGGAATCTTTAACAATTGCAAATATTAATACTTCTATTGCTTTAAGCCCTGATCAGGAAACTCTATTAACAGAAAAAATCAAGGTTATGACTAAGGCTAAAGAAGTTAAACTAATTATTTCAGTCGAGCCCGAGCTAATTGGTGGCTTTACTATTCAGATTGGATCAAAAGTCATTGATACTAGTATTAGAGGACAGCTAAGACAAATGGCTTCACACCTTGATGTTGTAGTAACTTAAAATAAAGTAAAAAAGACAGATAGCATTAGTCTGACTAATTACCGCTTTAGAATTTCCAATTAATAAAAATAATATTAAAAATATGGTAAATATTAGACCTGATGAAATAAGTAGTATTATTCGTCAACAAATTGAAAAGTATGATCAGGATGTAGAAGTAGCCAATATAGGAACAGTTTTACAAGTTGGTGATGGTATCGCTCGAGTATATGGACTTGATGAAGTCATGGCTGGTGAACTACTTGAATTTGAAGATAAAACTATTGGGGTTGCTTTAAATTTAGAAAGTGATAACGTTGGTGTAGTACTCATGGGAGATGGTAGGGATATTTTAGAGGGCAGTTCCGTAAAAGGGACTGGTCGAATTGCTCAAATTCCGGTCGGAGATGCTTTTTTAGGTAGAGTTGTTGATCCATTAGCTCGGCCAATAGATGATAAAGGTGAACCTGCAAGTAATGGAACAAGGCTAATTGAGTCAATGGCCCCTGGTATAATTGGAAGGCAATCAGTGTGTGAACCTATGCAAACAGGGATAACTGCTATTGACTCTATGATCCCAATTGGTAGAGGTCAGCGAGAATTAATTATTGGTGACCGTCAAACAGGTAAAACAGCTGTTGCATTGGACACAATTATTAATCAAAAAGGCCAAGATGTTGTTTGTGTATATGTTGCGATAGGACAAAAGGCATCTTCAGTAGCCCAAGTAGTATCTTCACTACAGGATAAAGGAGCTCTTGATTATACTATTATAGTTGCAGCTAATGCAGATAGTCCTGCGACTTTACAATATATTGCTCCTTATACAGGTGCGGCTTTAGCTGAATATTTTATGTACAAAGGTAAAGCAACATTAGTTATTTATGATGATTTAACTAAGCAAGCTCAAGCTTATCGTCAGATGTCTCTTTTGCTTAGAAGACCTCCGGGACGAGAAGCCTATCCTGGGGATGTATTCTATTTACACTCTAGATTGCTAGAGAGAGCAGCTAAATTGAATGCTGAATTAGGTGGAGGTAGTATGACAGCTCTCCCTATTATTGAAACTCAAGCTGGGGACGTATCTGCATATATACCAACAAATGTAATTTCAATTACAGATGGACAAATATTTCTATCTGGTGACTTATTTAACTCAGGGATTAGACCAGCTATTAATGTTGGGATCTCAGTCTCTAGAGTAGGCTCTGCTGCGCAAATAAAAGCCATGAAACAAGTGGCAGGCAAGTTAAAACTAGAGTTAGCACAATTTGCTGAATTAGAAGCTTTTTCTCAGTTCGCATCTGATCTAGATAAAGCAACCCAAAATCAACTAGCAAGAGGTCAACGTCTTCGAGAAATTTTGAAGCAAGCCCAAAATTCTCCTATTCCAGTTGAAGAACAGACTGCTATTATTTACACTGGAATTAATGGCTATCTAGATGATATTGAAGTTTCAAAAGTAGCTGAATTTATTAGAGAACTTCGAGAAGATTTAAAGAATTCTAAACCAGAATTTGGTGAAAATGTTCGTAGTACTAAAAAATTAGAACCAGTTAGTGAAGAATTGCTAAAAAGAGCAATTGAAGATGTTAAGCAAGGTTTTGATAAAGCTTAAATAATTAACTTTGCATTTGCAAAAATATTGAGACTAAAGAATATTCTTTAGTCTCAATATTGTAGTAAATAGTTATGTCTGCGTAATCCAGTCATATCCGTGCTTTTCTAGATCTTGGGCAAGAGTAACACTACCAGTTTTTACAATTTGCCCGTTACTCATAATATGAACAAAATCTGGAATAATATAATCTAATAATCTTTGATAGTGAGTAATCAAAATAATTGAATTTGTTGATTTAGCTAAAGTGTTAATTCCTTTTGCAACTACTCGTAATGCATCAATATCTAGTCCAGAATCTGTTTCATCTAAAATAGATATTTTGCTATCTAGTAAAGCCATTTGAAGAATTTCGTTACGTTTTTTTTCTCCACCAGAAAATCCTTCATTAACATTTCTTGTCAAAAAACTTTCTTGCATGCCAACAAGATCTATTTTTTCTGTTATTAGTTGAAAAAATTCTAAGGGGCTAAACTCCGATAATCCTTGAAACTTTCTGCGAGCATTTAATGCAATTCTTAAGAAATCAGAATTACTGACTCCAGGAATTTCAACAGGATACTGAAAAGCTAAAAAAATACCTGCTTTTGCCCTCTCGTCTGGCTCTATTTCAAGAATACTTTGTCCAAAAAATAAAATATCTCCGCTTATTAGTGAATACGCTGGATGTCCTGCAATTACTTTTGATAATGTACTTTTACCTGAACCGTTAGGCCCCATAATCGCATGTATTTCGCCGGCTCGAATAGATAAGTTTACCCCCTTTAAAATTGTTGTTTCACCAACAGAAGCATATAAATCTTTGATTTCTAAAATAGTCTGGCTCATCCTACAGTTCCCTCTAATTTTAAACTCAGTAAACGATCAGCTTCAGTAGCAAATTCCATAGGCAATTCATTAAAGACATCTTTACAAAAACCACTGATCATAAGAGCAATAGATTCTTCTAAATTGATCCCTCTTTGTAAAAAATAAAAAATTTGGTCCTCGCTAATTTTTGAAGTGGATGCTTCATGTTCTACTTTTGATGTTGGATTCTGTACTTGAATATAAGGAAATGTATTAGCTTGAGATGATTGACCAATTAATAAAGAATCGCATTGAGAATAATTACGAGAATTAAATGACTGAGGGCCAACTTTTACTAGGCCTCGATAACTGTTTTTCGATCTACCCGCAGAAATACCTTTAGAAATAATTCTACTTTTTGTATTGTTACCAATATGGATCATTTTAGTCCCTGTATCAGCCTCTTGATAGTTATTTGTTAAAGCTACAGAGTAAAATTCTCCCTGAGAATTTTCACCAGCTAAAATACAGCTTGGATATTTCCAGGTAATTGCAGATCCAGTTTCTACTTGAGTCCATGAAATTTTTGAATTGTTACCCGAGCATAAGCCTCGTTTAGTAACAAAATTGTATATACCACCTTTACCTTCTTTGTTACCAGCATACCAATTCTGTACTGTAGAATATTTAATTTCGGCTCCTTCAAGAGCTACTAATTCTACAATCGCTGCATGTAATTGATTTGTGTCAAATTGAGGAGCAGTACAACCTTCAAGATAACTTACTTTACTGCCACGATCAGCAATAATTAGTGTCCTTTCAAATTGCCCAGATTCTTCGTTGTTAATACGAAAGTAAGTTGATAATTCTAAAGGGCAAACTGTATTAGGAGGGATATAGCAAAAAGAGCCATCACTAAATACCGCAGAGTTCAATGCAGCAAAATAATTATCACCAGCTGGTACAACAGTACCTAAGTATTTTTTTATTAATTCTGGATAATCCCTTATAGCTTCAGAAATTGAACAGAATATAACACCAGCTTCAGACAGTTCTTTCTTAAAAGTAGTTGCAATAGATACACTATCAAAAACAGCATCAACAGCTACATTGGAAATTCGCTTTTGCTCATTTAAAGATATACCTAACTTGTTAAAAGTGTCAAGAATTTCTGGATCAACCTCATCTAGACTTTTCAATTCTTTTTTTAATTTAGGAACAGCGTAATAAATAATCGTATTAAAGTCTATATTCGGATGCTTAATATGAGCCCATGACGGACTACTCATCTTTTTCCATTTTTTATATGCTTTAAGCCTAAAATTCAATAGATATTCAGGCTCATCTTTTTTCTTGGAGATCAAGCGGACAATATCTTCACTTATTCCCCTAGGAAATTGCTCAGATTCAACAGAAGTTTTAAAGCCATATTTATAAGGTTGATTAACTATATAATCAAGTTCTGAAGTTTGTGAAATTTGATTTTGAGTATTGACCATAATGAAACATTTAATTATTTATATAATATCTTAATTCTATCTATTTAAACTACTAACTAATTTTATTACTCTTCGTATTACTAGAGTCAGAAGAATAAGTGGATTCTATTACGCTAGAGCTAAAATAATAAAGTACAAAGTGCTAATAATTATATTGAGCCGATCACTAAAGTTAGATTTTACTGTATATATTTTCAAAAAATTATTGTTTTCTTGATTGAGATTTCTAGTATAAAGAGCTTGAGCTATTTCTTTTGACTCCCGAATAATCTCCAAAAAGAAGACTTGAAATATTAACAAAGAAAACATTAAAGGCCTTGTCAATGAATTATATAAATTCAAGCTTCCTCTTAAGCTAGTTACTTGAATCACTTTATCGATTCTATTAATAATACTAGTAACAATATGTGACGAAAGAAGGAAGATAAATAGCAATTCATTTTTAAATATTTTATTTATTATCCTAGATCTATAAATAGTAATTACTAAAACTTCTGGAGAGGTTGTTATCATAACTAGTTTAATAGAATATATAGTAATAAAAAAGTACAAGGAAGGCTTTAAAGTAGTAATTAAGTATTGTCTTTTGATCCTTTGATCGTTCGCTATTTGTATATAATAGTAGCTGCTGGAATTTTTATATTTCTTGGAATCAGATAAATACTGCGATTGTTCTTGTTCTGCATATTGTTTATAACTAATAGCCACACTAAAAGACAAAACAGTAGTTAAGAACGTCATTAATAACGTTTGTAACAAATGTTTTTGAATAATATTCTGTTTACTTCTTATAGTAAAACTTATGGCAATTAAGCTTAAAGCAATAATACATAGTTTAAAGTAAGAAAAAATAAAAATTGAAATCCATAAAAGCGCTACTATATATATCTTAATTTCTGCTTTTATTCTATGGATCCATGTGTTAGATTGACTCAAATACAATCTATAAGGAATTAATTCAAAAGTGGCCATAAGAGACTCCGTTTTTTTATTAATATAAATTTAAAAGTTGACATATCTATTGAAACTTAGTATTATTTTTACGCTAAAGACTAAATTACTTGTAGTAGTTGGTCTATAATAGGGTAGATGGCGAAATTGGTATACGCATCACACTCAAAATGTGACGACTTCGGTCATGAGGGTTCGATTCCCTCTCTACCTAATTTACTCTCTGCCGTCAACCAAATCAATGTCTTTATACATACTTATTTTTAACTAATATGACTCTTTTAGTAATTGGAGCAACCGGAACTTTAGGACGTCAAATTGTAAGACGAGCTTTAGATGAAGGGTACAATGTAAAATGCATGGTAAGAAATTTAAGAAAGTCTGCTTTTCTCAAAGAGTGGGGAGCAGAACTTATATATGGTGATTTAAAATTACCCGAAAGTATTTTGCAATCTTTTTGTGGGGTAACAGCAATCATAGATGCTTCTACATCTCGTCTACCTGATCCTTATAATGCAGAAAAAATAGATTTAGATGGGAAAATTGCATTAATTGAAGCAGCTAAAGCGGCTAAAGTTGAAAGATTTATTTTCTTTTCAATATTAAATTCAGAGAAATACCCAGATGTTCCATTGATGAACTTAAAGTCTCAGGTAGTAGATTTCCTTCAGAAGTCCAATGTGAAATATATTGTGTTTTCTTTAGGAGGATTTTTTCAAGGTTTAATCAACCAATATGCCATTCCTATTTTAGACAAGAAATCAGTTTGGGTTACAGGAGAATCTACCCCAATTGCATACATTGATACTCAAGATGCAGCCAAGTTAGTTATAAAAAGTCTTGGAGTCCCTTCCACAGAAAATAGGACCCTGCCGTTAGTTGGTAATCCGGCTTGGACATCAGCTGAAATTATTAAATTATGTGAAAAATTATCTGGGCAAAAAACACAGATCTCACAAATTCCGATTGGATTATTAAAAGCCTTAAGAAGAATTACTAAAACTCTTCAATGGACATGGAATATTTCTGATCGTTTAGCATTTGCCGAAATTTTAAGTAGCGGAGAGCAATTTACAGCTCCGATGGATGAAGTTTACAGTATTCTTGGAATTGACAGGTTGGAAGTAATATCTTTAGAAAAATACCTGCAAGAGTATTTTGGAAAAATATTAAAAGTATTGAAAGATATTACTTATGAGCAAGGTCAACAAGATAATGAAATATCATTTTAGTTCTGTAAAATCATCTATTTTAGTAGATTTTTTAAAAAATTGTTATAAATTATGAATAGCTGTACTCTTCTAGTCCAAATTCTTAGTTGTAAGAGTATCAGAATTAGTGAAAATAAAAGCCAAATAATTAAGTTAAAAGCAAGACTGTTAAAAAGAAAACGATTAGTTATAATCAATCTAACTATTTGGAACAAAAAATCTTCATATACTTTTAAACAGCTAAAGAAGTTAGACTATGTGATAATTGAAGGTAAACTCCATAGAAATAACAAGATATTTACAAACAAGACAAAACAAGTCGGAAAAGATTTAGTATTTAGTACATCACGCATATTTAAATATAAATCATTACTAAAAAATAAAGATATTGATTTATTTATAAAATAGTGCTGGAACTTATATCATGATATAAAATTATGTGGAGATATGTAAATATCGCACTAATAGCTTTTAAGGATGAAAATATGTTTACTTTGAAAATCTTTGTATATACTACCGTTATTTTCTTTATTTCTTTGTTTGTCTTTGGGTTCCTCTCTAATGATCCTTCCAGGAATCCCAATCGTAAAGATTTAGAATAATATAGTATTATAATTTTTAATACAAAATTTAGATACATAGAAGCAACTAATAGCCTAAAGGCTATTAGTTGCTTCTATATAGAGTTTAAACTTTAATTTCTGAACAAAAAGATACTGCCACACAAGTGTTGAATCGTTTAACAATACTAGTACTTAGACGTAAATTATTTGTTGCGAACCAATATGTTTCATCTATGGTAGTACTTCCATAGCGAGTTTTAAAACTAATTAGACTAGGATCTGTCACTATGCACAGCGTTAATAATTTATGATTATTTAGTTGATTACCGAATTGCAAGTTAAACTTATTATCATATTCACTCCGGCTGTGATTTTTAGCGTAATGGGCAACTTGTCTATAAATGTCCCCCCAATTTAACGATGCAAGTATTATAGATCCTGACAATGAGTTGCCTATTTTCATTGTCATCTGAGACTGTACCGAACTCATGTTTTTATTAGATAATTCATAAGTTGTTCTTTGTGAAATCCATTTCCCTTTGCTGCGATCAAAAAAAGAAATTAAATTTTTCATTTTAGTAATAGTTATCGTTGATAATAAGTACGAAGGTAAATACAAAAGTAGCGACTACTAGTTACAGTATATTCAATTGAAAGAGGTGGCATCTGCTTAATTGGTAATTTAAGCTGAATTCCAGCTCCATATGAAAATTTTTTTAACCAAAAATTTTGAATTGGTGTAAGAGTTCTTAGATCTTGCCATATGTGAATGCAACTCTGAGATGATCTTATTAAAAAACAATCTAAATAATTATAAAATAGAGATAATCTTATATTGTTGCTCATAGGTATGAAATACTGCATCCTAACTTTAATAGAGAAATTAAGGATAGATTTGTATAGCAGATATTCAGCAGGTGAATCAATTAATAGCAAAGATACAGTTCTCATATTCAAATTTGACTGACATTTAATAGTACTAACTAAAATATGGTTAAGGTGGCTTTTAAAAGATACTGGTAAATTAAAATTAGATACTTGCTTTAACGACATTTTGTGGAAGAATAGCGTCTTACGACTATCAGAAAAATCACTCTTTTGAAATGGAGCCAAGTATAAAGATTTTATTTCAAAAAAATGGCCTTTTAAAGGCCAACCTAAATAAGTAAAATTTTGATAACGTAAACTTAATAATAAAGAAAGAAACTCTTGATAAAATATTTTTGTATTTTGTTTAAAAGTATCATAACTGTTGATCGCGTTAGTTCTATCATCAAAATGAAAATTTTCAGAGTTGAAAAATAAAGAATCTGTATGCATAATTCGAGATAATAATATTTTTTCAGATATTGAGAAGCAAGATGTAAAATGGTACATTAATAAACTTTCAGCAACATATTGTTCAAGATCTAGATTCGTTAAAAATAAAGCTGGAGGTTTAGCAGTATGATATTGCTTAATGATTTGTATAGCAAATTGAAATACAAAATTCTGATCAACTATCAATGAAGGATTTATATATAAAATTTTTATATTAAGTCCATTTTTGATAAATTTCATACTAAGCACACAGAAAGCTTTCCCAAAACTTAGATTTCGTAAATATAGCTGAAATCCAATAGTATTTTTTTTTGTACAGCTTATTAAAGTTTGTAAATTAAAATAATGAATAAGTAGTGTCTTCCTACAAGAAATAGAATAAGCTAACAATTTTATAAGATTAGAGGTGTTTATATACTTATATTGATAGTCAAGTTTATAATTAAAATAGCATGCGTGTAATTTATTAGTTGATAGTGAAACTATATTAGAAGCTACTAGCCTATTTCTATATTGATTGAGTAAATTACATGCATGCGAGATAATAGAAGAACTTTCTGCAAGCACTATTATCTCTTTATCTTTTAATTCTTGTATTTGAAATTTGATATCCAAACTCATTGAGCTATTATTTGATCGTTCAATACTATAAATAATGTCGCCAACTAGTTGATTATCTTTTAAGTAAGTAATTTTTTTTTGTAAATCAATTATATTTAGTGGAGCTCCCACTCTTACTCCAAGGTACTGCTCTATTGACTCTACGCATAAGATACCTGAGACTCTTTTATAAGATAGAGTGTAGTATTCTGTTATAATTGTCTTCACTACCCCTTCATGAATATCAATTACAATAGAAGATGCATCAGACGCTTGTTTAACTTCAACTAGAGACCATTGGTATCCTCTATCATAATACCATTTTATAATTTTAGAGAAGGCCCAATTTAAATTAGCAAAACTTTTTGGATAGCCTATCTGTTTCTGAAATAAATTTATTAAGAATGAATGCGGTATAAGCTTTTTTTTCTTATTGCAAATATAGATTCTTTTTAGAATATCATTAGGTAGTAAAAAAATGTTACTAATATTTTTCTTATACATTATATCACTGTCTAGGTAGACTAAAGAAAAATAACCACTTGTTTTTATTTGGTTCAAGTATTCAGTATAGTTTGCCTGTTTTTCTAAATATCCAAGTAGAGTGACAATTCTGTCGATAAATTTTCTACTTCCAATTCCATTAAGATATAACTTACTATTTCTAGGTTCTGAGTTCAGGGATTTTGATGATTTTTTTTTAATACAATTATAGGAATAAAGGCAGTCTGCCTTTTAGAGAAAAAAGGCCAGTTTTCTTCATCTTTGATTAAGAGTGTATTTATAGTTGGCTGATAAGATTTATATCCATAAACTGCTGTAGCTGCAGATAGAACTAATGCATAATTAATTTTTAATTGTATTTTATTTTTCATAAATATTGTTTTATATGTTTAGTTCTAGAATTAATATTTATAGTGAATACGTGATCAATTATTGATTAATAGAAATTTTAGCAGCAATAAAAATTATTCATTCATATTGTGATATGTCGCAACTGCTGAAGGGGAAACTTGATTTAAGTATCGAAATATCCAGTATTTAAAAATTGTGTCGAGTATAACTGGAAAAGTTGAAATAAATAAAAAAATAAAATCTCGACTTTCCGGAAGTCCTAAATGTCTTAAAATTACTTCAATAATAACTTCCCATCCATGAGGAGAATGAAAACCCACAAACATATCAGTAAAAAGAATGATTAAAAAAGCTTTAGCTGTATCACTAAGACCATAAATAATTTCATTTAAAAAAGATTTAACGACTGCAATTTGTCTTTGTCCAGTTATCATTAGTAATATAAAGACAAGTATTGATACAAGATCGGATAAAATATTTTTAACAGCATTTGCACTTTCGTTTGCATAATATTCTCCCAACTCTCTAGCCTTCAGCTGCACTCTTTTTTCAATGATTTCGTAAGATATATCTTCCGAAGGATTCAGAAGAACTTCAAAGTGAATTTTCTCTTCAAATCTTTGTAATTCAGCAAAAGCTCTTTCCTCTTGAGAGGAATTTAAAAAAATTTTAGGCTGTTCTTGGTTCCATAAATAATCAATACAAGGTCCAAATACAAAAAATTTTGAAGCCTGATTAACTAGTACTGGAGAGATGAATAATAATAAAATATATTTTACGGAAGTAATAGTTTGGTGTCTAGATATTCTAAACTCCTCTATAGCTTCAGATTCGCCATTAGGATCTAACTCTTTACGAAACTTTTCAAAAGTATTAGTAATTGACCTAGGTATTGGCCCAACTTTTTCAAAGGCGAATTGATTATTTCGTTTTAAATTCCAATATTTCATTAGACTTTTATAGACTTTATTAAAAATAGCTAAACATTGATTTTTATATGCTTTATGAGTTATAAACTTTAAGTGATGCATCTGTGGCCGAGGGGCCGAAGGCAGCGGACTCATAATCCGCCATTTCGAAAGAGACGTCGCTGGTTCGAATCCAGCCAGATGCATTTAAATAAAAATTAGTTTAGCTAACTTTTTTGGGAGATAAGAGCATTATGACATTTCTGCCATCTCTTGATGGAGCTTGCTGAATTTCAGCTATTGCATTTAGATCGCTTGCCATCTTATTCAATAAATCTATAGCTAAATTAGAGTGCTGGATTTCACGCCCCCGAAATGTGATAGTTGCTTTTACTTTATCTCCTGCTTGAATAAATTTGGATGCCTGGTTTATTCTAACTTTATAATCATGCTCTTCTATCTTATATCGCATTTTTACTTCTTTAATACTACTGTTATGTTGCTTTTTCTTAGCTTCTCTAGCTCTTTTTTCTTGTGTAAACTTATATTTACCATAGTCTAATATTCGGCATACTGGCGGGTCCGATTTATCACTAACAACAACTAAGTCTAAACCTTGTTGGACAGCTAATTGTATAGCTTCTTCAGGCACAAAAATACCTAGTTGTTCACCTTCGTCATCAATTACTCGGACTTTTGGAAATCTAATGCGATCATTGATTTGAGGTAAATCTCGAGAGAGTTTTTTACTGTTTTTGTATTTTTCTAGCACAAGTTCCTAACAAATTTAAAAAAATTAGCATTCTATTTGCAATTAGAATATCATTAAATACTAAGTTAATAGTATAGCATTACAAGGTAGATATATTATCTGATAGTAGGATTTTGTTTAGTTTGGATAATTTAGTTATAGACTAACTAGTATTTTTTCTGTAATTTTCTTAGAATATACTTAATAGATCAAATAGATTAAATTTAATTTTTCATGAAACACACCTTATCAGTTTTAGTTCAAGATGAAGCCGGAGTACTGTCAAGAATATCTGGTCTATTTGCCCGGAGAGGCTTTAATATCGCAAGTTTAGCAGTTGGACCAGCAGAGCAAATTGGGGTCTCTAGAATCACAATGGTAGTTCAAGGAGACAATAGAACTATTGAACAACTTACGAAACAATTATATAAGTTAGTAAATATCCTTAACGTTCAAGATGTAACAAATATTCCTTCAGTTGAAAGAGAACTAATGTTAATTAAGATTCAGATCAATTCTCAGACTAGAACAGAAGCTTTAGAAATTGTAAGAATTTTTAGAGCTAAGATAGTAGACATTGCAGAAGATCTTTTAATTATAGAGGTTACTGGAGATCCGGGAAAGATTGTTGCTATTGAACAATTACTAACTAAATTTGGCATTATAGAGATAGCAAGAACGGGTAAAATCTTACTGGTTAGAACATCCAAAATTAATACCGAGTATCTAAAAAATAGAGTTGTTGCTTATGGTACATAATTTTTCTTGTAACTAATTAGCGTCTAAATTCCAACTATTCGGTTTTTCTACAAATGATAAACACTCCACTAAATCCCAATCAATTTGATTATAGGTACAGTTGTTAGATATATTAACATGAACTACAGGATATTTAGGTATAAACAATGGACTTCTAGTAAGATGAGGCTGTTTATGTTGAGATTCTATTAAGTGATAGGTATTACATTTGGTAATATGGTTGCAATTAATACAAATACACATCTCTTTTTATTTATAAATCAATATATGGGGGTGGAGGGACTTGAACCCTCACGATTACTAAAAATCAACAGATTTTAAGTCTGTTGTGTCTACCATTCCACCACACCCCCCTTTTTTAGTACTAGGCGGCACCCAGATTTGAACTGGGGGATGAAGGATTTGCAATCCTCTGCCTTACCACTTGGCTATGCCGCCACACCTACATTAAGATAATAATAAAGGTTTTTCAAGAAATTTGCAACTGATTATGAAACTTTTTAATAATATATAGTTTCATGAAATCACGTGTATATTAAGCATTAGGTAATGAAAATAATCTACTTTTCAAGATATCTTCTGCTTCAATCGTTACCAAATCAGCTTTTGTTAATACTTTTTCTCCACTGGCAAAAATCCTATTGGCTTGTCTCATTCTAGCCCTGTCAATAGCATTGCGAATACTTCTTGCATTAGCAAAATAAGGCTGTTTCATTCTTCGCTCGGTATACTCTAAAAGAGTTTTATCTGCTTCTTCTGTAAAACAGTACTGCTGTTCTTCTATCATCATTTTAGCTATTTGTAATAATTCATCTGAAGTATAATCTGGGAAGTCTACATGATTAGCTACTCTAGAAGAGAGTCCTGGGTTGGATTCGTAGAATTTTTCCATTCTATCTTTATATCCAGCAAAGATAACAACTAAGTCATTTCTTTGGTTTTCCATTACTTGTAATAAAATTTCAATTGCCTCAGAGTCATAGTCTCTTTCATTATCTGCTTTATATAGATAGTAAGCTTCGTCAATAAATAAAACTCCTCCCATTGCTTGTTTAAGAACTTCCTTAGTTTTAGGGGCAGTATGTCCAATATATTGACCTACAAGATCATCTCTTGTAACTGTCAACAAATGCCCTTTTTTTATATATCCAAGTCTGTGCAAAATATCAGCCATTTTCATAGCAACTGTAGTTTTACCAGTTCCTGGACTACCTGTAAATGACATGTGTAATCCTGGATTACCAGAAACTAGTTCTAGTTTTCTGCGTAATCTGTCAATCAATAATAGCGCAGCAATTTCGCGAATTCTGGTCTTTACAGGCACTAATCCTATAAGTTCTTGATTTAACTCATTTAAAACTTCTTGGATTTGTGTTCTATCATATTCTTCTTGTAAATTAACAAGAGTATCGTTGGAAATTATATCCTGTGATTGCATTATTTCTGTGTATTTTTAATTATTCAATCTATTTAGTCAAAATTTACTTGGGAAGCTATCCCTCTTAAAAATCACAATTACTAAATTAATTATGATTTTTAAGAGGGGAATAATTAGCCAATATTAATTAAGAATTAATATTAATACCTAGCTCCTTCAGGCTTTTCAGTAGCATAGCTATGAAGACTATACTTCATAGTTCTACCTTCGAAGTCTTGGCGTTGTAATAAGAATCCTGGTTCATTAGCAGGTCTATTTACAATGAAAGACATTACACAACTTTCAATACCTCTAGTATTATCAAAAGCGTTAACTTTAACATAATAATTAGGTTTTGCTTTTCTGCATGAGCTAATTTCGTACATAACAGCAGAAGCATCTTTTACATCAAATAAAGGTAAACCCCACAGTTCCCAATAGGAGTTTCTTGGATGAGGATCGTCAGTATACTCAACGTTTGCTGATAAGCCTTTAGAAACGATATAAGCAAGCTGTTTATTAATTTGCTCATCAGTTAAATCTGGAAGGAAGGAAAAAGTCCCTTGTGTTAGTCTCACTATTCTATGCTCCTTATTGTTATAAGTTAATTTCACTTACAATTAACTATTTAAAGTATCAGTAAGTAGTCATTAAACTAGATGTTTGCTGTTGGAGTCTCAACGAAATCAGCTGTATCTGTGGAAGTGTAGTTAAAACTAATATCTTTCCATAAATCTAAAGCTGTTTGTAGAGGCCCACAAGTTTTAGCAGCGTCCCTCAAGATTTGTGGACCTTCTGCTACATAGTTACGGCCTTCATTTCTTGCCATAACCATGGACTCTAGTGCTACTCTGTTAGCAGTTGCACCTGCTTGGATACCATCAGGATGTCCAATTGTACCACCACCAAACTGAAGAACTACATCATCACCTAAGTAATCAAGAAGTTGGTGCATTTGACCAGCATGAATACCACCAGATGCTACTGGTACAACTTTACGTAGGGAAGCCCAATTTTGAGCAAAGAACAGACCTTGAGGTAGGTTGATATCTGTGTCGCTTTCAAGTAGAGTATTGTAGAAGCCTTTAATCATTAAAGGATCTCCTTCAAGCTTACCTACAACTGTACCTGCGTGAATATGGTCAACACCAGCCATACGCATCCATTTGCAAATAACTCGGAAGTTCATACCATGATTTTTTTGACGAGAGTAAGTTGAGTTACCAGCTCTATGTAAATGTAAAATCATGTCATGTTTACGAGCCCAAATTGCCATACTTTGAATCGCAGTATAACCAATCACAAGGTCAATCATACAAATGATACTACCAACCTCTTTAGAGAATTCGGCTCTCTCATACATATCTTCCATTGTCGCGGCTGTTACGTTAAGGTAATGACCTTTAATTTCGCCAGCAGAAGCCGATGCTTTATTTACACCTTCCATAGAATATAAAAATCTTTCTCTCCAACGCATAAATGGTTGTGAGTTAATATTCTCATCATCTTTAAGGAAATCAAGACCGCCTTTCAGGCCTTCGTATACAACTCTTCCGTAGTTTTTGCCAGATAAACCTAGTTTAGGTTTAACTGTAGCACCTAAGAAAGGTCTACCGAACTTATCCATACGCTCACGTTCTACAATCAATCCAGTTGCAGGACCTTGGAACGTTTTTAGATAAGCTACTGGCATACGCATATCTTCCAAGCGAAGAGCTTTAACAGCTTTAAACCCAAAAACGTTACCAATAATTGAAGCAGTTAAGTTCGCAATGGAACCTTCTTCAAACAAATCAATATCATAAGCTATGTAAGCAAAATATTGATCTGCCACGTTTGGAACTGGATCTACTCGATATGCTTTTGCTCTGTATAAGTCACAAGCTGTTAATAAATCAGTCCATACAACTGTCCAAGTAGCTGGTGAAGATTCACCTGCAAATGCAGCAGATGCTTCAATCGGGTCAACACCTGGTTGAGGAGTGATTCTGAAAAGAGCTAGAATATCTGTTTCTTTAATCACATAGTCAGCATCCCAGTAGCCCATTTTAGCGTAAGGGATTACTCCAGATTCGTAACGTTCGCTTTTAATCCTAGTCCGTGATTCTACGGATTGAGACATGTATTCCTCCTTGATTATAAGGCAGTATCTTTTGCGTTGTTTATACCATTATCAGAACTAAGTTACAAATAATAAAATATATTGTAATATAATTAAGTTTTTATGGTCACAGAGAAATTTTTCAAATAAGAGTTTGCTTGAAAAGTTATTTCTAGTGTTCAACCTTAATATAAAAATTATCACTATCAAGATATCACTCGGCCACCACTTTATTTATATAGGTAATAAGTTTTTTTAATGTCTAATTTTTAAAAAAATAATTCAACACTAATAGTAATTCACTATAGAAGATTTTTCTTGAAATTTGTGATAAGATTTGCTTAGCAAGGAACATATATTAAAGGTTAAAGAATATGTCAGTATCTCAAGTTACAGATGCCTCTTTCAAACAAGAAGTTATTAACAATAACTTACCTGTACTCGTAGATTTTTGGGCGCCATGGTGTGGTCCTTGTAGAATGGTTTCTCCTGTAGTTGATGAAATTGCGGAAGAATATGAATCATCTATTAAGGTAGTAAAAATAAACACAGACGATAATCCTACTATTGCGGCTGAATATGGCATTAGAAGTATACCTACTTTAATGATCTTTAAAGCAGGAGAAAGAGTAGACACAGTGATTGGAGCTGTGCCCAAGTCAACTTTAGCAAGTACTCTAAATAAATATATAAGTTAAGAAAATTATGTCAAAAAAGTGTCAGCTTACGGGAAAAGTAGCTAATAATGGATATGCCGTATCTCATTCTCATAAACGAACAAAAAAACTACAAAAAGTTAATTTACAACACAAAAAAGTATGGTCGAGCGGGCAAAATAAATGGGTTAAAATGCTTATTTCAACAAAAGCTATCAAGACTCTCACTCAAACTTTATAAAGTTAGCAGCATCTTTACAATTAAAGAATAATCACCATATTTAATATTTTGTGTTAATATATTATTGAGAAGTTAAATTACTTCACATTAAGTTCAGAGTGTTTTGGGAGTGATATTTATGCAAGCAAACAGTAATAAGCCAAATGATAATTTTTATAATTCTGTAGATATGCAAGAATTATCAGGAGAAACACCTGTTGGTTGGTCTGCAACTTGTCTAGATCAAACAATTTGTTATTATCTAAACTGTGATCAGGAATCTTCTGCAGAGTCAGATAATTCAGATTCTAATTAATATACGTGTTAACATAACAGTTCTGTTTAAATAAAAAAGATATTTGTTACATCTGAAAATAGCAGATTGCAACAAATATCTTTATATGTTATTATGAACTGAATGCTAGTATAGCTCAATTGGTAGAGCAACTGATTTGTAATCAGTAGGTTACGGGTTCAAGTCCCCTTACTAGCTTAAGAGAATAAACTAAGACCTGCAGTCTGTAATACAGGTATATTAGCTAGCAATAAATAAGCAAATCCTGAACCACCTACTGCTCCAACTAGAAATCCTGCAGTGAATTGTCCCCAGCCTTCAGAAGTTTGTAGTGGATCTTTCGAATCTGCTCTAGTAAAAGATACATTACCATACATGGATAAACATGTAGTGAGAATAATAATGAGGCCGACCGAAGATAGAAATCCCGCTAGTAACGCTACATCTGTACCTCGTAAAGGGCCCAATTTATCAAAAGGTCCAATTAAAAAGTATCCATGTGCCATTCCTATTTCTAATCCTCTAAGAAGCGGAGATAAACCTCGACGGTAAGCTGGTAGATTCCTAGAAGTTCCTTTACTAAAACTTGACGTACTAACTGGCGTGGACAAATTGCCTACAAAAGGATCATCGTTATAAGGCTTGATAAATTCTGACATAAGATTCTGTTCTCCAGAAGTTTAATAAATTTACTAGAATATTATTTCTAATATAAACACAATGCTAAAAACTGAAAAAAGTTTTTTCCTGTAGACAGCAAGGCATTTAACGTAATATAATACCGTAGTAATAGATTTTCACTATTTTTGTAAACACTATTGTAACAATAATAATAAATAATAATATGTCAGTTTTTCTAGGATATATAATATTTCTTGCTGCTTTTTTTGGGTTAGCAACAGGACTGTTTTTAGGACTAAAAGCAATCAAGCTTATTTAAAAAATCTAAAGCGCGCATAAAAATTGTCAAAATTTTTCCATTTTGCATTAGTATACTGTTTTAAAAGAACAAATTATGAAAAAAACATTATCTATACACTCAGTTAGAAAAGATTTAATTTTAGGTTCACGAAGACTGAGTAATTACTGGTGGGCTACTATAATATTTATTGGGGCTTTGGGCTTTCTTCTTGCTGGACTATCAAGTTATTTTCAAGTTGATTTGTTACCTTTTACAAATTCAACCGATTTGGTATTTATTCCACAAGGTATTGTAATGACATTCTATGGCAGTATAGGAGTCTTTCTGAGTTTGTTTCTGTGGCTAACTATTATTTGGAATATAGGGGCTGGATATAATGAATTTAACAAAGATAAAGGTATTGTAAAAATTTTTCGGCTAGGTTTCCCTGGAAAGAATAGAAAAATCTGTCTTCAGTTTAATATAAAAGAAATCAAATCAATAAAAATAGATATTAAAGAGGGGCTAAATCCAAGACGTGAAATTTATTTATGTACAAAAGATAAAAGAGTAATTCCATTAACTAGGGTCGGTCAACCATTATTATTATCAGAAGTTGAAGAACAAGCTGCCGAAATTGCTCGTTTTCTTGATGTGGTTTTAGAAGGAGCATAAATAATTTAAAATTCTATTAAATTTAAGATTATCTTAACTTAACATAACTATGTTATATTGAGTTAGTGACAATCTGTTGAATATTGCGGGTATAGTTTAGTGGTAAAGCCTTAGCCTTCCAAGCTAATGATGCGGGTTCGATTCCCGCTACCCGCTTAAAAAGCATAGTAATGTATTTTGTCCAAACCTATATTTTTTGTAAATATTTTTTAGCAAAAGCTTTGTTTTAATGCTCTTTTTGTGTTAAAAAATAGCTACTCATTACTTAATCATTTACATTAGGAGAATTTAAATAATATGTCTAGATACAGAGGACCACGAGTACGCATTTCCCGTAGATTAGGTGATTTACCCGGACTCAGTAGAAAAGCGATTAAAAGATCTTATCCACCTGGAGAACATGGACAAAAGTCCAGAAAACCTTCTGAGTATGCTGTAAGATTAGAAGAAAAACAGAAGTTGCGATTTAATTATGGATTAAGTGAGAAACAGTTATTTAAGTACGTAAAAGCAGCTAAAAAACTACAAGGGTCGACAGGTCAAATTTTGTTACAGCTACTAGAGATGAGGCTAGACAATACTGTTTTTAGACTTGGTATGGCTCCTACAATTCCTGCCGCTAGACAACTAGTGAACCATGGTCATATTTGTATTAATGGACAAGTAGTATCTATCTGTAGTTATCAATGTAAACCAGGAGAATCAATTAGTGTAAAAAATCAAGAAGCATCTCGAAAACTAGTAGAAAATTACTTAGCTTTCCCTGGACTAGCTAATATTCCTAGCCACTTAGAATTGAATAAATCCAATTTATCAGGGAAAGTCAATGGAGTCATTGATAGGGAATGGGTTGCTTTACAACTCAATGAATTACTAGTTATAGAATATTATTCGAGAAAATAAAGGCAATAGCATTTATTCATAAGTTAAGGTGGAAAATAACCGTCTTACCCATAGTTTCACAAAAAAGAGTTTAGGCTTTATATTTAATTTTAAGTGCTTAGAAAAGCTATTAGAATCGGGTAAAGCTATTAACTCTTTTGTGGCAAGATAAGATTCTTTATTAGTGATCACCACAAACTTATTTAAATCTTGATTATCCAATCGTTCTTGATCTTTTAAAAAACTTTCTAAATTATAGACTAATAGAGTAGGATTTTTAATTGATTTTAATTGTGAATTCCTCTTTATAAAATGTGCCCATGATCTATTAGCAGCTTCAAGATTAGTAAAAATAATTTCTCTTGTGTCATTTAGCCCCGTAAATTTGATAATATTTAGCTTTCCGGCTCGATCTTTAAAAGTGATCGGCTGAATCATATATATTGGTTGCCCCTGAAAAAAATCTTTGCCATAATGCTGATTCTTATGAAAAACTAAATGATTACCTTTTCTATATTTGAATAATAAATCTCCTACTTCTTTAAAATCTGGAATAAACGAAAATTGAGTATCTGACGATATATTTCTATTCATTTTATAAGCAAAGTGTAGACCAACAGGCTCTACGCTTATCTCCATATGTTTGGCCGCCAGTGGATTGACCGATATTATAAAGTCTTTAAATTCAAATGCATCATCTGGATGAAAAAAGAATAGACCAGTAGATATAGGATAAGTTGCATTAGACTGATTTAATAAATTAGAAAACGCATGCATCAGATTATTAACTCTTCCTCTTTTAACACGAGATAATGGGTGACCTAAAATAATTTCATTAAAACCATTTTTTACCACAAATACTGGTGATGCAGATAACTGTTCAGTTAAAAATTTTTTCGATGCATCAGAAATTTTGCTATTTTTTTTGTTTTTTAAGCAAGATAAAATAATTGAAGGCTTCCAGCTTTTACCCCAGATGTATCTTTGACTTGCCATTATGCTCTTTTCTTTATTTATTTCGGAGTTATGAAGTGGCTCAGCAACAACTCTAATTTTATGGTTTAGCAAAGCTTTAAAAACTTTTTTATAAAACAAAGAATGATGATTTTTATCCTTGTGTTTTTTTATCCAATCATTAGTTGGGGCAGCAAAAAGATTATTATCATCAATAGTAGACACAACAACTGTTTCTCTAATAGAACTTGTAATCTGTGTAGAAATAAAATCAAATTTAGGTAGTCCAAAAGCAATTATTTTTGTAGGAGATAATAAATTTGTTTTTGATAATTGTAAGTGACTTAAATTCTCAGAAGAAATAGCTTTTATATTGCAATAAAAGTTATTAGGAATTTTCATCATAGAAGAATTAACGATAAGTGTGACAGATTCATGTTGAGTATTTATAAAATATTGAATTTATTTTTGAGAGGTATGCTAAGACTCTTTTTATGTCAAAAGATTGTAATGTACAGATATGTTTAGGCTGATAAAGATTAGCATATATCAATAAAAAGTTAATCATTTAAAGTTTGGTACTGATAACAAATTAGATTGCTTAGCTAATTTATTTTCAAGTAGTTGATAATAAATATATAAAATAATACAATAAAAACTCTTGAAATTAGTTTTTAACAGAGCATTGCTTGTCTCTAATAAACGACTTGCTAAAATAATATATATAATACAAAATATATAAAAAACGTGTTCGAGGGTCAGCCTGAAAAAGATTTACCGCAGCCACAAGTTTGGCTGGCATTCGGGTTAGAAAATTGAAATCCTCCTCCTATTAATTCCGAGCTAAAATCTAATGATAATCCATAAAGATAAAGAAGACTTTTAGGGTCGCAGACAACAGAAAAATTATCTAGACGAAGCCGTTCATCTGTATCTTTTAATTTGTCAACATGTTCAAAATTCATTGAGTATGACATACCTGAACATCCGCCTTGTCTAACACCTATTCTTAGATGTACATCATTTTCATGATCATTTTTCAAGATTGCAATTTGCTTTAAAGCGGGCTTAGTAATTGTTATGAAACCCATATTTCCTTCCATATATATCTGGTTATTAAAAAGGTTAAACTAGCTAATTATACAAATCAAATTGATGGAGCTGGTGGGACTCGAACCCACGTCCACTATAAAAGTTGAAAATACTAACCTTTATTTAAATAAAAATAGGTAAAAACGTAAAGATAAATATTTTTTCTGACTTTTCTTAAACTAAGAGCGACTCTGACAGAATATTCGCCATGAATAAGAGTTTAACATGTCGAATGCCAAAAATTAACAGTGTTTAAGCAAAAGCTAATTTTCGAGAAAAAGAAACAATATTGTTTTCTGCATTTATTGATTGTACTAAAAGCTCTTTTGGAGAGCTTGTTTTTTTCATATTTTCTTCTTTTCATAATGTAGAAACCTTGCAGCCCCAATGCCCATACTATTATCAAACTAGCTATTAAGATGTTTTAGTATAGTACTCTGAGTACTCGGGCAGGGCGGGATTCGAACCCACGGCCATCAGAATCGGAATCTGATACTCTATCCACTGAGTTACATGCCCTTACTAATATTATACTAGCATAAATATAATTAATACTTACAAAATTTAATCTTGAATATATTGTTGATCTAGCACGAGAGCTAATTCTGACTTCATTAGCTCTCGTCCTAAATATATGGCATGAGCTGTAGATATTATTGTATTTAATTGTTGAAAATGACAAATTATAGAAGAAAGATGTTTAGCTGTTGGACCTTTGAAGAATATTGAGTAAATATGGCCTTCAGCATTATAACAAAATTGCTCTATAAGAATACATTTATCAGTTTTATTAATTGTAATGATAAAATAGCTAAATTGGTCTAAATCTAAGTTTTCACTTGAATAATCAGTTGTATCAACATATCTCAAATATTTTTTTTGATGCTGGAGTAAAAGCTTATTTATACTTTGATACATATTAATATTGTTTACTATTATTGACTAATCGTTTTTTTACTTTGTACTTTACAAAACTTATTTAGGAGGAAAGCTCATGTTATATTAACAAATTCACGAACCTCTTAAAAAAAGCTTTATTTCTTGGTTTTTATAAAAAAATAATTAAAAACTACGTATACTCTATATGTGTAAAATCTATGCGAGTTTTTAATTGCACATTAAGCAATAAAGAATAAGTTTTAAATAAATTTCATAAACACTAATGATTATATTACAATATTAGTCATTTATAATACCGCTCTGATAGCAAGTAGGAGAATTAATTTATGCAAGATGCTATAACAGCAATATTAAATCGTTACGATCTTACTGGTCGTTATCTAGATAAGACAGCTGTCGGACAACTAGAATCTTTCTTTTCGAGTGGACTAGATCGAATAAAAATAGCTGAAATTATTAATGATCAAGCTACCAATATTTTAAAAGAGGCCGCAGCTCAGTTGTACGAAGAACAGCCTGAATTATTAAGGCCTGGAGGAAATTCTTATACAACAAGAAGATATGCAGCTTGTCTAAGGGATATAGAATATTACCTACGGTATGCTAGTTATGCCTTGGTTTCTGGTAGTACAAATATTCTCGATCAGCGTGTATTAAATGGGCTAAAAGATACTTACAATTCACTATCTGTACCTGTTGCTCCAACAGTAAGAAGCATACAGTTATTACAAGAAATCATAGAAGAAGAATTAGATTTGCAATCAATTAAACGCACAGATATTATACAAGAGCCGTTTCAGCATCTTATTAATGCTTTAAGCGAACAAGACCTTTAAAAACAAGAACAGCTGTTTGTATTAACGAGTTTTAAAAGGATACGACAATATTAATGACTGTTAATACTTGTCATCCTTTTAAAACTCCGTTACTAAATACTATGATTAAAACTAGACTTTCAACTTTTTTTGCTTACTTAATAAAAAACTTAAATAATAAGCTTTATTATTCTTTGAGCGAGTTAACAACTGGCTTAATTAGTTTATTGCTAGGATTTTTTATTTCAACAGGTTTGTCTACGATTCCTGGACAAACAGGAGATTGGGGTATTATTGCAGCCAGTCTAATAGTTGCAGCAACTGAGTTGACTAGTAAAATAGTCTACTCTAGCCACAAGCAATTAAATATAAAAATTAATTTATTCAACAACTTCAAAATTGGTATAACATACGGTCTATTTGTAGACGCTTTTAAGCTTGGAAGCTAGTTTATACTATTAGTTTGTGTTTTAGTATAGATTATGATAGAATAATATTGTCTCAACAGTGCGGGCGTGGTGGAATTGGTAGACGCGCTAGATTTAGGTTCTAGTGAGATAATCTCGTGAGAGTTCAAGTCTCTCCGCCCGCATTTGTATGTTAGTTAATAATTCCAGCGTTGCACAATTAACTTAATTGATCCATCTTTTTGTGAAATCTGCTGCATTTTTTCAAAGCCTTGCTTCTTTGTTTCTTCGATGATAGAGTAGTAAGCATACTTCTGAGATAACTTATCCAAAAATACTTCTAGAGACCAGGGTTGTTCCCAAAGTTGTAAGTCGGCAACTAAGTGATATCTATTATCATTCCAAGTAAAGCCAATATGTGACAAGTTATCTTGTTTAATTAAAATATCTACCTTATGCTGATTATTTTCACCAACTTTTATATGACTAGAATTCATTTGCCAAATCAAACCCAAATCTGTTAAAGCATGCTTTAACAGATTTAAATCTTGTATGGTCGTCTGAATTTTTGTAAAGTGTGACATGCGTATTTAAGTAGGGCAAAATTATATAAACTATTAAAATCAAAATAAGCAGCATTAATATGCATTATTATTATATCCCTAAAATAGTGTTAATTTTGCAAAAAGCAAAAATTTATTATTGAATTATTAAGCAATATATGAACAAGTAAAATTTTAGTTACTGAGATTAGATTTTGCTATGTTTTTTTTAAAAATGTTCTCATTTGAAAAGGCCTTAAGTAATAATTTTCATAACAGACAACTTATTGTTTGGGAAGCATCTTTGTTAAATCCTTAAAAATTGATAAAAAATTATGACTGCTACTTTACAAAGACGCGAAAGCGCTAGCTTGTGGGAACGTTTCTGCTCTTGGATTACTAGTACTGAAAACCGCCTATACATTGGTTGGTTTGGTGTATTAATGATTCCAACTCTATTAACTGCCACATCTGTATTCATCATTGCATTCGTAGCTGCACCTCCAGTAGACATTGATGGAATTCGTGAGCCAGTTGCTGGTTCCCTTCTATACGGAAACAACATCATTTCTGGTGCTGTTATTCCAAGTTCTGCAGCTATCGGTATTCACTTCTACCCAATCTGGGAAGCTGCTTCTTTAGACGAATGGCTATACAACGGTGGTCCTTACCAATTAGTTGTTCTTCATTTCCTAACTGGCGTAGCTTGCTACATTGGTCGTGAGTGGGAACTAAGCTACCGCCTAGGTATGCGTCCATGGATTTCCGTTGCTTTTACTGCTCCAGTAGCAGCAGCAGCAGCAGTATTCCTAGTATACCCAATTGGCCAAGGTAGTTTCTCTGATGGAATGCCTCTAGGTATCTCCGGAACATTTAACTTCATGCTTGTATTCCAAGCTGAGCACAACATTTTAATGCACCCATTCCACCAACTAGGTGTTGCTGGTGTGTTTGGTGGTTCTCTGTTCAGTGCTATGCACGGATCCCTAGTTACATCTAGCTTAATTCGTGAAACAAGCGAAAACGAATCTGCTAACTATGGTTACAAATTCGGACAAGAAGAAGAAACTTATAACATCGTTGCAGCTCATGGCTACTTCGGTCGTTTAATCTTCCAATATGCTAGTTTCAACAACTCTCGTTCTCTACATTTCTTCTTAGGTCTATGGCCTGTAGTTGGTATCTGGCTAACAGCTTTATCTGTAAGCACAATGGCATTCAACTTGAATGGTTTTAACTTTAACCAATCTGTTGTTGATAGCCAAGGTCGTGTAATTAACACATGGGCTGATATCATCAACCGTGCTAACCTAGGTATGGAAGTAATGCACGAACGTAACGCTCACAACTTCCCTCTAGATCTAGCTTCTGGTGAATCTTTACCAGTAGCTCTAACAGCTCCAGCTGTTAACGGTTAATTTTTAATTAACTAACTAGATAGTTAGTAAGCTATAAAAGAAGCTCTCTCTTATATAAGAGAGAGCTTCTTTTTTTCAACAGTTGATATAACAATCTTAAGATAGGAACTCTTGATTACTATTCTTATTGAGACTAGCTAGATAATAACTGCTTGGTAATACTTTGCTGTATTCTTTAGAATAAATAAGTTTTGATCTGTGAGTTAATAAATAATTTTGTTTATAAGTAATACTACTTTTAACTATATAGAGATTACGAATTAGGTAAAAGTTAGCAGGTCTGCACAAATTTGACTTTTGAAAAAAGACCTTGTTAATAGTATTAATCTCTGCAGATAGCCAAGATTTATTAAAAATCTGTTGTTTCTGCTGTCTATCATCGAATCTCTTAAGAGACTGAGATCTCTCTGATTGTGTGAAAAAATAAAAGTAATTAGAATCACTACTAATTAACTCGTACAAACTTTTGCCCTGTCTTCTTCTAGTCAATTCAACTAAACCTAATTCAGATAACTGTACAATTTGTGGTTTAGCATCATCAAGTGATAGCTCTTTATTAAAGTGTTCTAATAATTGCAATTGATCTCTTTGTGATTCCATATCAATGAAGTCGATTATAATTACACCAGTAATATTTCTAATTTGTAACTGATAAGCTATTTCTGTTGCTGCAGAACAGTTGGTTTTTAAAACTGTTTCTCGTGCACTAGTGGAATTATTAAAAGATCCAGAATTAACGTCAATAATAGTAAAAGCTTCTAAAGTTTCAATAAACATATAGCCACCAAGTATAAGATCAACTTTTGGAATGAGAGCTCTGGAAATTGCCTGATTGATACCAAAAGCATCTAGTATACATTGATTATTACTATAAAGCTTAATCTTAGGAACTGTGCTAGAGTTATTACAGTGCCAAGTGTGGATATAATAATTTAATTGTTTTAATCCCAGGTTTGAATCAATTACTATATTGTTTGTATTATTATTATAAAAATCTCGGATTACTTTTTTAACAATATCTTCATCTTTATATAGAAGAACAGGTGAATAACTATTAATTGCAGATTTTTGAACAAAGTTCCATTGTTCTTTTAGATTTTTTAATTCGCTTAATATTATTTCCTCATCGACACCTACAGCAGAAGGTCTAAATAGCAAGCCCATTGTTGCCGGTTTAATTAAAATAGCTAAAGATTTCAAATAATGACGCTCATCTTCATCATATATTTTTCGAGATATACAGATTGATTGACTAAAAGGCATTAATACAATATATCGACCTGATAATGTAATATTGGCAGTGAGCCTTGGACCTTTATTTAAAGTTGGCTCTTTAATGATTTGTACTAAAATTTTTTGCCGTATTGTTAAAATGTTAGTAATATTATTGACATAATATTTCTTTTTAAGCGGACCGGTATCACTGATATGTATAAAACCACTGTACTCATTCTTTCCTAGGTTAATAAATGCCGCATTTATTCCTGAGAAGATTTTATCAACACAACCTAGGTAGATATCACTTACTTGATAATGAGCATTTGCTACTACTAGTTTCTGTATCTGACCACAATATAGAATAGCAGCCATATTGTGTAGACAGGAAATTACAATAGTGTTTGTCATTAAATTTCACAGCAAATCTTTAATAAAATTCATTGGTTCATTAAGGAACTCCATTTCTTAATAAATCAAATATATGGTGCCACTGTAAGTGAAATAAATACACTCAAGTTATCTTGCACCAATTGTTTTAACTATTTCTTAGCAGAATAAACACTAATTGTTTTTTGCTTTTGATTTGACTTTTCAAACAGCACGAAACCATCAATTAGAGAAAACAATGTATCATCTTTTCCTTTTCCAACATTTTGGCCAGGCTTAACTTTAGTTCCCCGTTGTCTGATTAAAATATTACCTGCTGTTACTTGCTCTCCACCATATTTTTTAACACCTAAACGCTTGGAATTAGAGTCTCTGCCATTTCTTGTACTACCACTACCTTTTTTATGTGCCATTATATCTATTTTAGTTAAATATTAAAAAGTTTTTAAAAATATGAGTCTAGATTTTATCTAAGATGTTATAGAATCGATCATTAAACGAGTCAATTCTTGTCGATGACCTTTTTTTAATCTCATTTTCTTCTTTGGTTTCATTTTGAAAACAGTTATCTTCTTTCCTCGCAAGTGCCTCATTACTGTAGCCTTTATCGTAACCCCTTCTATACAAGGGCGTCCTAAAGTAACCTCCCCATTTTTATTCAATAATAAGACTTTTCCTAATATAATCGACTGACCTGGATCAACAGGTATATGATTTAAATCATAGTAGCGGCCTTCTTCTATCCAAAGCTGCGTGCCACTTGCTTCAATAATTGCGTATGTCATAAATGATTGTAAATTTAATATAGACAAATAAATTTAAGAAATTATTTCTAGTATTTTATTTAGATTACCGAGACCATTATATATCAAGAATAAGTATTATTCAACAAAACTGTTATCTTGATATATTTGGGATTTCATAATATCAGTTAAAACATTATGTGGTAAACACTTTACTCCTTGCTGATGCGAATAAGTATTTAATCTAATAGGATAAGAGCAAAACCAATGCATCTCAGAAATAATTCTAGAATATCTGACTAATAACGGAAGCGATATTTTATGTCCCATTATTGTATTAGAAGAGAAGTCTTGGCCGGATAGATAGTAACCATCTGGACTTAAAAAATTATCCTTTTCTTTGAGTTTTCCATATATAGGTCCTTGAAGAATATTCAAGGTTTTAGCTTGTGCTAAATTAAATACTCCCTGCTTTTCTTTTTTTAGAATAATAAATCCATACAGCAGGCTCTTTTTGCTCAACGGTAAACAAATTACTGTATAAAATTGGTTAACAACTTGTCCTCCGTATTGTAAATTATGAAAATTAATAGGAAAAGAAAAATTAGTTTGGGAATATTTGGTACATGCTTCAAGATACTTTTTGAGAGACTGGGGACTATATATACTAATAGGATGTAGTCTACCACTTAGTGTTAAGCTGGATAATAATCCTGGTAGACCTGCGGTATATTCAAAGCTAGTACCAGAAATAAAAATTTTAGTAATATGACTTGATTTTAATTGACTTTTAAAAAAAATATGCTGAATATTTTCAATACAATTGAACAACCAAATTTCACTAGTTTGATCTAGCTTTGCTGCATAATTTGTTAATGTGATTTTATTTAATCTGCTATTTATTTTATTATCAAATAGAATGATTTTCAAATGATTAATAGATAAAAATTACTGAGAACTTGTTGCGTAATACTTTTTCAGACTTGTAGTAAAAACACTTCTAATCGCTAAAAGTATCTGATGCTTCAGTTAGATTATAAATAAATCCATTGGATTTTCTAGTTAATACTGATTTTGCTAAAGACAAAGCTCTTTGAGCTTCAGTTTTTGCTTGATTTTTCCAATTTGCTTTGCGTGCATTTTTTTTAGCTTTAGATGTTCTTTTCTTTGGAACAGCCATAATTGTGTTATTAATTTAATTAATTATAAAATAAAAAATAAGTTAGCTTAAACTTATTATCTAGGTACCACCAATAATATTAATGTGTAATAACAGTAAGTACAAGGGGGCTTTCTTTTTTTATTAAGATATACAATAGAGATAGGGATTTTAAAGTCCTCTATCTCATAAAGTCTAAAAATTATATTCTAAGCAAAACTAAGATGTCATTTTTCTAAATTGCTGTAGTGCAACTCTACCAATATTGTAAACTGCCCAAGATGCTGCTGCTAAAACTGGTATTAGTACAACTAAAAGTCTAGAGTCCATATTGTCTCCTATATTTTATAGTTAGAATTAAATTCACGATATCTCTTGTATAAATTTAATATCAAACAGATACTAAATTTTAATACAGCTTATTTAACATTATACTTTTTATTATTTTGAAAATAATGAAGCGTAATGACAAATATTTTAGTTGGCAAATGCATACATTGATCAATACTAAATAATATACATTATACTACAATTCTTTAATGACAGACCTTCCATTTACATTGGATCAGTTAAGAATATTAAAAGCAATTGCCAAAGAGGGCAGTTTTAAAAAAGCAGCTAATAGCTTGTATGTTTCTCAGCCAGCTATTAGTTTGCAAATTCAAAATTTAGAGCGCCAATTAAATGTTTCCCTATTTGAAAGAGGTAATAAGAAGGCAACTTTAACTGAGGCAGGAAGTCTTCTTTTACGATACGGGGGCAGAATTTTAGCTCTCTGCGAAGAAACTTGTCGAGCTCTTGACGACTTACAAAACTTACAAGGTGGCACATTAATTATTGGAGCTAGCCAGACAACTGGGACATATTTGATGCCAAGATTAATCGGACTATTTAGGCAAAGATATCCACAAGTGGCTGTTCAATTGCAAGTACATTCAACTAGACTTATTTCATGGAGCGTAGCTAATGGTCAAGTTGATTTAGCAATTATTGGAGGAGAAGTGCCTACTGAATTGCAAGATGTTTTGCAGGTTACTTCTTATGCGGAAGACGAATTAGCACTTATATTACCCAAATCACATCCTTTTTCTAAACTAGGAGACATTCAAAAAGAAGACTTATACAGGCTTAGATTTATTGCATTAGATACTCAATCAACAATTAGAAAAGTGATAGATAAAGTACTCAGTCAACATGGTATTGACAGCAGTCGCTTTAAAATAGAGATGGAATTGAATTCTATAGAAGCTATCAAAAACGCTGTGCAATCAGGGCTAGGAGCTGCCTTTGTTTCCGTTTCAGCTATTGCTAAGGAATTGGAACTTGGAATTGTACATTGGGCTCAAATTGAAAATGTTACTATAAAACGAATGCTATCCATTATAGTTAATCCAAATAGATATAAATCTAAGGCAACTGAAACGTTTAGCCAAGAAATACTTACACTATTTGTCACTCCATCTCAGCATAAAATACTAAGTGATAAACTATAAGAGTCTAAATACTAAAAGACTATAATTATAACTTAACCAAAATAATTTAACACTAGTCATAATAAAAGCATTGTTAAATTTTGTCTGTTAAAACAGTAATATTTAACGATTCTTCAGAAAGTTGTAGGTTATCTTCAAATTGTCCAATACAGATATAGCCAATTCTTAGCTTTAACCAATTAATAAATATTGGATTAGTAGAGATTATAGCTACAGCGTCTTTAGGTACAAGGTTTTTAAATGAAATCATTTCTGGTTTCTCTAGAAAAGAAGGGTTTGGTATTAGCCAAAAATCAATTGCTTTATTATTTGACTGATAGTAGTTAACTCTCTCTCTAAAAACTTCTTCTAGTGGTTCTTGTACTAATAGAAAATTTTGACTCGCAAGGGCGAAGTAATAAGTTGTCATTATTATAAATTTTAATAAAATTAGCTCAATCGCTACTATCATATAACTTTATTTGATAAATAACTATTAAGATCTGTAAAAACTAGTTGCTATAGAGTAATTAACTTGCTTTTCAGTATATTAAAAAGTTATCGTATAACATTAAATTCAATATTTCTTACTATGGTATAACGTGAATAATTATTGGCCAAGCTCTCAGGGACCAACACTCAATCAAGAGGTAGCAGAGCTATTAGTTAGAACTTCTATAAAGATTAATAAGAGATTAACTAATTGCTCTCAGGAAGTGTTAATTTTAGATGTTTTTCGCACTGAAGTAAAAAGAAACTTATTAAAAATCATATTAGCTGAACTGGAAAAGATACTTTTAGAAATTTATAATTCAAATTTAGATGTAAATGATATTACAAACTTGACCGAAAATATTTTAATTGATTTATTCCATAGGTGTATCAAAAGATTTTGTAAGTTATATGAACTGGACTGTATTGACATTTACCAAGATATTCATGATTTGAACTATCTACTGAACGACTATAAAATGCTACTACAAATTTTAATTATTCAGCTACTTTTTGGGTCATCTCAAACTGTGAATAAAACTTTTAATCTCTTTACTTACAATATGCCAGTTAAACAGGTCGAAATTTTTCTTGAAAATTATTTAATTCAGCTAAGCAACATTATTGCTCATATGTTAGTTCAAAATTTTAATACTGTAAATGAGACAAATGCAAGTTATCTCTGTAATGTAAAATTTCTATCTGATAGAAAATTAGAAAAATTAAAGAATAACCTAATTTGGAATACTATAATTAAAAACTATCTTGAGCGACCACGAGCAATTTACGAAAGTCGTTACAAAGTATGGGGATTTTATCAAGAAGGCTTAAACTGTCAGTATATATATGCTTGCAGATCGAATGAATTACAGATGTTGTCACCAATGCAAATAATAATTACTTTTCTGCTTGAGGTACAAGATTTTTTTGTTCCTAAAATAAAAAGCACAATTTTTTTAATTGGTCAAATTATAATTTATGCAGGACAAAACTTATTGAATCAAATTATGCGAACTTCTTTAGAAATACTGCGGCGCTCTTCTAATTTCAAAAAACAATCTAATTCTCTCTAAGACCTTATGACTATTAAAACTAATTAAACAAATCAGATGCCAAATCAAATCCGAGCCCAGCTTTTAGAATTGAATAAGAATACTAAGTCTAATAATGTCAAGCAACAACTTGAAATTATTGAGAATATAAATAGCAACGACTCTATCGAGTTAAAAGATTTAGCAGATCTATTTTTTGAGAGGATTACTGGGCCTAACTATAAAAGTAATTGTGTTGACGGTTTAATTTATGAAAAGTTACTTAACAGTAAAAATCAAGAAATAGTGAAATTTGCTTCTAACTTATGTCCCGATGGCATTGTTCCATTGCGCTCTGCTCAACAGATGAATTACAAAGATTTACAAATGTTACTGACTCATCGGGATTTGCTCAAAGCAGATCAGCTAACTCAACAAAAGCTTATTCAACTAGCTGGTGTAAATGCACAAACTCGTAATTGGCTATATTTTACAGATATAAAAAAAATACCTGCTCAAGATTTACAAACTATTGATAAGTTATGGCATACACACTCAAAAGGTAAATTTGGGCTATTTGTTCAAAGACAAATATGGCTTAGTGTTGGAAAAGATTGGGGAAAATTCTGGCAAAAAATCGGCTGGGAAGTTGATAGAATTCCTTGCAGATATCCTGAGGAATTTCAATGGAATTCTCATGGCCCCAGAGGACATTTGCCTCTCTTTAATCAATTACGAGGAGTACAAGTACTATCCGCTTTATTCACTCATAAAGCATGGGAAAATTACTAACTAACTTTATTCTTGGACTTTGTCATTATTTCTATAAAACTTTCGAATAGATAATCAGCATCATGAGGGCCTGGGCTCGATTCTGGATGATATTGCACAGAAAAATAAGGACTTTGATTATGTCCAGTTCCTGCAATAGTAGTGTCATTTAGATTAAAATGAGTCACTCTTACAGGAGATTCAAAAACCGAAGTCAATTCAACTGCAAAGCCATGATTTTGACTAGTTATTTCAACTTGCTGGTTCAATCCGGATGGATGGTTAATACCTCTATGGCCAAATTTAAGTTTGAAAGTTTTAGCTTTAAGAGCTAAATTTAAAATTTGATGCCCCATACAAATCCCAAATATAGGCACATTGTAATCTAGTAAATTTGTAACTGTCTGGATGCCGTAATGTACTGCTGATGGATCTCCTGGACCATTAGAGAGTAATATACCATCAGGCTGGTAAGCCAAAATATCTTTTAAAGGAGTGTGGGCAGGCACAACCGTTATCTGACATCCAAGTGTAGCTAGTCTTCTGAGTATATTTAGTTTAACTCCAAAATCTATAACAATAACTTTCAACTGAATAACTCGGTGTACTCTAATGTTATCTGTCAAATACCAATTCGGAAAACTTTTTTCATCCCAGGGGTAAACATTTCTTGTAGTTACATGCGGGATTAAATCTAAACCTTGCATACTTGGAATCTCACAAATTTTCTGTTTTAAGTAACTATGATTTAAATTATCAGTAGAGATACAACCGTTCATTGTACCAAATTGACGCAAGTATTGGGTTAAAGACCTTGTATCTATTCCGAAAATAAAAGGAATATTATTACTACTTAAATACTTAACTAAAGATTGCTGCTCTCTCCAGCTGCTTGAAATTTTACAAATATTTTTTGCAATAAGTCCTTTAATACTAATACTGTGAGATTCAATATCTTGATTATTAATACCTGTATTCCCAATTTCCGGGTAGGTAAAAGCGACAATTTGATGGAAGTAACTAGGATCTGTGATTATTTCTTGATATCCTGTCATTCCAGTATTAAAAACTACTTCACCAATAGTAATCTCTTGTTTATCTTGCTGGAATGACCATCCTTTATAATATGCACCGTCTTCTAGTACAAGAATTGCGGGTATTCTTTTCATCATAAAATATTGTGTAAATATCTTTATATAATAGCATAAACAAAGAATAGACAATCTAATGAACAACTAAATAGATTGTCTATTCTTTAATACAGGATAAAATCAAGTATAATTACCAACCTTTTTCAGATTGAGATAATACATAATTTGCTGCATCTTCAATATCTTCATCAACCAGTCTACCTCCGAAAGCAGGCATGGCATTTTTACCATTTTGTACTTGATAAGTAATAGCATCAATAGTATTCATACTATTAGCTTCAAGTACATCTTTTTTTAAGGTTTTATCTGGCATAATGGCGTTATTACCGCCAGCATGACATGCTGCACAATTAGCAGAAAAAACTTTTTCTCCATTATCTAGATCTGCAGCAAAAGCAATTTGTGCGAAACCTATTACAAAAAAACTAAAAACAGTGAAAAGAACTGAAAGCTTCTTCTTCAATTTAACGTCTCCTTTTTAATAACTAGACGAATAGTGTAAACAAGTTCGGGTAAAAAGTAACTTGCTGTCAACAAACTCCATCTTTAATATATATCATGATCTAACAAAATAATCACACTTAAGCAACAAATACATAAACTAGTATTCACAAGGTTTAGGTCTTTGAAGTTCTAATAGTAAATTTTTCCTCCGCCCCACTTTTCAGAAACAATTTTAGGTTGAAGTAAGATATGACCTGCGATTGTAAATAGGTCTTCATCGGTTAGATTGCGCATTTTAGGAAAAATTTCAGCACTTTTAATACTTGGATGCAATTCTGCGATTGACTCTGCACCATCATAACTAGTCGGATCTTTCATATAGTCAACTAGTCCTTCAATGGTATCTCTTTGTGGCGTAGCTAATCCTAAAGATTCTGGGTCAAGTCCAATATTCGGATTTGTTTTCGTGATACCACCATTATGGCAAATAGCACAAGAATTATTAAATAATCGCTTGCCTCTTTTAACTTGTTCTGGTGTAAGAATTACAGTTCTGCCAGAAGATTCTAATGGAACAGTTCTTGTTGCCTCGTCTAACTCTATGGCATATGTATGCGTACTTGTAGAAACTACTGTTAATAGTCCCAATAAAGCCGCAAGCCAAGAAGATCTTTTAAGCATAAATTTCCTCGAAATTTGATAGGTCAGTATTATAGGAAAACATAATATTACTATATTTAGCTTAGTATGTATTCTCTTTATAAATTTGTATTAAACTAACAATTATTTAAAGTCATAAAAACAATTTGTTAAAAGACTGAAAAAATGGCATTAAGACAAATTTTTCTACAATAGTAATTGTAATTCTAGTTAGTCTACAAATATCTTTAGTGAAAATTTCTTAATATCTTAATTTTTACTAGCATTTTGATATTATAGTCAATATTCAATTCATTACTTACTATGATTATGTAAGGACAAAATTTGTATTAACTTTGATCTAAGCTGAGTTCTGGATACAATTAAATCTAGGAAACCATGTTCAAATAAATATTCTGAACTTTGAAAATTATCTGGCAAGTCTTCTTTGATTGTTTGTTCTATAACTCGTCTACCAGCAAATGCAATAAGAGCTTTTGGCTCTGCAATAATTAAGTCTCCAAGCATAGCAAAACTAGCTGTTACACCCCCTGTTGTGGGAGAGGTTAAAACAGATATATATAGTAGATTTTCTTTTTTATGCATTTCTAGAGCAGAAGAAATTTTTGCCATTTGCATTAAGCTCAACATACCTTCTTGCATTCTAGCTCCGCCTGATGCACAAAGTATAATTGCAGGCAACTTTTCTTGAGTTGCTTTTTCTAGCAGTCTTGTTAGTTTTTCGCCTACAACAGATCCCATGCTTCCCCCCATGAATCTAAAATCCATAATACCTAAGCATACTTTTTTACCTTGCATAGTCCCAGTACCTGTTTGAACTGCGTCTTGCAGGCCAGTCTTGAAAGCAGTATCTTTTAACCTTTGACTATAAAGCTTTTGGTCTTTAAAGCCTAATGGATCTGTAGAGATCAAGTGAACATCCATTGGTTGCCAACTACCTTGGTCTATCAATTGATCAATTCTTTCGTTACTAGAAGCTTGAAAATGATAACTACATTGAGGGCAAACTTTTAAATTTCTCTTCAGTACTTTAGAATACATTAATAGACCACAGTCGAAGCATTTTATCCATAAACCATCAGGAATTGTGATTTGTTTTGAATTCTTAATATTATATGCTTCAGAATTTTCTTTTTTGAGAGGCCAATTAGACAAAGACATGAGCTTTTCTTTATTAATTGAACATAATAATACGTATATAAAATGAAAGATACAGAATAAAAAACTATTATTAACCTGACATTTGTATCATTAATTATAAGAGAGTAAATGGGAAAAAGAAAGAACGGAATAAACTTTACAGGATGTTACAAAATAAAAAAATAAAAATTCTTCTAAAGTATAGCAATATATGGAGAGCTTATTAGTATGAAAAATATTTCATTATTCATCTTAAATTGCTTCTCCATATCTTTCTAAGTTATTTTTAGGACCGGATTGTCCTGTCTTTTTGACTAACAAATAAAAGAGCCAAAGTTATGGGAACGACTACAATTACTGCCCCAAGAATAAGACTATTCAAAAAACTTGATAAAGATGGTGTCATATTTTATTTTCCTTATATATTTATTTTTATGATTTTAAAATAAAATTTTACTATCTATACTAAACTCAATTTTATCACTTAAAATAAAATATAAGAGAGTTTCTGACAAGAATGTATATATATATACACATTATATGAATATTTAGATAAATATTATAAATTTTTAATATTCATGGTAAAAAATGCGGATGTGGTGAAATTGGTATACACGCACGCTTGAGGGGTGTGTAGCGAAAGCTTTACGAGTTCGAGTCTCGTCATCCGCAATATATAAATCACCACTTCAAGACAATTGCTCCCCAAGTCAAGCCTGCTCCAAAACCAGATAAAACAATAATTTGACCTGGTTGAATTTTATTGGATTGAATAGCTTCATCTAACGCTAAAGGGATTGACGCTGCAGATGTATTTCCATAATGCTCTAAGTTCGTAATCATTTTAGAAAAAGGTACTGATAATCTGCTCGCAATTGCTTCTATGATTCTAGTGTTTGCTTGATGCAATATAAACCAATCAACTTCATCTATTGAAATGTTTAAATTATTCAAACATTGTCTAATTACTGTTGGAACTTGAAATACAGCGAACTTGTACACTTCCTTGCCATTCATTGTTATGGAATTATAGTTTCCATGAGGAATTTCTGTACCACCAAATTTTTGATTATTTACAGGTTTATTCATTAATTGTAAATGACTGTTTAGCTGACCGTCTGTACATAACTTAAAGCCTAAAATACTATTTTTGAGGCTTTGCCCCAATACTAACTGCTCCAGCACCATCACCAAATAAAATACAGGTAGTTCTATCTGACCAATTAATCCATCTAGACATGTGTCTGCTCCAACAACTAAAATATTGTCATAGACCAGTTGAATGAACTGAGCTGCTGTTACTAAAGCAACAATAAAACCGGAGCAGGCAGCCGTAATATCAAAAGCTACTGGAGTTGTTGCACCTATTTCCGCTTGCAACTGGCTAGCACTACCAAATAAATCATCAGGCGTAGACGTAGCTAAAATAATTAAACTGATCTCAGTAGGTTTTAAGTTAGCTGCATATAAGGCTTTGTTTGCAGCTTCTGCCGCTAATTTAGTTAAAGAAGTAGAAGATGGAGCTAGATGTCTTTTTTTTATTCCTGTTCTTGTTGAAATCCAATGGTCGGAAGTTTCGATCATGTCTTCAAATTGTTGATTCTCTACAGAAAAATTTGGGACAGACGAACCTGTTGATAAAATATGAACACCCATTAAGTTAAGTTTCCATTGTTTAGATGAGATATAAAGAAATTTTATAAAAGAGTATAGGTGTTTTACGTATTAATATCAAATTATTAAATTATTTTTGCTGGAAGGTTTGATGGATTACATGTCATATACAGATTTATACATAGCATACTAATTAAAAGTCGAGACTATTAGATAAAAACAATAAACACCCGAAAATCATAACTTTTGTATTGAAACATTATTGCTGCTACCTTCCGGTTCTGACAAGATTTAGTTTTTACAATTATATGCTCTCGGGCTTATTGTAATTATAACATTATAAAAGCTTTTATTCAACTAATTAATTGAAGCTATGATTTATGACATTCCACGAATTATATAATCAAAATAAGGAGAAATGATTCTAATATCATCTTGACCAAGCATTTCTAAAGATGCTTCCTTTAAACACTGGATTGCATCTAACATTCCAATTATAGGTACACCTAAAGAATTGTACATTTCTCTTACTCCTATAATACCAATTGTTTCTATAGAATCTTTATCCCCAGCTAATACTCCGTATGTAATTAGTCTGAGATACCAACCATAATCACGTAAGCATAACGATCTTTTCCTAGAACCTGCTGCATTACCACCTGGAGCTATATATTCTGGATGTAACTGAAAAATTTGCTTACTAGCTTTCTGTATAATCTCCTTTTCTTTATCTCTAATAATAGTAGCAATTCTAATTCTATTGCTTCCTGTAGTTAAGTAGTCTTGAATTGACTGCAATTCTCCAATTGTAGGATATCTTAATTCATCATCGGCATTAACTATAATTTGGGTTACTAAGCTCATAATATTGATATTATTTTATTATGTAAGATCTAATATTAAAATAATCGAAAAGATAAACATTTTTAAAAATAAATAATTATGTTATATATTAAAAACTACACAAATAATAGTATCTCTCTATATTTATGTAGTTTTTTATACGATCTTATTTATAAGTAAAAGTATAAGACATCTGGGAAAAAGCGGTTCAATTCTATAATAAATCCGGCTGTAAACGTCATCCACAATACACCAATTACAGGTGCTGTTGATAAGTATTTGGTAAAATTATTATTCATATAAATTTTTTACTAACGGGGTGAAACAGTAATATCGTCATTGGAAGCAATTAATTGTCCACTACTAAATTCTTGCCAAGCCGCTAGCGGCCATGCAAATCCGGATGACATAAATTTGATAGCTAATGGCACATCTAAAATGATTTCCTTTTCTGTTGGCTTACTAGTCTTAGCAACAGATAAAAGATATCCTCTACCTACCCAGCCAATCCATCCTGTAATATACAAGAATAATAGTCCTGGAAAAACAAAGTCCCCGGCTCTACTCCATCGACCATCAGAAATTAAATGTGGCAATCCATCAGTACCACACAGCAAACCTGCTCGACCATAAGTTGCAAATCTAGTTTTAGTTTTCTCTATTTGCTTATTTAAAGCTAACGCTGGTGGCGTGTCTGCATCATATTTAGCTAATCTGGCTTGAAGTTTTTTCACACTATTTACCATACGCTTATTGAATGCCGCAGAATCTTTGCAGGGCACCAATCCAGCTACTTCTGCGTTAGCTATTATTGGGTTGCTCATAATTAGTAAAGCAAGTAAACAGGTTAGACACATAGATTTTTTCACAAATAACTCCTTTAAAAGGCATTAGACATAGAATAATGTGTTATTTCATCTCAATTTCGAGACTTTATTTATAATAATAGATGTTAGTCTTAAAAAGCACTCTTTATATCATTTTATTGAAAGATTTTACAAAAATTTTTATTTCTCTATATTTTAACAATCTTCTATCTTAATAGATTCATGTAAAAATTTGAGCATATATTAATATATTGTTTGTTAAAGCAATATTGTAATATATATATTTATTTAATTATATCATAATCATTATGATCTTCTGGAAAAATTTTTTTCAAAACTCCAATATCAATGCTAGCTCTGAAAAAAATTTCAAAAAACTTATTGTTTTAGATAAAACTTGCGATAAAATCGAATTTAAAGATATCTATCTGAGTAGCAATAAGAATATTAATTTATATGAATTGGAGCAGCTTTGTGATTCAGTCGGATGGGTTAAAAGACCTCTAAAAAAAGTAAAGATCGCATTAAAAAATAGTTCTATTATTATTTCTTTAATACAAAAAAAAGATGCAAATAGTAAACTTGTAGGATTTGCTAGAGCAACATCAGACAACGGATTTAATGCAACTATCTGGGACGTAGTTATTCATCCAGATTTCCAAGGTTTAGGTTTAGGAAAAGTAGTCATACACCAATTAATACAGCAATTGAGACAGGCAGAAATTAGCACTATTACACTATTCGCAGAACCTGATGTTGTTAGTTTTTATAAAAAATTAGGATTTATCAAAGATCCAGATGGAGTTAAAGGCATGTTTTGGTATCCTAGATAAAATACAGAAAGAGTAGACATAATTAGAGAAAAGGTATATAGTAATAATTATGTCTTACGGGATATAGCGCAGTTTGGTAGCGCGCCTGCTTTGGGAGCAGGATGTCGCAGGTTCAAATCCTGCTATCCCGATTACAAATAGTATTAGATGTTTTTAGTTTTTGCTATAAAATCTTTCCTTCTATTAGCAGTTTTATTATTTAAGTTAAGAGTTAACACTTTATCGTATAGAGATTCGGCTTTTTTTAAATCTTTTACCTCTTCATAAATTTTTGCCAGGTTATTTAAAGCTACAACATAATTAGGGTTTATTTGTAAGGCTTGCTCATAAAAGTTCTTTGCAAAACTTGTTTGGCCTGCTTCAAAATAAATAAAACCTAGCATATTATACAAATTAGCAATTACTATATTATTATCTAAGATATTCAGGTCTCGATAGTTTTTTAAAGCTAATTGACCTTCAATAATAGCTTTAGAAAAATATTTTTTAGCTACACATACTTTTGCAAAAGCAAAACTTTCGTCGGGTTCTAATTTACGATTTTGGCTTTTATCAACAAAATACTTAAATTGAGATTCTAATAACAAAATCGTTTTTAGCTGCTGAAAAATTAACCAGTTTAAGATTAGCAAAAAGATGGTCAAAATACTTAAATAAAAAATGGGCAAAGCCAATATCATAAAGTTAATATTTAATGTTTAATATTATATAAATAGTTCTTGATTAATATAAATTATTGCTGTTAACTTTGATATTAATACATATCTATATCATAAAGATATATAAAAGATGATAAAATAGTATTTAATCTTTTACAACAGAGGAGACATCATGACTAAAAGAACACTACAAGGATCTAAAAGAAAAAAAATTAGAGTTTCTGGTTTCAGAGCAAGAATGAAAACACCATGTGGACGCTCTATATTAAATAGTCGACGAAGAAAAGGAAGAAAAAAAATCATGGTAAGTTAAATTAGTAATAGCAATAATTTAGAAAATAGAGAGATGACTTTTGAATATATCCAAGGAATATTAGATAATCTTATTTAGTCTTTCTTCAATTGGTGAAGTACAAAAGTCTGATGGAAACAAATATTGACATGAATTTCACTCAAGATTTACGATTACTTTTAAAATCTCGATATCCTATTATTGTAATAAATACTAGAGAAGAAGATAGACTAGAGTATATTATAAAACACAGCTTAAACTGTTCAAACAGTCAGCAAGTATATTCCTGGGACTTTGTAGATGGATACACTAACAATCCTAGCGATAATGGTTATGCAAAAAGAAATCCTTTATTAGCATTAGAATTTATTGAAAACTTGAATAATGAATCTTTAAATCTTTTTCTTTTAAAAGATTTTGACTCTTTCCTAAACGAAATAGTATTAATTAGGAAACTTCGCAATTTAGCTAAAATAATCAAAACGCAATCTAAGCACATTATTATTATTTCTTGCAAAATCAATATACCTTTTGCTCTGAATGATATCATAACAGTAATAGATTTGCCCTTACCTAGTCTTCTAGAAATCAAAAAAGAGATCATAAGATTGAGTAAAGCTTTGAATCTTAATTTGAATTCAGAGCTCGTTAATAATATAACAAAATCCTGCCAAGGATTATCGATAGATAGAATCCGCAAAGTGATTACTAAAATTATTGCACAATATAATCAGATAGACTCTCGGAGCTTACCTATTATTATTGAAGAAAAAAGGCAAATTATTAATCAAACGCATCTATTAGAATTTTATCCTTATAGTAAAGTAAATAGGGATATTGGTGGCTTAGATGTATTAAAACAATGGCTACAAAAAAGGTCTCGCTCATTTTCGAAGCAAAGTTTAAATTACGGTATTCCTTCGCCCAAAGGTTTATTGCTAGTTGGTATACAGGGGACGGGTAAATCCTTAACCGCGAAAGCTATTGCAAGCGATTGGATGCTGCCTCTGCTACGTCTTGACATGGGAAAACTGTTTGGTGGACTAGTTGGTGAATCGGAATCAAAAATGAGAGAAATGATAAATATCTCTGAAGGATTATCACCTTGCATATTATGGATTGATGAAATAGATAAAGCTTTTTCTGGTTTACATAGTCAAGGTGATAGTGGTACTAGTGCCAGAGTATTTGGTACATTTATTACCTGGCTATCAGAGAAAAAAGCTCCAGTATTTGTTGTCGCAACAGCTAATAAAATTCAAAGTTTACCTTCCGAAATGTTAAGGAAAGGCAGGTTCGATGAAATTTTTTTCTTAGATTTACCTAATCGTCAAGAGAGAGAATCAATTTTTAAGATACATTTATCAAAAGTTAGACCAAGATCGTGGCAAAAATATGATATTCATGAATTGAGTTTATTATGTAATAAATTTTCTGGCGCTGAAATTGAGCAAGCAATTATTGAAAGTATGCATACGGCGTTTAGTGAAGAGAGAGAATTTAGTACTGAAGATATTAAAATAGCTATCAAACAATTTGTGCCTTTAGCATTTACAGACAAAGAACAAGTAGAAAGTTTACAAGCTTGGGCTGGTGATGGCAGAGCAAGAAATGCTTCTTTAACATAAAATAAAAGACTTACAAGGCTTTTATACCATGTAAGTCATAAAGAGGAATACTAGCTTTGCTTGCTATAAACATCCCAGCCTAATTCTGACAAACTAAGATTTCGCCGTAATGGTCTTGTGACGAGTTCAAGAATATCTCTTGCATTGGTAAAGCCATGAATTTGTGCAAATGTGAATTCTACTGACCATTTTGTATTAATACCTCTGGCTTCTAAAGGATTTGCATGAGCCATACCAGTGATAACTAAATCGGGTTTCAGATCACGGATTCGGTCTACTTGATTATAATTATCTGGTTTTTCTACAATTGTTGGCATCATAACGTTCATTTTATCACATGTAGCTTTTAATAAAGCTAGCTCTGCTGCTTGATAGCGTTTATCCATATAAGGAATACCAATTTCATATACAGTCATTCCACATCTAGTTAAAAATCTTGCAAGAGATACTTCTAGTAAATTATCACCCATAAAAAAAACTGATTTACCTCGGATTAAAGAAATATAGTCTTCTAAAGAAGCCCAAATTGCTTTTTCTCTATCTTCTAATCCAATAGGCTTTACATTCATTACTGAACAGATTTTTTCAATCCAGGCTCGAGTACCATCTGGACCTATTGGAAATGGTGCACCAATTAGTTTTGTTTTTCGGCGTCTCATTAGTGTAGTAGCTGTGCGACTAAGAAATGGATTAACTCCCGCAACATAATATCCTTCTTTTATAACCGGTAATTCAGTATACCTCTTTGATGGCAACCAACCAGAAACAAAAATACCTTGTTTTTTTAATTCCATAGTTAACTGGGTTACAACTGGATCCGGAAGAGATCCAAATAAAACTAAAGGAATATGAGGAGAAGTTTTAAGACTCGTGTTATCTGATTGATTCTTTAAATTTAATGGACACCTTTGAGCCATAGCTGCTAGAACTGTATCTTCACCTTGGGTAAAGGCATAATCTAAACCATTAGCTCTAGCAACTACTATAGGAACACGAATTTCTGCTTCCAATTTTGGAGCAATTCCTTCCAGATCCATTTTTATAATTTCGGTTGTACATGTTCCAATCCAAAATATAACACTAGGATTTCTATCTTTTTTTATTTGTAAGCATAATCTACGGAGTTCACCATAATCATTTAGCTTAGCTGAAATATCTCCTTCCTCTAATTCTGCCATAGCATATCTCGGTTCAGCAAAAATCATTACTCCCATTGCATTTTGCAAGAAATAACCACAAGTTTTAGTCCCTATAACTAAGAAAAAACTGTCTTCAATTTTTTGATATAACCAAGAAACGCAACTGATGGGACAAAAAGTATGATAATTACCTGTTTCACATTCAAAAGTAAGAGCATCTGATTGAGCTGTAGACATTATCTTATTCCTTGTTATATTATGCTGAAAATATTATTTACACTATCATCAAATCTAATTCTTCTTGATCTACTTTTTCTTGTCCTACCTTTGATTTAGGATTTAAGTAAAAATCAGATAAAAGACTAAATAATTCTCTATCCGGAGATTCTTTAGGAACTACACCTTCTGGCCTTGTAATCAACTGATCTGCAATATTCAAATAGTAATCGCATACATATGCTAAATCCTTATCAATTTCTGCCATTTCAAATAAAGTTTTACCTTTTACTCTGGACACTCTAATATCTTCAATCAAGGGCAAGACTTCTAATACTGGCATTGGAACACAATCTATATATTTATCAATTAGATCTCTTTTATCTGTTCTATTACCAACAAGTCCAGCTAATCTCAGAGAGTGCGTTCGTGCTTTTTCTCGTACTGAAGCTGCTATTCTATTAGCTGCAAATAAAGCATCAAATCCATTGTCTGTAATGATTAAGCAGTAGTCTGCATAATTTAATGGAGCTGCAAAACCTCCACATACAACATCACCTAAAACATCAAATAAGATAATATCGTATTCATCAAAAGCATTTAATTCTTTTAAAAGTTTAACTGTTTCACCTACAACGTAGCCTCCGCAACCAGCGCCAGCCGGCGGTCCACCAGCTTCAACACAGTCTACACCGCCATATCCCTTATAGATTACATCTTCAGGCCAAACGTCCTCATAGTGGTAATCCTTGGATTGAAGAGTATCGATAATTGTTGGGATTAAAAAACCTGTTAGCGTAAATGTACTATCATGTTTAGGGTCGCAGCCAATTTGTAGAACTTTTTTACCTCTTTTTGAAAGTGCTACAGAAATATTGCAACTAGTTGTAGATTTACCTATACCACCTTTACCATAAACTGCAAGTTTCATTTTTATTCCTATAGATACAAAATAAGTAAATACTTTTGTCTCTAATTAGAATCTCAATTAAGAGGTTTAGATTAGAGCAAAGTATGTTCAACTTATTTTAATTTACTTTTTCTATATTAAATAAAAAGTTTTGTATATTTTAGAAATTCTCACATAACAGATGTCTTAATTTATCATATA